TCGTGAGTGGCCAGGAGGGCCCACTTGGAGACTCGGGATCTCAGCATAAAATGCGAAGGTTGCAACAAGCCGGCCGGCCGATAGGCAAAAGAAAATAAACGTCAGACGTTCTGATCTGAGTAGGCTCATAATAGGGAATACTCTAACCCTGGGAACCGGGGCCTGGCCATCCTTCGTTTGCGGTTGACGTTCCGGCCCGTCGACAGTTTTGCGTTTTGATCTGGTTCGATTCATGATCGCATCTTAAAACGTTTTCCCGTGGGCCGTCAAAAAAAAGAAAAGCACTTTTGAAGAAAAAGATTTTTGATCAATATATCGACTCGGCCTTTTTCCCTTTCTTCTGTCTTTGACTTTGCTTTTTCTGTCCGTTGTAGGCTTCTATTCTCGCTACTCCAGTCTAGTGGGGAAGTTGGATTGTGGTGTTATGACTAATTAATATTAATAAATAGCGTATTTAATAGAAAAGTGATGATATGATGCCCAGGCTAGGAACTTAGGTTATTCATAGTAGGGTGCTGTTCCCTTTCCCGAAAGAAAGAGAAAGATCCCGAGAAAAAGGAAGGAAGTAGGCTTCGGTTCAATCTGGGATCGAACTATCCTCTTTTCTTTGGCTGCGTCAAGCCAGTTCTCTGATCCTAGGGGGACTCCTGTGAAGTAAAGAATGTTTCCAGGGATCGAACTCCCACTCCAAGCTTTGGCATATGGAATAGAGTCGGTAGCTGTTAGGCTACTCTTTTTCTTCCTATTGCTGGGGCTATGATGTTTGCTGTCCAGAAAGAGCAGGAGTTCCGGTTTACTTTGAAGGCAGAAGAGCTAGCCCTCCGCATGTTTAGATTAGCCTTCGTTAGCTTAGCTCGAAAGCGAGTTTTGACTCTTTGATCGTCGAGAAAGAAAGGTGTGATTACCTTAGGTGAGGTTGACCTTCTTTCTGCCTTAGAAGAGGTCTAGTTTAGGTCAGTGCTCTATTTTTCTAGAAAATATCTTATCTTTTTTTAGGCAATACCTATGCTCGGACTGAATCCGCATCCGCCTCTGTAGCTCTTCTATAAGAGCGGACCTTTTTCCAGTCCTATTCTTTCCTCTTCAGTGTTGTTCCTTTTGGTTCGACCGAACCTCATGTTGGGACGTGGACGTCTGCACCTCTTTCTATTTTGAGACGACCACAGGTTCCACCAATCCTGCTCTATCCAGTTTGAGGTCGTCTGAACCTGATACCCTGCTCCAGATTCCACTCTGCTCCTACATCAAATCCTTCCTCCTCCGTAGTTCACGTTCATAGAGGGAGACTTCCCAAACGAAGACTCCAGGTCACTGAAACGAACACAAGGCTTTAGCAAGCCACCCAATGTAGGACGAATTACCTCCCATCCGTTCTAGCTACTCCACACTGGCCTTAAAAGCGCCTTTCTTTCTTCACGAAGTATAGGCGTGGGTTCATCTAAGATTTCTTTTTTTGCATTACTCAGCACTCTTGAGCCCATTGACAGACATGAGACCCCTATCGATATCGATGGATCGGATCAAACCCCTTCCAAAACATTCACATAGGTCCTCAGGCAGGCATCGAAAAGAAAGGGGACGAAAAGAGTTTACAACAATGATATTGCCTTATCATGCCTTTTCTCGTCCTCATGTGGACGATTCCCCATACAATTCGTTAAACGTTGTTTTATCAGTATCAGTAAGAAGATCGCAGTCTGCTTTTCGCCCACACCCTGGACATCTCGAAATCTCATCTACCATTAACATTCAAGATTTTCGAATTCACAGTGAACCCGCAATCTTTCCACTGACGACGCCATCCAAGGGATTTCGAAACACACCATCGTCACCATAGACTTGGAATCGGATCCCTCTCCTCCTCATGCACGGACAGAGATGTCTGGCAGTGAGGGTCATCGCCAGGGCAGAGACGGAACGCTCAATGACCCAATCTCCAATTCCTCTTGCATGCTTGGTATTACTTCAATAATTGCTAATTCTAATCCTTCTTTTGCAAGGAAGGGATAGGTTAGGTTAGATGAGAGGTTGCTAGATGATTTGAATCCACATAGATTTGATTTGGCATACAAGAAAACAAAGTGGATTCTCCAGCGACCATTGAGACCTACGGAAATCACCTTTGCCCGAGACTTTCTGATGATGATCGTTTAACGAAAAAAGTAAAAGAAAGTGACAAGGCAGAAACCTTCTTTTCGTGATACTCTATTAGGGTCTGATAAAAGAATGAGTCGCTGTTAAGTTTTCATGGTGAGCTCGATATCAAGGATGAAGACATCACCATGAAAACAGAAAATCTTCTACCGACCATTCGATTTTCTACAAGGGTGCACAGTCTGTTTAACTCGCGTTTTAGACTGACTTTGGCGGTGCTGGGAAAGCCAATAGGCTATAGACCACTCTTGGGGAGACTCCCTAGTTTTTGGGATCTTAAAGTCTCGTTTCAACTCATTGATCTGGAGAATGCATTCTTTCTGGTCAAATTTCATCTTGAGGAAGATTATTTGAGGGTTTTGGAGGGGGGTCCTTGGGTTACTTCTTTCAATCCAAACACGGATCGGATTACTAAAGTGGTGGTTTGGATTAGACTCCCCAGCCTTCCCATACAGTATTATCATCAAAGTGTTATCAGAGCTATTGGGAAGGTTTTGGGAGATGTTATCCGTATCGATTATAATAGGAGTCTATGGGTAGAGGAAGGTACGAAAGAATTGCAGTTTTTCTTGATCTTAACAAACCTCTCATCTCGCGTATCAAAGTCGATGATCGTGTTCAGATTGTTGAGCGATCGGTTACGCCCCAAGCTGAAACTACTCAAGTGTCTTCTGTTGAGAGAACAGACTCGGCGGCGCGTGATACGGAGGAGGCCGGTTATGGTCCGTGGATACTTGTTTCAAAATAAAAACGTGGGGTGGGAAAACTGATAATAGGGGCGAAAGTCTGCGCATGTAATTAATCCTTCAGGAATTTGAAATGGTACCAGGTTTGATGTCCTTGTTGGTTTATAGGACAATGTTTACCTTGAGAATTGGAAGAGTCACAGCGCATCAGAGGGGGACTTGTCTATGAAAAACATCGTCTAACAAAGCTGCTTCAAATGGTCCCTCTAAATCTGTGATTATAAAATCACCTAAAAAGACCACCACTGATAAACCCACCTCCAGGAATATTGTCAAGCAAGTTTCATATCAGAATCTATCTTTGCATCTAATGCCTACGATGCTCGTATGATCGTTCAGGTATCGACCAGAGCAAAAACTCTGTCGTTATCGTCAACCCCCATAGTTCCACAATGCAGTCTTCGAATTTGTCCACCACCAGTCATGAAAATAATGGCCTTCATAATATTAGTTCTGACAAGGAAAATTTCAAAGCTAAACCACCTGACAGGAAATCCCCTTCACATGGTTCAGTCCAATTCCTCGAAGAGTTTGAAGGCTAAGAAGAAAGCTTCCCTCAAATCTCTTTCGAGTAATGAGGTGGAAGCATTTAAACAATTGATTGAGTTTCCATCAGGTGCTAGTCTGATGGAAGTTTGTGCTCTTCCAAGTACGCTTCTAGTGATAAGATTGGCTCCTCGAGCTCCGGTATAGAGTTGTGACCTCTGCCTACTCCTTTTCTTGATATATTATATAGATATTATGGCTTTCATAATTTATTATTGGAATTGCCAAGGGAAGGGGCAGCTAGCCATAAATTCTGCAGAGTTCTTCGCTCCTTCATTAAAGATTATAAGCCAAATATCCCGGTCCTTGTTGAACCCAGGATTTAGGGCATTAAGATTAAGGCTGATTGTGTTATTAAAAAATTGGTTTATGAATTCTCACACAGAGTTGAATCGTCTGCTTTCTCTGGGGGTATCTGGCTTATGTGGAAGTGGAACCCGATGGTGAATGTTACTATTCTGGCGAATCATCGCCAATTTATCCATGCCTCTGTCACCATTCCTGCTTTGAATAAAAGTTTCATCTTCTCTGCTATTTAGGGGAGCCCGAACCCCACTTTAAGGATGGCTCTATGGTACGATCTCAAATCGCTTATGTAATACGATTCCTCCCTATGGCTATGGCTTTTAGTGTGAGATTTTAATGCTACGCTCTTTACCACTGACAGAAATAGTTGTGCTAGAAGAAATCTATCAGGTTGTTGTAAATTTAAGCAAAAAGTCAATCTATGTGGACTTCTAGACATGAGCTATTCTGGATCCAACTTTACCTGGCGTCGTGGCACTCTTCTTGCTCGGGCCCCTCTGTAATAAAGTAAAGATTTTTTGAGCCTTTTTCCTGATGCGAATGTCCAGCATTTCCCTCAGTTGCAATTCGATCACAGGCCCCTCTTTCTTTCTCTCTCTAAGCATGATATTATCATACCACTGACGAGGCTAAACCTTTTCCATTTTTTGCCGCTTGAACATTACATAGTCAGTTTTCTCATGTGGTAAATATTTGTTGGGATGAACATAAACCGCTTTCTCTGAATGTGGAGCTTCTCACTGAAAAGCTTCGCAATGTCTTGGGCCATATTGTCCAACGTAAGCGTCGTCTACGTGTCCGAATTGCTGGTATTCAAAAGTAAAAAGGCTTTGGAAAAAATGACTCTTCCTATTTCAAGAGCCTTGAGACACTGAACTCAAGAAAGAATATGAGGTTTTCAATCCATGAAGAATTACTTTTGGTACAAAAATCTCGTTCTGACTGGATAAATAGGGGTGACCGTAATACTCCTATTTTATTATCATGCAAAAGCTCTTAAACGCGGGTGCAGAAATAGAGTTCATATGCTCGACTCTGGCAATTGGTGCAATGATGACAATATTATGAGAAGAATGGCGGTTCGTTTCTTCAATCAGCTGTATTCACAAGAAGATACACTTGCTCCTTTGTATAATTATATAGGTCTATTCCCCTCTCTGAGTGATGCTGATCTTGCTCTTTTGGGGTCGAGATGTCTCTTCAAGATCTTATCTTGATGAGGTACGTCGTGCTCTTTTCTTTAAAAAACAATGGGACATTCTTGGTGATTCAATTTTCAATATGATTGATTACGTATTCCGGGGAGGGACGTTAGATCCGGAATTTAATCGTACATTCATATCACTCATCCCAAAAGTTGACAAGCCTGAATGTTTTTAAGAATTCCGACCTATCAGTTATCAGTCTTTGCGCGGTCATTTAGAAAACTGGTCGTTGCTAAGCTGATTATGGATCAGTTGACCCTGCCTTTTCAGACAAGTTTGATCGCTGGTCGTAATATTATGGAGTCTAATTGCTCAGGAAGTCATTCACTCTATGAAGGAAGAGGAAGAAAGGCAGGTGGGGTTGCCATTCAAGTTGACTTGGAAAAAGCATTTGATAGGCTGCGTTGGGATTTTATCCATGACACTCTTGTAGACATTGGGCTGCCTAGTTCTTTGATTCATGTCATTATGCATTGCATCACTACGCCAACTATGCATGTCCTGTGGAATGGTAGACCTACTGATGCTTTTAATCCTTCAAGGGTGGTGAGACAGGGTGATCCTATTTCACCAACGATTTTAGTTTGATGTATGGAACGTATCTCGCAGACTATCTGCAAGCTGGTTGATGAAGGTCATTGGCATGCCATCAAGATGAGTAGAAGGGGACCGTCTTTGTCTCATTTGTTCTTCGCTGATGACCTTATTCTTTTTGGCACAACAGATATGGAGCAAATTAAGCTTATTAAAGAGACGCTTGAAGCTTTCTGCCTTTGCTCGGACCAAAAAATTAGCCATAGCAAGTCTAATATTTTCTTCTCCCATAACGTTTCAAGCAGTGAGGTCTTGGTCATTAGCCAGTTTCTGGGTTTTCCATCTACTTTTAAGCTGGGCAAATATCTCTGGATCCCCCTTACTTCAAAGGGTATCCAGAGAAACTTTCGCATATATTGAAGATAAAGTCAAACAAAAACTTTAAGGCTGGAATGCAAGGTCTTTCTCCTTGGCAGGACGTATTACTCTAGCCAAGTCGGTACTCTCTTCGATTCCATTGTACGCCATGCAAACTTCTCGTCTTCCTTCTCTTTGCTCTCTCCCATCATATAATGTGTGCAGAGCTAGTATATCCGGGACGTCGTTTCCGGGATTATGCGATCCTTAGAGATGATGTTGTCATTGTTGATGAGAGTGTAGCGAAAGTCTATAGCGCCGCTTTGGGGGATTTAGGAGTAACTATATCCTATTCAAAATCCCTAATCTCTCATAGTGGTTCTGCAGAGTTTGCGAAGCGTTTTAGGTTTCGGCCTGCCACTCACACTCAATCCTTATGTCAAGGGTCTTTTTGCTCGTGACTAAGGTGTTGAGACCGAAGGAGCTGACACCCGCCCCATCTAAAGTTCAATTGGGCCAAGGCGCAGTTTATTTTCTTGAATGGTCTCCGCTCAGGAATAGCTATCACGAAGGTTCAATCGAGTTCTGCCCACCCCGTCGGCTTAAGCTCGTTTTCATTCTACAATGAACCCTCAAAAGTGAGTCTTGTCTGCTAGGTGAGATAGAAAAGTTTCGAAATGAGACCCTAAGGAAAATGAGCTTTAGTGATTTCGCCCATAGGTGAGTTAACACTTGATCGATTCCAAGGTCCAGCTATTGAGGGAAATTGGGCTTTAGTACTTTTGCCACTAGGCGAATAGGTCGATTACCTTTACCTGTAAATAGCCCTTTCATCTCCAGTAAGCGCCGTATTTCTCTTTCTTGGTATGAGCGAGATGAGATAAGGACTAAGCTATACTGGTACACTACACTGAAACTAACAACTCTACTTCGGTACATGAGTTACAGCTCTTTATTTAAGGTCCCCAGCGATTAACCACTAATTGCTTCCAACCTAACTTCGATATCTGCCGTTTACAACTCTTTGATCCACTCCTAGTGGATGGTATTCGTGAGTCACATTGGAAAAGAATGTTAATGGGATTCCAAAACCTACTTTACACTGCACTTTGCCGATACCAGCCTCTCTCACTATTGGTACTAAAGCGGTATATCTCATCGTAGGCCTTTGTTGGGAGGTGAACTCTAAATTTCCATTCCTATAGTACCTCTTTCTGTATATTTTTGAATGCGCCAGAATGCATCCGCGGGATCATGATTTTGAAGAAGACAAGCCCCAGGAAAGCTAGCAGAATGGCCAAATAGTGCTGCACCAAATCAAATGCAGCCTTTCTGTACGTGAATGCAACGAAAGAAAAATGAAAAAAAAAAGAAAGACCAAGACGAAGTTTTTCTGGGTCTACAAGGTTTCTAAAGGCTAGGGACGAAATCTACGATTCCCGCTCCGTGGGGCACTACCGATACCTTACCTGAACAACTCGAAAGATCAAAATAAATAGGTCACCCGGTTACGCTATGGATAGAACTCCTTATTTATCTCGAAGCAACTGTTAGTAGCAGTTTCCAAAGATAGAGATACAGGAAGATATGGTACATCAGAATTCCTTGATTCTCGCTGGGAAATAAGCTCATAACAAGGCGAAAGATCAGTTATTGATCCCCTGGGATCTCGAACTTTGTTAGAGTCAGGGATAATGCAATTCTGAACCGATATGCGAACTACGTATTACGACCACAGGAAACCTCCTGAACATAAACATAAGATAGTAGAAGATCCTTAAACCTATTTAGGTTGGGATCTGAGGAATGGCGTTGCATGCAAAAGGTGGCAACACCAAGTACCTGAAATGCTTTCTTCGCAGTTAGGAAGACAGAGAATACAATGTTGGTCTTTAAACCGTCGATCTTTTATGTTAACGGTTGATCTTTCCTTCTTACCATTTCTCATAGCTATTCGAGAAAGGATTGGGTTGGGTACTTTCTTCAGAAAGTCTAAACTCCAGCCATTAGATTGCCGAACAGAGAGATGCTCTAAACCCCGATACTGATTACCGACTTTAAGAAGGGGCTTTGGCTCGTATCCTTTGCACCCTTACTGCGATGGTTGCACTCCGTGATTCCTCTACTTTTTTTTCCATCCCCGCCTCGTTCTCTTTTGCTCTAAAAAAGAAAGAATCTTTCTTTTCTTGACTGTCAGTGGCTTTGAACCGTACGTGCCACTCAATTTACCTTAGTTGACGGCGGAAGTTAGCCACCAACCCTAGAAATGGAACCCGCCTAAAAGTAACCTTTGTAATAACAAGTAGGAATCTTCTCATTCGACTGATTATGCCCGTGTCTCTGAAAACTCTTGATTATGAACTTAACTCGACTTGTTTTAGGCCTCTTTCTTTCGGTAAATGAACCGGGTTTGAGCCGATATCTATGTATTCTTTCCCTTGCTCTAGTACCCACATGAGCCCATGCGTCGGTCAAGGGCGAGAGAGATTCTTATTCAATAATAAAGAACCTCCTTACCATTCAGGTAAGAAGGAGTTCAGAAGCGGGATAGCATACTCCATTAGAGACTCTCCTATCGGGGCGACTTTCTTTCTTATTGTTCATGTCGTTTCTGACCCTTGAGGTATCACCAATCCACGTATGAAGAGTCATTGTTGGATCTTGATTCAACTCCATGGAAGAGAACTCTATAGACCCTGCTCCATTCCTCTCAGCAGTGGCCTTATTTGTTGTCGCAACTAATGGATTAAAGAGCTTTGCTTACCTAAATGCAGGGGTTTCCATACTCATTTGTCCCTTTTTTATTGTTTATTGATCCATGTCATTAAAAGCCTGACGCTAAAAAGTGGAAACATACACTCTATATTATGTTATTCCTACTGCTTGTAGGCGGACAATATCATTGAAAAAAGCGACCTATCTAACTCGATGTGCTTTTCGGCCTTGCACCGGGATCCTGCCATTATTCGCTTTTCTCTTTTTTTTCTCCATTAGGCATTGAGAGGCCTACAGTCCATAATGGGTAGAGTGCTACGGAAAAAATGATATTGATTATTCGGCAGGAGCAATTGAATATGAATAGTGAGCCAGTCCTCAAGTAAGGGCAGGCTCCGTAGGGAAAATCCAATAGTGTATCTCAATTCTAGATTCTAGTAATTAGCAAACAAACCAGTAACAAAGCGGTTGCGAGGAAGCTTAGTAAGTGGTTTGTAGGAATTGATAAATAGTAGCTCACTATGGCTGTTGCTTTTCTGCTTCCTTTTACTACGAAGGTTTTTTTTTATTTACTTCAATGTAATTAAAAGGGGCAGCTGCGGTCGAACTCTCATTCTGGAAAGAAGTCGGGTCCCTTTTTTACCAAGTCCACAGGTCTAGTTGATGATAGAAGGCGCAACGGTAGTTGCCTTGCACTTCACGGTGCCCTGCCCTCTCATCCTTCCTTCGAAGGCGAAAGACTATAGACTGGTAAGGATCGATAGCATGAGGAGAATAAAAAAAGAAAGGCTGCAATGGGAACATATTATAGTGAGGTAAATCATAACGTGGCAGTTGCTGACTTGACTAATTCTGGTTCTTTTGTATGTCCGTTACTAGTGTCAGGAAGGCTCAGTGGAAGAAGGCCAATTCAGCAAGTGCGCCACCACGGTATACATTTGACGTTTCAAAGAAGGAGGATTGAAAACCTGTTGAAAGAAAAGTTTATCACGCTTCCAGCAGATCACAAATTACCAACAAAGTTTGAGCTAAAAGGAAAAGAGTACTGTAAGTATCAACATTCCTGGAACCATTCCACTAACTCGTGTTGGTCGTTTAGAAATGCTGTGCAGGAGAAGATCAAAAGGGAATTCTTAAGTTCCCAGAAGAAGTTGATTGATGAAGATCCGCATTGAGGGGAAGAGTAAATTAAAGAGAAAGGCGTAAGAAGATGACAAAGAATCAGTGGCCAGTGACAAAGTAGACCAGAAGACTTGCCAGGTCACTATCCAAGCAAAGCCTTGGGAACCAAAGAATGTTGTCCTTGACAAACCATCATTCCAGATGACTCAACACATTAAACCTCTGTATATCAAGGCTCACTTAAACGGCAGGCCCGTTTTCTTTGATCTTGATTGACAATGGTTCTGCAGTAAACGTTTTACCCTTGAAGATGGTATGGTCGCTTGGGAAATCTTTAGACGACTTAATATCAACCGAGATATCTGTAGTGGCTTTTACTGGGAGGTTACCCGGGTTATTGGAGTCTTACCTCTATAAATTACAGTTGGTACCAATACTTCCTTATCCGCGTTTTTTGTTGTTAATACTTCTGCTCATTATCAAACTTTGTTGGGAAGAGACTGGATTCACACAAACCAGTGTGTACATCAGTTCCTGCTGCTCTGGAAAGAAGATGATGTAGAAAGAAAATTGTTTGGGCCGATGATAGGCCTTTCCAAACGATTTCAGATACTGTTGATGCGTCATACTATGATTAGGGGCCTATCAGGTTCCAGGGAGCCAATTAATTTTGGCACCTTAAGAATCTTATTGTTTCTAACAAATCTGAATGCAGGAAACGAGCTGAAGAGCTGCTAAATCCCCAGAAAATCGTGCCCTGTACTAGGCCGATTGGCGTTCCCATCATTGAGATTTTGGATGACTAACCTAACAAGTGAAGAGCGGGCAGTGGCTCCATACAGAAAGCTAAGGTGCAGCATGTATTAGACAACCTGGTGGTAGAAGAGTTCGAGGAAGTCTTGGGAGCTGAGGTAATCTGTGAAGGAACTGTTGAAAACGAAGTGGAAGAAATCAAGTTGCAAGATTTAGACAAGGCACCCCCGAAGTTATAAGACATAACGCCGGAAGGGAAGTGCATGATCCATTAGATGAGGTAAACCTCGGCACCCAAGAGGAGCCGAGAATTACTTATGTAAGTTCTCCTCTTTCTTCTCAGATCAATTGATTGTTTTGCTTGGAATTACGATGAAATGCCTGGATTAGATAGGGAACTGGTTGAGCATAGGCTCCCGATTAAGCCTGGGTTCAAGCCCTATCAACTGCCGGCCAGAAGAATGTCAAAGGAGGTGGAACTCAAAGTTCAAGATGAAATTAAGAAGCTATTTAGGGCCAAGTTCATCAGGCCTTGCAGGTATGCTTTATGGCTCTATAATATAGTCCCTGTAAATGGAAAACTCAGGGTATGCGTAGACTTTAGGGATCTTAACGCAGCTACACCTAAGGATCTTTATCTAATGCCTATTGCTGATATGTTGATAGATGCAGGGGCGGGGAACGAACTATTATCGTTTATGGATTCTTTCTCTGGGTATAATCAGATAATGATAGACGAGGAAGATGTCCATCAAACTGCCTTTAGGTGTCCTGACTCCATAAGCCACTTTTGACTGGCTCGTCATTCGTTCGGGCTGGAGCTACTCTGAAGAGAGCCATGAATGCTATCTTTCATGACATGATCGGTAAACATTTAGTTGTTTATATTTCTGATATTATGGTTCAGTCTAGGAAAGAAAAAGAACACATAGATCATCTGAGGCCTGAGCTGAGGTGAGGATGAGGGAATACAATTGGAAACTTAATTGTGCTTTTGGTGTACAAGCAGGGAACTTTCTGGGATTTCTAGTGCACCAGAGAGGGATCGAGCAAGAACTTTTTTTGCTGTGGGCTGCGTAGCAGCAGCGGAGGAAACAACGGGGGAAACTAGAAGAAAAGAGTCCCTCGTTTGTCTTTGTTAATTTATGCTGTGTTTAGTTGTATGGCTGGTCTATTTGTGTTTAAGGGTTCCGAGTACTCCTATGTAGAAAAATGCTTGTAGTGCTGGAATGAAAAAAATCTGCTTTGTTGTTGTGTGAAGTAGAAAATCCTCTAATAGGATAGCATCAAGCTCTTACTTATTAGCTGAGTGGAATGTCGTAGCTGCCTGAATCAAGTAATCTCCCAGTCTAGCTCACCCCTTAATGGGAAACCTTCTCGTGAGAGTTGATCCCATCCAAAGAGTGCTCCTTTCATCAGTCCCATCAAAGGAATTTCCGCAAGCAGCAGGATCTGGATCATGAACAACGGATCTTCCAAAAGGAATGAGATCTGATCTATAAGCACTTCACTCCCGAGTCAAAGCCAAAGCGTAATGTCAAACCTTGGAGTTCGATGCGAGCTTTATAATCATTTCACTTTCATCACTACTTCCCGCTCCGCACCTGACTTTCTTGCCCAGTCGTCCTCTCATTCATTACCTCAGCCTCTAGGCTACAAGTTCAGTGATCCCTTAGGGGAAGAATTCGTAAAAGATTGATCTCTGGCTTCCCTCTTAGCGCTTACGACAGGAGATGAGCTTGATTACCAATGATCAGAGTCAACCTTGAAAAGAAAAGACGGCCGGATAGCGGATTCCCTCCCCTCGACTAAGGCATTCTATTTATATATTTCAATAAGGATATAAGGAAGAGATGAGGCTGACCTTATTTCATAAAATGCCACAGCTGAAGGCCAAACCGGATAGCTCATTTCCTTTCCTTAGAGGATGAATGAAACTCCCTATTCAGTAAGGCAGTCTATTCGGTACACTGACTTGCTTGTCCCGATTTCACTGGCTTGGCCACCATGCGTACTTCTCTCCAATGCCTCCTTCCTTTCCCGAAAGCGCTTAAGAAGGAGTTGGCAGTTAAGAAGGCAGTGTGCACCCTCGGCTCTGGTTCAATCCTTTCATACCTCGATTCAACTGTGCCTGTGAAAGAGAAGTCGAAAGCACAGAATAAGCGGTAGCATTCATATCTATAAAGATCCGGTAGAACCAAGATTCCGCAGTCGATCCCGAACCGGAGTCATACCAGTCTGAAGGCAGGAACGGAGTCAGAGTCAGCTTTGGAATGAGGGTTTGCTTTGATTTAGCCGAGAGAGAGCTTGAAAGCGAGTTTCAGTGATCTGAGGGTGAATAGATAGAATACCGGAATCGGAATTCCACTAGTGGGGTAAGCCTTGCTTTTCGGTAAGGGAAAATTCGAATATCTTAGTGAATAGGGCACAGGACAGGGATATCCTTGATCGACCTTTGAGCCACCCTGGAGTGACCTTTGCATATCCTACTCTTTTTGCATCTTTGGGGGCTAATGTTGGCGATTAGGGGGCATAAAATTGTATTCATTCCCCATTTACCGAATAGAATACAGTCATTTACCCCTTTCACTATAGACGGCTTTCTTAGCCAATAATTCTATCTCTGAGAAGTAGGGGCTCTTTGCTTCTTTCGTCCCAAAGAGTACCGGCTAGCTCCTCAAACTCTTCAAAAGAAGCCTTCCTTGACTACTTCTTCTCCTAGTTCGGATGGAGATGAGACAATAGAAAAATTCCTCTTATCTGTACCTGGTGTGACTTAAGCTGCTTTCCGATACTACTCATACGAGCGCTTTTATACTGAGTACCCTGTGTCAGCAATGTGCTCCATAAGAAAGGAAGAAAAGAACAAGGATGGATGGAATATAGCAGCTCAGCAGTAGAAGAAAGGGTAGAGAGGGCTGTTAGGACAGTAAGCGCAGTGAAATGGGATGTCTGTCTATCTTAGGGCAGTTAGAGTGTATTCCTTTATATTAATATATAGTATGGAAGGCAAGCGCGGAAGCAAGAAGACCTCTACCGGCCACTCTCTTTCTCTTCCTTCGGTAGGCTCTGCCACATAGCCGGACTCAGAAATGCAACTGTATGATCAAACCCAGCAAATAATGGCCTAAACAATGGATTTTCACTCGGGGCTTAACTTTCCATAATCCACTGTGTTGGACCCTCTTTTTTCTCATCCACCTTCTTTCCCTTGGTACTTGAACTTGCCTTGACTTACGAGCAAGCCGAACTCCCCTTTCGCAACACCTACCCTTTTTTTCTTCCTGAGGTGGGTGTCCCGCTTAAAGCAAGAGGATTATACATCTTTTTTCATTGAGTCGACGAGCTCGAAGTAGTAGGTTTCCAGTCAAGCTTTTCTTAGATTTTCTATTAGAATTCAAAGTCTCTTTTGATCAACCAATTAGACTCATAGGTCAGCTTAGAGATCTCCTAATTACTTATACCCCTAGAGATCTCTGACTTCAATCTTGGACCAGGATGATAGAAAATAAAAAACTGGGTTCTGTGTTTTCATTTGAAATAACTTAGTCTCGTGGAGAAGCAAAAAACAATCAGTTGTGTCAAGGTCTAGTGCAGAGGCAGAGTCTCGAGCGAATGAGCAAGTAGGGGGCGGCAACTAATTCAGTAGCGAGACTGACCGCAATTGCAGGAGGAATAGGTTGACTTTCTTTCATTTTGGTTATGGAAAGTGAAAGTGGTTTCGTTTAGTACGAGATCGCTTCACACCTCGCGGTGCTTACACCTCTCGCCTATCGAAGTTCTGTTCAAAAACCTCGTCCGAGAACTTGTATAGAGAAGGATTTCCTGCGGCGCAGCGGTTCTTCCATGTAAACTTAGTTGCAAAGCATCCGTCAGGTTTATTGGCTTTTTCCAGTACTCTCATACTAGGCTAGGTTTTTGCTTTCTTGCAGTTCTCCCCTTCACATCTATCTCCAAAACAACAAAAAGGCTAAACAAAAAGGACGAACTTTTTTCTTTATATAAAGAAAGATGTGGACCTAGAGAGTGCTTACCCTGGAACAGCGGCTTTCCGGGATTTCCGAAAAAGGCCGCACCCGCTTTTGTTCAACGGCGCCCTTCTCTCGCGAACCATACTGTGCAGGTGGGTGTAACGTATGGTCCTAGAATAAAGGACCTTCCCTCACAGGACGAAAAGCTTGCTTTTCTACCCCCACTCACTACCCTGGCTATTCTAGCTTCAGTTAAAAATAGAACTCTTTCCCTTTGTCCATCCCTTTATTAGATAAAGGGGCAGCCTTAATTCGTTTTGTCGTCGTGATCGTTAGTGCATTCATAAAGCGGCTCAAACAAAAGCTGGATCGGCTCACCGAACACCAACCAAGTCGTAACTATATTCCTTGATTTCGAAATGGCAGCATCAGTGTCGGCTAAAGCAAGGGTTAGGTTAAACCGTCGATCAAATGGGGGGCTGACCTAACCTAGTGACAGTGTAACGTAATAATAATTAATTAGAAAATTCCTTCCGCGTCTGATGATGCATATGCCGTGCCAGATTATGCGTATGCTTGTGCGTGTGTATGCCGCTTCGGATGCGCACGGGAGTGCTGCTTCGGGGAAGAAGGGGGGCCGAAGAGGGTCCTTAACTCAACGAGCATCTTTTTTGAGCGATTCCCCCTTTTCCTTTTTATCTTTATCTCGGTTTTAGAACCAAAGGGCAGGGGGTGGTGTTCCGAGTCACTCTTGAAAGCTTTCTTGACCAGGAAGACAAGCAATAGGAAAGACATCCCAAAAAGAGAATGAAAAATCCTGTTATCAAACTGGCAAGAAAAAAGAAGGTCACTCAGATTCTCATTATCCCCCTTGCACAAGGGGCAGGTGAGAGACTGGGAGATAGCAAAAGAAGTCAATCTGTCAAGAGTATTCAGGCGACCTCTAGCAAGCAACCATAGAATCATGGCATGACGGGGAAGCATAGCAAAAAAAAAAAGATTGATTTGCCCGCTTTCTTTCGAGTGATTCATCAATAGGGTACCATAGGAAGTTGCTTCTTGGACTTTCGGTCAATGATCGAGTCTGTAAATAGGTCCAGCTCTAAGGGTCCCAAGAAGGGGTGGGGAAGCACGAAATCGGCACAACATCTATTGTACAGACGCTATTGAAACTGCGAGGGACCGTCCGTTAGTCAATGTCGGCAAGTCCCTTTACGTTTGAAGTCCGAAAGGCTAGTTTGGTCAAATCAAAATGGCAATAGCAAGCAAGACGCCCACTGGGAAGGTAGAGGTCTACTTTTAGCTTTTGTTTTCCTCCATTCGTTGAGGTTAGAACCACAACTAAAGAAGACTTTTCCGGACAGGATAGGGGCTACTTCCATCGACACAGAAGCCCTAATCCCATATCACAGATCAGCGTAGACTTAATGCAAGCTCTTTTTCAACACCGCACGAGCCAGACCTTCATAGGGCTTTTACCTTGAGTGGACAGGCTTGAGGATTCTCAACCTTATTGGGCTTCAACCCGTCTGTCTTTGCCTCCTCTACTGAGAGAAAGTTGTGGGTAGGACCCCTGTTTACGATGGCCCGAGTGTTCTTCCCATTGATTTACACTTCAACGTGTATGAGCCCCTTTCTCACCGACTTGGGTTTCGATTTGGCCATGGCATTGATCAACTGTCTATATCCCCATGTGACTCCTCCTCACAAGCACACTACCGAGTACCACGAGTACACTAACGAGAGAGGAAGTACAAGCAGAAATCAATAGTCAGTCTTCGACTTAAATGAAGATATTGCGTTTAAATAAAGAGAGAGAGCCAGACGCCAACAACTTAGGACTTGTTAGGACAGCTCAATAGGACTCAAGCCTCCATATCCATCCTAGAGCTCCTACAAACCTCTCCTAAGCACCAGGAAGTTTGAAAGAAGTTCTTGGCCGATGCCCGGGTACCTGTAGAAAGCACCCCTACTGACCTAGAGAATGTGGTAGAATTCTCACTGCACCGATGGGCCATATCCTTCTCAGATGATGACCTACCCAATGGTAAGCTATTTCCCCGCCCTGCATCATAGTTAGACCGTAAAGGAGAAAGATCCTTAAACACTAAGGAGATCCACTCACTTATCCCTAGGCTTCTCCATCAGCAACTACTTCCAATGGCTAAGAGTAAGCTCGAACGCTACTATCCTAGAGTATAGAAAGTAAGACCCACCCTAACTACTAAGGCAAGCGAGGGGCATAGCGATACAGTGTTCATACTCGAGTTGCTCAAATTCAGTAGAAGAAATGAAAGGGAACTGGCTTGCTTTTTGAAAAGACTTTCACTTCCATATAGATTTGCAGCCGCAAGACTTCTATTATAGCTTCTCGCCATTTTGCTACTCCACCCATTAGTTCTCGTCTTTATGATAAGGTCTCGGCTGCTCAGAAGGTTGGTAATGTAGTGAAAACAAATCCCCGTGCTGTCGATGCCCCAACGGTAGCCCTTTATGAGGACCGGAAAGCTATGCTATGCTTAACTATCGGTAAGCCCTCCATCTTCTCTTCTATCGATTGTTGGATCCTAGCGGTTCATATATCTAACCTTTCCATCACTTGCATCCACCTTTGGATGACTCTCTGGTGGGAGACGTTATGCAAATCTGGCCTGAGACGTCTGTGGGTTTCCTGGGTCGATCGTTTATAGAAAGAAAATAGAAGGAAGGTGACCTATGGAAGTAGGTATTTAACATGCTATCAAGTCAAGATGAGCTCTTTCTCCTTCATTCCATACGGCCTCCAGAAAGGATTCGCCCATCGACGCATAAAGCGAGTAAGGCCGTTAAGGTAAGCATCCAGCTCTCGATCCAGAGCTACTGCTTCAACAATCAACTGAGCTCAGGAAGTCAGGTTAAGACGTCGACTTATACAGGGTCTTTTCCGAGAAGATGAAAAAGAATTCCTGTCTTTCAAGGTAAATCCCACTAAACAACACTTGTATCGTTTAGCTTTTTGTGTTAGCTATGGTCTAAGCCAGTGGACTTGCCCTTCCGTCAATCCTTTCTTTCTTAAATATTAAGTTAATAAAAAGAATTAGGTATTTGGATTCCCCAGAAGGGGCATTCCCGTATGAAGATTAGAAAACCTTAAGTTGGTTGATCTTAAGAAGGAACCCTAGAATCAGTTGCAGCACAAAGTCACTCTTACTCCCCTATCTTCAGACACTGTGGGAAGTTCACTTACAAAGACCCGGCATGTAAAAAGGATTCATATAAAATACAATACAGGTTAACTTGGTTTGAAGCAAATGTCAAATCTTAATTCTTACCTACTTATCGTCCCAGAGAGGGGGAGATTCAAAAGCTTCTGACATTCCCTTCTCGAGGAAGATTTATCACAGGAGTGAAAGTTAGAGACTTAGGAGAAAGATGCTCGTCAGCAAAAGCAAAACAAGAATGATATTATCTTCGGTCTTAAGTAAGATTATGAGCTTTAGCACTGGTTTTTTCAACTTATATTCCCATAGGGATCCGCTAAGTCAGATGAAGAGGCTAAATAACTAGTTGTTGAGAAGAAAGAAAAGGTATCAAATCAAGGAAGATTCTTAATAAGGTAATTTGACAGAAGGAACTCTTTCCTGTGTCACATGCTCTAGATTCTCTTTGAGTTCTTTCTCACATCCCGAGGAGAAGTATGATTGTGAGCAGGTCTCAGTCTCAACCATAGCTTTCAGTTGAGATCTTCCTCTTGGAAATGATTGAGTATTGAGCTTTCAGTAGACTACTCAAGATCTTATTCATAATAATAATAATCCTAAGATAGACTTCCTTTATTACCGCTTTCTTTTCTCTTACAGAAGACCTTAGCATTAGCTTACACGGACTCCTCTATCAGAATGGCTGAAAGTCAAACTCCGCTGGCATTGGTGCAATTTAAATACCCGCTGTCAAGCCCTTTGTTCTTAACAAAAACCTCTCTTTTGAGTGGGAGAAAAGGGACAAATGATCTACCTCAGGTAATGCTCTGCTTTCAGTGGGAACCGGATATGGAGTTAAGATCAGCTGCTTTAGGATATTATGGTGCTGGAACTTCATTAGCAGCAGTGGACTTTTAGGCCTAGTAGCACGGTTGAAGTGATCTCTTGAGCAGCTCTCAGCTTCAAGACAGGATGACCAGCCTCTCCCATCCTAGTTCTATTTTCTTTGGGACAGTTTCATTCCCTCGAGATCAAGATAGGCCAGGGGATTCAGAAGGCAGGCCAATCATCTCGACCATAGCATAGATAGGGATCGGTCCAGTGACTAAGGGTTGAATCTGGAGGAAAGGCTCTGTGGGAACAGACATATGTCTTCAATGGAGGCCTTTACGACTGCTGAGGCAGATTTTTATGGTTATCCCAATAGTTAGTCCAAAGCCTTAGCGCAGTGAAAGGAAAAAATAGGGTATGACGAATGCTTTGCTGTGAAAAAGAATAGGTTGTTCACCAGTCGATGCTCCTACGCAAGTCTGCCTGTGTCTCGGGTAGGTAAGGTTCAAGTAGTAGTAACGAGCCGGGTTTTTTATGTTGTATGATATTCCATCCGTGAGTTAACGAGGAAGAGCGGTGGTCGTTGATAATTTTCTTTCAGTAAGCGGGGCAGTCCAGTTCCGTTCAAGCGCTCCTTCAAGTGGGAAATACTTACTGGTGCGGCTGTTAAGATGTCGGCTTCTTAGGATTGTAAACTCAACGCGATCTGCTCTATCACCTTAATCCATTCTTGAAAGTTGATTACCTAGAAAAGGAAAAGGCTCTTGCTCGAGTTTCCGTCCCTCCCGTTCTTTCTCACGAATCTATGTGGCTAAGGGCAAAGGAGATAAAAAAAGCGTCTTCATCCTGTCCTCAACATAACTATCCACCATTGTCTGGTAATGATTAACCATCCCGCTCCAGTACTGTGAGTACGCTGAGAGGCTTATCCCCAGTCCTTGGGGGAATCTGGATTCTCATGGTTGAATCCGTAATCAACCATTGCAGACTCTACGACCTTTATCGACGTCGGATGCACCATCCACTGCTTGATCAACACCCAGCTGCCGGGCGACTCTATATGGCTTATAAGCCACCACTGGATGCTCGGGGTCTTCATTCAACAGAGGTAATGCCTACTCTTCTCCTTCCTGGTACTTTTGAATAAGGCAAGGCCTTTACCTATTCCCTATCACAACCACTTTCAGTAGAGGAATGAATTCTTCTCAAAATAAGATCTGGCTCCGCACCTTCGCTCTAACTTGAATTAGAATTAGGAATCCTCACATCTCGATCTCTCTTTCCGAAAACATCTGCAGACCCTGAGACCAGCCAGCCGAGCCAAGAGCTTCCCTAGGATCTCTATCCTTAGCTTTCTTCTTCGCCTAAGAGACTGCTGAAAGGAAAGCAACTACAACAACTTTCGCGAAGGCAGACAGAAGGAATGCCACTATTTCATCAACTGGATCTCCCTCCCACTGCACTGGCTACAAAGTGAATCAGTAAAGACGTATATATTCCAAGGAAATCACTCCAAAGGCAACCATCTTTCTAAATAGAAGAAAATCTCTCGCATGGACCCCCAACTTACAATGAAATGGGCGAAGGGTAAATTAGGGCAGGCATGTATGTAAGAGAAGTCCCAAAAGATGGACTGGCTGTCCGGGATGAAATTACTTCAAAGAAAAAGAATAGGAATCTGAAGAAGAATAAAGAGATATTATCGTATCTAGTAGTGAAATAGTATAGAAGCGGAATAGGATATCATGTAGAAGTGGATTAGTTAGAGGAGGTAGCTGTGATGTGATAGCTGGTGTTGAATCAGTTGCCTTTGGCGTAATAACTTAATTATATTATATATATAAGATATAAGTTAAATTCAAAAAAATCCTATCTTCCTTTACTTGTTAGCCTTACAAGCTCATAAAATGTCAATTCTTCACATTTTCCTCAGACAGTGGGAATTAATTCTATTACTTGAGTTACATTGAAGGAACTGAAACCTGATCTTTTTATGTGGGTCAAGCGCCTTCTATTAGGAGTTGATCCAGAAGTGGATTGATTCTTAAAATTATGGTAAATAATTGATTCATCTGGTGTTTCAATATATGATTCATTTAGAAAATTGATAGATCCAATGTCACATTCAGTAAAGATTTATGATACATGTATAGGGTGTACTCAATGTGTACGAGCTTGTCCTACAGATGTATTAGAAATGATACCTTGGGATGGATGTAAGGCTAAACAAATAGCTTCCGCTCCAAGAACAGAGGACTGTGTTGGTTGTAAGAGATGTGAATCTGCCTGTCCAACCGATTTTTTAAGTGTTCGAGTTTATTTAGGGCCTGAAACAACCCGGAGTATGGGTCTAGCTTATTGATATTGAGACGTTTCAGAAAACCTACTTTAATCCTTTTTCGATTTTTGTCTTGTGGGGAAAAGCCTCACTCACATCAACAAAGGGAAAACTCAGTTAAGAGGACACCGGGCCGCCGTCCGATGTGTCTGTCCGAAGAGTATTAGAAAGGAATCTATAATGATGAATATGAATAGACTGAAGTTCTTCTGCCTTGCTTTTATAATTGTTCTGGAGTATCAGCCAAATCTCTTGATTAGATGGGTTTTTTCGTATGGTATAGCGTTTCTAGTAATTCTAGGTCTACCGTTGAATTTTATTAAGTGTTTTAGGTGGTGTTCTTTACTTTATTCTTTGTGTATCGACGTTTCTTCGTATGTTGTGGACGGAGGGGGTCCGTCAACTCAGGGGCAAAATGCCCTTGAGTCTGCGAGTCCGTCTCCTTCCGAGATAGAATCCAATCTTTTATTAGGTGCACAAACCTCTGTAAAATAAAAGGCTTACCACTGTGCTATATTCGAAGTAAGTTGACATCGAAAGTGAATCCGAATCGATTTCTCCCAAGGCTAAAGAAAGCACTGAGCCTGCTCCGAAAATGCTGTGAGAAAGAGGATCTGTTGGTTTAGGAAAACTATAACTTTTGGTTCATGAAGAAGCGGCCCCTCCGCATCAAGATAGTCAATCGATAGAGGTGTTGGGGTCTTATTCCTCAAATCTGTTATCGGTGAAATGACTCTCATTGGTTGGAAGTACCAAAGACTCCCTAGCTTCCTGAAAACAAAAGTAAGAGCATCTTCTTCTTCTTCAATTGCGCTAACAGCTCAAATAGCAACGATGGTAATGACGATAGCTTTACAGGAATTGCTTTAGGGATTGTCTTTTTATTCCTTTCTCTTCGAGGCGAGGCATATGAATCTTATCGATATGCCACTATCCCAGGAAAGAGAGACACGCACACCCCCTTTCATTGCCATTACCTGCCTTTCTATCTTAGCTACCATGCCCGGCGAACAAGCAACTCCCTGAGCTAGCGCGAAAGCCTAAAGCGTTAGACGCTATGGAGTTTTCTTTAAGGGATCATGATGCTAATCTCAGGATATGGCTAGACGAATAAAAACCTACCACTTGGCTGCTATGGAGCTAATGAACCTTGGCCTTGGCTTTCTTTCGCGTACGTGTGCTCGTATATCCTTAAATAGAAAAATCGAATAGAAAGAAGCAATTTCTCTGTTCGAAATCAAGCTAAAGGAAGTTCCACCATCGGTAGAACAGCTAGCAAGAGGTGCCCAGGTACCATTAACAAGGACTTTCAAGCGAACCTTATGGTTTTAGAGTCCGTTTGAGTATAACCCTTTCTAATGGTTATCTATACTTTAGAAAAAGGGCTATCTCTCTTGCTTACCTTTCTTGCTTGCTTTCTAGCCCTACTTTCCCGATGCCAATGCCCTTTCTGTTCTCGAGTCTTTGCTATCTTCTGCCATTCCTCGAGTACTAGCACTTTGAAATGGTTAGACCACTGTCTTCGAGTCCGGTTGAGAAATAGCGGATTTGAGTACCGGGAAGTAAGTATGAGTAAGGTCCGGGTCTGGTTGAGTAACTCAGGATGAAGAGAGTCCTTTATTTCAAATTTCTAATAATATGAATAAATAGTAGACATGTAGCTGCTTTTAGGTATTGAATCCCTGGCCGGGAAGCGTGAACGATAACATGAGTCTTTAACCCCGTGGGTTGTCGGGTATTCACTCAAAAATCATTGAATTGAAAAAGGCGACTTGGCCTACACCTTACCCTCTTACTATGGTCGCTATGTATTCTATTTATTCCTCTGTTCATAGGTATTTCATACATTATCCTACTCTTAACTTAGTGGAAAGCAGCAGTTATTAAGGAAACAATAACTCTTAGGCAAGGAGTAGCCTCTTTCGAGATGCGAATCATAGCTATCAGTTCAATCATTAGCTAAAGGGTGAAGTCCAAAGCTTAATAAGGTAGAAGACAAGTAGTTTCCTACGCAAGGCAAGCAATTTTGCATAAAAAGTACTCTATCCTAATCGAGAGAGAGAGGGATAACCTTACTAGCCTAAGATCGTACTGAAATCTGGATTGTATTTTAGCCTGCCTGCCTGGTCATTGAGTGAAAGTCAGGGGTTAGATTCTTGAATCTATGGATCGTCTCAAAGGATTGATGACCGGACATTCATTGAGAAGGAAGAAGGGTCTGCTGGTACGGTAGGCTTTGACGATGTTGGTAAAGAAAGAGGGAGACCTATTGGAAGAGAGGTGCGGGCGAAGTTCCCTTTGACAGAAGTCTAAATACCGTTGCCATTCAGATGTTCAGCTCGACAACCTGCAACACGGTAGACTTCCTCAGCAGAAGGCTAAGAGAAATGAAAGAGAGATTGCTTGACTGACAATAGAAGGATCAGGGATGAGGTCTCCAAGTAAGGCAAGAAAGAAGGAAAGAAAAGGAAGTGGCATCTCCTCTTCCCTTGGTTGAATCCTAGTAAACTACCTTCTTCTATCAAAGAATCTTTCTTATCCGGAAGGATTCTATAACGCTATTCTTTTCTCTACATCCTATGTTCCAGGTCCTGCCCCTGTACGAAAGCCTTAGAACCAAATCCTGTAATAGCTGCCCTAGCACTAAACCTATCCCTCAATATATCTCAGGACTAGCAAAAGAGAAATAGCTGAATTCCTGGGTCATCTCATTCGAGTGATAAAGTGATAAGGTGAACATGTAAACCATAGGAGGAAAAAGCAACAATAAGCAGTCTTCCTTCTCCTAAATCGGTCCTATCCTAAATAGAGGGGCGAAGCTGGCTCGCTAGTTTACCTCGAGAAAAAATGAGGACAGGAACGGGCTTTTATTCTTTTTACGAATCTCTTCCCTATATCCTTTTAGTAGAAGACTTGATCTTCCATACACCAGATCAAGATCAATGCGCGAGAGAAAACATTATCCTTAGCCATGTCAAGAAAGTCATGCTGATCAGTAGTAGTGTCTAAGAGAATGGTGCTTTGAGCTAGTGGAAAGGATTTTAGAATAGATCTTGCTCCTTCCTCGCCCGGTCGGTGGCATCTCTATCAGCTAGTTAGCTAGCAGCTGCAACTAATTCATCTGGGGTAGCTCTCTCAGTTGGTTAGCTAGTGTCATTGCCCTTCTTTTTCTTACCCTTGGGACTGTGCATGTACAGAGTAGGTCGGGCTTCCTCTAATACCGTTGTGGAATCAGTAATAGGTCGCATCACCGGTTCCTTAGGAAGCTTAGCAGCAGACTTCGATTTTCTTTCTTCACGCAATTTTCAAATTTCTGACTCCAGAGTAGCAATACGCTGAGCACTTTCTTGATCTTTCTTGGTATACAACTTTTTAAGCAAAGCATAGTCATCCTGAAGAAACTTCCATTCAAATTTGAGAATAGTGCTATCTTGTCCCCCGAAGTCTATTACATCCTTAGGTTGTGTGTCTACCCATACATTGTTTTTGTCATAAACTGGGTCCCTTTTTGTACCCACTTTGGTTCCAAGGAGTACTTGGAAATCCTTTTTGGCTATGTTTAGGGTATGCCACTCAATTATGAAGTTAGACTCGACGGTGATCTGCTTAGTTCGAGACGGATCAGCGTATTGTGACACAAACCATTCAACATTGACCAAGCCTTTAGCAGGACCCTTGTGCTTAATTATCTCACCAGAATCTTCAGTTACTAAGGTCTAACTCTTAGGTGCTAAGAAGATACCTTTTTTTACAAAGTACTCCTTAACTTACCCAATTCAATGGAAGAGACTTCTTCTTCTGGAAGAGGACTTCAACGAATTGCTGAGTCAGTATCAGTGTAGTAACAGTCAGGTCTGGAAATGTAAGGGTACATATGAATACGAGAACAAGCAGTAATAGCAGCGGCCAATTGAACTGCCGATATCTTAGGAGGATCCCAGCTTGAGTTATCAACATCTTCTTTATTGCTAACGTAACTTACGATATAGTATCGCTCAGCTTGTCCCCAAAGATCAAATTCTCCCTCTGTGTCAAATAGTCATTTGCCCTATCGCATACCTCTGTTATAGTACTAAGTGGATTAATACCAAATCTACCGTACAGCGAGTTCATTAGTATCTTGTACCCATATGCCATAGCATCATTACCAGTTTTCTTAGCTTCTTGTCTTTTCCCGAAGAGGGATGACACAAAGCTGCCGAAAGGACTAGGCTTCTTCTCAAACAAGTAGCCCCTTAGGTGTATAATTTTGTAACCCAAGTCACGCGCATAAATCAATTCTTCGCTATAATACACACCTACGAATTTACCAGTTGGGAAAAGTAATGTATTATTTCTTACCCTATAGGGTAAGAAAGGTCGAGTAATTGTACTCGGACAAACTACATAAGCCTCAATAAATCCATACAAGTTGGACAATTCCTGCCCTTCAAAATTACCATGCCAGACAAGAACACCTTAGGCATAGGAAATGTTTTCATGATATATGGATATAAGGAGTTCACGTCGTAGTAGTCTAAATTTTCCCCATATGGCTTATACGTATCAGCATGGCCCCCATAATACCCACGTCGAATGAATCGATCTTCGTTCCTACTTGGTATATGGATAGGAAAAAGATTTGGATCGTAATAGTTCATACGATAAATGTTCATAGCTAGCGATGACAATGTCATGCAATTCTCGATATCCACTTTGTACTGAGTCCAATAAAGATCTTGCGCCTTCTGCATAACACCACCTAACAGACGAATATCCTGTTTCATATAATCCAGTAAAGGAAGCGGCTTGTCCCATCCAATGCCCTACTTTTTTTTAAGTACTCGGTATGTTCACTCAATCAGAAGAAGCTTTCGGAAGTTCATTGGCCTCTGCGGAGCATGAAAAGGCCAGTTTTGAAGCTCCGGGGACTTATTAGCCCTTCAGCCTGACTTCTTAGGAAGAAGAGAAATGGGCTTTACTTCTTCATCAGCCTTCTAAGAATCAGTTCGCGGTGAATGAAGTAAGGGGTACCGGAACTGCGTGCGTATAGGTCCACCCTTCTTAGGCTAACTGCTCCTATCATGTGTCGTGAGTTCGTACCCTGTTTTGTTCATCGGGTGAATAACGACGTCCCTTTTATTGGTGACCGAGTCTTCTCCCTTACTCACTCCGTCCCTGCGGACAGGTTCACGAGTCTCCCCCTAAGTCAGTCAGTGAGAATCAATCTTTCCATTCTTTGGCCGTTTAAAGCCCTTCAAAGAGGAATGAATCTTCGGGGTCACTCTTCCCCAAGATTGCCTTCTTAGTTATAGGAAGCAGCTTTCTTCGAGAAGAAGCTTATACCTTATAAGAAGGAGTTCTCGGTTCACCAGTTGTAGTCGGAGAAAGAGACGTGGCAGACATTGATCGGTTCATTGGGACCGGGCTAGCAAAGGTGCGAATCCTTTTACGCCAGAGGCCCAGGGTAAGCAATCAAACTCCATAGCAACTAAGGCTTTCTGCCTAGGAAACCTTCTTTGGCACCCAAACTTTGACCGTCACTTCTAAGTAGCCTTCTTAGGTGAACTTATCTGTGAATGAATAGTCTGAGCCATCTCGAGCTACTTCGTTCCACAAGTTCTAATCCTTTCCCGTACCAGCAAGCAGAGGATGTGGAGGTATCATAAGTCGAACTCCTACTTTTTAGTCGCCAAAGCAAGCCATACAGAGGAATGAGTAAGCGAAAGAGTATTCGTTTACCTCTCCTTATCGGTCGAGCCTCTTTCAGAACGGAGATATGATTACTTAACTTACTTCGACTTCTGTTGCCCTATCCTCAAAGACTCAGAGCCCTTGGAACTGAAAAGGCGTGAACCAAGCCCAGATTGACATGTTAACCACTGAGAAGGTTGGTTACTCCCGTTGCTCATCATGGAATGAATTCACTTTCATCTTACCAAATCCCTCTTTAACATGATGTAGGTAGAGTGGCGCCCATGGGAGGATTCCTTCCATTAGGAAAAAGATTGCGGGGTCTCGGCCATATAGTTAGTATTGGCAGCGACGAGATTTTTTTTCTGGACCGGGGATACACGAGTGGCACCTAGGAGAGAGGTGATGGCACCAGACCTCGTATGAGGCCTGTTTTATTGTGATGCGGCGACCACCCAGGTGCATAGCCTTTCCAGGTCAATGCTGAAGGGTAGCTCCATCCCTGTAGGTATCGTCGAAGTAGTTACCCACCTACGAACCTCGAATATACGCCTCCGCCGGTTTCGTATAAGAGCTGGATACATTGCCTTCTTATTAGTAAGTTTTCCCGAGGACAGAGAAGCGATTTCGAACATCGTTTTCTGGACTAAGACTAAAGCTTTGTAGACTAGAATGTAACTGTTGTCACATTTTCCTATAAAGGATAGGGAAAGGAGTGAATTTCTGTCTTAGAGCTTGAGCTGAAAGTCAGGTAGTTGAAAGAAAGAAAAGGGCCAGGGATTTGCCGACTGAGGCTCTTTTCAAGTTTGCCTACGTATCTGCCGCACTTGGCCAGGATCAAGTCAGCACTTTAGAATGAAGAAGACAATGCGCACATAGAATAGAAAGCTGCTGTTTGCAAGCTCTTTCTTTAGCATTAGAACCCGCCCTTCCTGTTAAGGAGTGACGGAGCTCTCCTAAGCAATAGCAAGAGCAAGGAAAGGAAATGGCATTTTGAACAAAATTCCATAGAAGGTGCAGATGAATAAGCGGTATTGGAGGAGTCATTAGAGATGACCAAGGAAAGTGGATTCATGGATATATTGGTAAAATAGGGGTAACTACAAGTCTAGCTTCCTATCTTATATGGCCTAGCTTGCTCTAACCTTCCAGTCAACAAGGAGCAAGTAGCAGCTATTACATTCCAGAAACTACCCTTCCCACATACAACTGCACTAAACAAGAGGAGCGGAAAGCCAAGCTATTCCATTATAACCTGTCCTTACCTTCTAGAGCTATCACTTGAGAGAGATTATTTGATAGAATACATCCTAGCTTGCTCTAAACCGAAAGGAGAGACTATCAAGAGAGGGATAGAGCTAATGGCTTACTTATAATGCATTATTTTTTCCTCAGAAAGATAGAAACTCATCTATTCTTCTATCCTAGCGTGCTCTAACCATAAAGGAATTATTAAACATCCAACTACCGAGCTATAAGAAGAGAGGAGAGCTACTAGCAGCTAGGCTACATTCCCATATAGCTACTATAGCTAATAGAAAGGGCAGACTTAGCTCAGTATGGAGGGCAGACTACCTTCTTACAGAGTGCTCTATCCCTAGAATCAAATCAATTGTTGCATACTCTCTTTCTTTGGAAATGATACTCGATCTAGATACCTAGCTACTAGAAGAAGAATAATAGCATATAGCGTCAATGCCTAAGGGCCGGGAAAGCTGCTCCTTGCCTGTATAGTGTGTGGTAGGAAATGATCTTAGTCAGAGGCCCTTGCTCCTGCACGCATCTAAAGGTACAGTGTCTAAAAGCTCCTTCTGCTCTTGGGTTGGTAACGAAAGCTGCTTTTAGCTGTTGTAACGACTCGGCTGCATCAGTTGTGGGAATAAGTAACCTACAAAGAGTTTATTATCCGATCGGCATATCGTTTGCTATTGAATCAACTGCTGGCGGAAGGTTTGCAGGAAATGAATCAGACGTAGTCAAATAAAAGACGGAAGGAAGACAGAGAGCAGCATGTGATTAGTTCGAGGCGCTAGCTGTACTCTTTTGAGTAGCAGTGGTGGTACTGACTTTCGGTGGTCTATCTTATTGTTGTATCCCGTCTGCTTCTGTTTAAGTAAGGAATAACGGCAGCTAGTTGAATGGCACCGGCATCTGACGATCGATTCCCGATTCTCCTTTGCCTATCTTCCTGCTCTGCCAGTATACCTCCTTGCAAACCATCCTTCCCGGTTAGTCTTCGTAAGAACAAAGCATGGAAAGACTGTCCGTCTAATCTAATAAGTAGTAGTCCCTCATAAGGAAAGGCTAGGCACCTGGGTACTTTACATATCCTAGATCCTAGATTCGCATCTAGAAAGAAAAAGAATATGTTAATTGGCTACGCCCCTTCTCGAAGGCTAGCAACCTTTACTGCCCACACGCTTCGCACCTGGGGATTTGTTATAAAGGACTTGGAGACGGGGATTTCTTTCTGGCTGTCCTAACAAGCCAAATAGCGTATAGAAGAAAGGTATCCCAATAGGAAAAGCGGGGAGCTGTTCCTGTCAGTTTCTCTCCGAAATCTCCACCATACTGCGATGGGACTGAGTCAGATCGATTCGGCTAGTCAGAGTTAAGGGATGTAAGGGGAAGGCGCATAATGGTATGAGAGTTTTGAAAGATGAAAGGGGTAACCCCATGAAAAAGATGAAGAGATAGCTGAGTTTGCTGTTGACTACTATGAAAGAATGGTTACTGCTGAACATAGGATGCAGATCAAGGAGGAAATCTGGCCAAGGAGAGTACTCTAAGAAGATTCTAAAAGGTGGCTGAGCAGCCCCATATCATTAAAGAAGTTGATATAAGAAGATAAAATGCTTAGAAGCTTCCTGTGGAAAAGAACTGAAAATGAGAAGAGCTTCCTCCGGGTTAGCTGGACTAAGGTGTGTGTACCTAAGCTAAGGAGGAGGGGGCTCGGGGTTTCGCAATCCATAACTTCTCTTTTTCAGCTCCTTCCTTGGAGTTAGCAGCTCAAGGGACAGAACTAAGGGATCCTTTCTTGACAACTTCCGCGAAAGATAGCACCGGAGCTCTCTTGTCCAATATAGGAGACAAGACAGACGAAATCCCTCTTCTCTCTATGAAAGTACTTTTTCCACGAAAGACTTCTTTCTCTCCTTCGGATCCTCGCTCCGCCACCGCTTCTCTCCATTCTTTCTTGTCTCAAGGGGGCCTCATTCAATCTCGTATTGCAGAAAATCAAAGAATTTGAGGCTTTGGAAAAGGTGCTCGCACAGGCATGGTCTTCCGGTCTACTCTTTGGAATAGAGTCAAAGAACCCGAAATTCCGAGGGAAGGAGCCTACTCGATTGACAAGCATAGCTTTGATAGCTGCTTTATTCGCCAGGAATTGATTAAAAAATAGGAAGCGAGCCATAAGCAGTGATAGGCTCCCTCCCATCCCTTTCTTCTCTTCTTTCATTTAGGAGCATCAAACCCTAAATGAAAAATCTCTCCCCAACTTTATTCACTTCGCGGTAAACAGAGACTTTCCAATAGCCAGCAGGTTAAAGCCTTTCCTTTTTTGGGAGTCCAAGGGTGCCACCCCCTACTACCCAATTCCTGTCTCCGGAACTACGGAGATAGGTGACTTTCTGCGATGGCCCCCCACCTCGTTGGGAAAAGTGAAAGGAAATAACAAGCCCTAAACTAAATACCAACTAGCAGCTTATCAACTACCGAACACAGACTCATGTTGGCGATGCCATGGTCAAGTAATAGGACGACCCATTCACCTCAAAATAAAAATATCGCCTCTCAAGTAAGCCAAACGATTGACGTCAAAGAAAAAAAAGGACCACCCACCCAGCAAAGAGCGAGGTCTTTCAGCTAAGTACTTCACAAAAAGACTGGAAGGCGAAAGGCACTTAGACAATATATTCGGATATTTTCTGTACTGTATAAGTGGCTCGGAAGAAGAATCACGCCTCCAGTCGATTCTACTTCATGTCTGACTAGATAAGTCACAAAGCCTGTCCTTCTTCAGGCCCAGGTCATCTAGTCGGGGTCGACCACAATTTCCCAAGAAAGAAAGAGATAGAATTTCACTAATTGGAAGGAAAAGGAGAGTTTCGATCCATTGTGATTCGGTTCCGCAGTAAATGGAGTATTGATTCCATTACTAAAGAATAACTTTCTCTTCTTTGCAACGAAAAATCCCGAGAAAATGCAACTTTGACTTAAGAAATCTAAGTTATGGAAAGGTTTTACTATTGCAACGAAAAAGACGGGGTTTTAGCAAAAATGACTTTTTCAATCTTCGTTATGGAAAGGTTATTTATATCTTTACTGAATAAGTAAAGGAAAATTGATTGCAACGAAAAAGACCGAGAAAATGCAAAAATAACTTAAGAAATCAGACCTAGGCCTTAAGTCGAAGATCAAAAGGATAAATGATAACCAATTATCTCTATGAATCTCTTTCCTGTAGCTAGCCGCTGATAGTCAGTCTTTCTCCTTTCCTTACTTGCAAGCTCTCTAAGCTTTCTCTTTACTGGTAGTTCCTAAGGTTTATAGCACGCTAGGCGTCATAAGAATCGATTTTTTCTTGCTGTTGCTCCATACAGGTAGCTAGTCGAAAGGATAGTTTCTCTTCTAGTGATCTAAGGAAGAGTTTGATTCATAGAGCTAGATGTGGCTCCTGTAGGGGTTCGAACAAGCTAGAATAAGATAGAACTCATTATATCGATCTAGCCTGTAGCTAGGCGAATGTAGTTCCTACTCTAAGACAAGACGAATACGGAAGAGCCTATCGGTTGTAGCTTCTCGTCTGCTTGTCTTCTCTATAGGTTTAGAGGAAGCCCCTGGATATCTTTTTTATGGCACTCCTGAAGCATCCCAAAATTGGATATTCTAATGAGTTTAATGCGCCTACTTTGCTTGGGCTGTAAGCTAAGTCTTGGTATTGCCGGTATCTTCCCATAGGATATAGTGTACTCCCCTGCCCTACTAGGCCCTCTCCTCCCTACGCTTCTTTGGGCTCCGGACTGAATGGAATAGCGCTAGCTAAAAGTTCGGAGGCTTGGCTTCCCGAAAGCATTGATTGAATAGCACAGGAGTAGGAGTAGCACAAGGGAGAGGGCGGGTGCATTCTTCCGTCTTTTGTTGGCTGGATAGAATATCCTTTCGTAATCGTATATAAATACGGTAGCCTGCCTTTCCTTTCACGCTAGTGCTCCTTCATTGACTGTGTAGGCTTGAGCTTTTACTTTTACTTACTTTCTTACTTATTTACTGCACCTTAATAGAATGCCAATGAGGCAGGATGCGTAAGACATTTAATTGTAAGTAGAAGAAGAGAAAGCCCTACTTATTTGTCTAAGAAGGTAGTGCTAACTAACTGAATGCCAATACTTTTCACAGTTTGACTCGATTCTGCTCCCCGGGCCTTAGCAGCGCACCCCCTCACCCGCTTCCCTCGACTGCCTTCATAGAAGAGGGGGATTTCGAAGAATAGAAATTCAATTCAAGAGAGGCGGTCAAGGTTGGAAGGAAGAAGAAGGCTTTTCAGCCAAGGGAAAAGGGAAGACAAGATCTGATCTCCTTTTTTTTTAGCCTAGAAATGGATGAGGGAGCCCTCTCGGGAAAGCAACTGTCCTTACTAAACTTTGCGCTCACCCCTCTGACCAAACCGAAGAAAGTTAGGGGATAAATTCCCCAGCAAGGCCCCGTATCATATCCCCTTTTCAATAAAGCACACTTTGGCGGGCATTCTCCCTCCATCGAAGCGGATCGCCAGACCCTCAAGATTATGTAGCTTGGCCCCTCGTTATCAAGAACTCGAAAAAGGGAAGCGTACGCTTTCGCGATGTCCGATTTTTGAAGAAGAGCCCAGACAATGGGGCGGCGAAAGGGGACGAATACACCTTCGAAGGGGGAATGGCGAGAAAAAATCCAATTCGCCGGGGGGCGGGGCATTTCGCAGCAAGCAAAAGGGCTTAAAAGCGCCTTTATCAAACCTATTTTGAAAGCATCAAGGCTCCTTTATTAGGTTGGGCGCTAGCTAGCGCTTTACGGAGATAATAGAAAGTAAGGCTCCTCTTATGTTTCAAAAAAACCGGGGCGGGGGAGAGGGAAATGCTCCTTTCTCGATTGTTCGTCCAGGAGAGGTGAAACCCTATGCATAGTGGTAAAGGCGTAAGCCCTCCAACTCAAATGCAAATGAGGGGAGTAAGGTTGACTCCGATCCCTCCTCCTAAAGGAAGTGAGCGACATCTTGTACGATGTACGTCCTGGCCGTTTGCAAGCGCTCGCTTGAACAGGTAGATCGGGGAAACTGCATATGATCTTCCGCGGCATGCGTGAATGTGGTAGCTCGGAAAAGTCATTGCCTATGACTTTGGGTGCGTTCCGCTTGCCATCTCCCCGATGGAATAGATAGCTCCTGCAATGTTCGCTTCACTTCCAGCATTGAAAAGAGGCAGCCTCATGTCACTATGAGCTCGTCCGGAGATCGTGATTTAGCTGTTGCGAGCTCCTCGCTTTCTGCTAGACCCGCCCTCTAGCTGTAGAAGCTTTTCGGGTTCTCGAAATCACAAGTTCGAAGCGGCCTTCTTTATGTATAGTCGACAAGCTTGACTTATAGAAAATTCCATAGAAAGGGGCCGGCCGCCTGGAATCAAAAGAGTTTCAAACTCGTTGAAGGATCCTTGTGGCTCCGGATCCCTCCAATCCAGCCGATTCCGAATCTACCAATTCCGGGATCTTTTGCAGCGAAGGCCTGTCATCGAATTCTTCATGGGGTATGCCGATCAACAATTAAACTAAACATTATTGATCCAACTATCAATCAATCCGTCATACAAAGGCGTAACTCCGGCTCTCTCTACGGGTAGAAGGAGGGACAACCGTCTTGTCAAGGCGCGGGCCAAGCCAACTCAAAGTGAAGCGATTTAGACCGAGCAAGAACCTGCACTAGAATAGGAAAAGCGAGACATTCCTTCTTTTTAAGAATTCCAGTCCTGCGGGTCTGGTCACTGATTCCCTCTAACTATCCATTTTATAATCGAAGACAGATGGTAGCGTAGGAGATAGGGCCTGATTGAGTACTTTGCAATCACCGAACTGCTTTCGCGAACCTTCAAGCTTGAAGGTGGTAAAGGAAAGCATACAATCTTCATAGCCTTTTTGTACCATAGAATTCGCTCTTACAGAATCCGAAATAACCATTGCAAGGAGGAATCGGCGTTTATCCCTTCCCACTGTGAGGGAAGGTTGGATTCATAGATGCAGTGATAACACTGATGCCAACTATTCTTTAATATAAAAGAACTCCCCCTTTAGATGCAGAGAATGCAAGCTCCTATCGAATAGGCAAGAAGGAAGGTAAGTCAAATCCCACTCGTTTTGAGTTCTCGAAGAGCAAAAGATTGAATTCATTCTTCCTCGCCCGGTATGCTGGCTTGGCTCCTGCTTTGGCTTCTTGATTGGCTATTGCCGTAGAAGACATCTATGTTATACCAGCAGACGGAGCAGACATGGCAAGATACATATTCTAAATAATAAGCCAAATGCCGACCTAATAAAAGGACGCTTCGGGGAAGGTAGCCGTCTTTGTCTTGTTAAAGTGACAGGGCCTCAGCACGGAGTAGTCCTTAGCTTTAGATGGGACTTAAGACTTGGCATTGGAAGTGGGATGGAATGGATCTCCTTCCCGCTTTAGTTGCACTTTTTTCTAGGTTGCTAACCGGTGTGGGAGATGAAGCAGATGTTATAACAATATAGAATATATATAGTAGAGTTTCGAATACGAATGGATTCAGATTTGAGTCAAAAAATGCGGTGAGTACAAAGAGATTGGGATTGGCAGAAGCAGAGACTCGACAAAAAGAAAAGCAAGTCATGCTTACTATAAGAAGGAAGCGGGCGGAGACCCGTGCGTGCAGCAGGTGTAGAGTCAGGCGAACTACTCCTGCGAATATGCGCAGATGTTTTGAATATAGACCAATTGCTTTAGCGGGGACTGCAATCTTGACTATGTGTTCATGGTTTCGAAACGAAAACAACCATCTACACGAGACGCTCTTTGTCTACTTATTGCATTAGTCACGTCTATTTGTGCAGTGCTAGTTCCCTGTTCACTCACCTAGTTCGATGCGATGTGAAGCCCTTGTGACCGGAACACCTGTATCTGGGCCCGGCGGCCAAAAAAATATCCTTGTTTTCGCTAGCGGGTCGACTAATCTAATTCAAATGGCCTCACCAACAGCACTTTCAGAAGCATCTCCTCTCGTGATTCACCGGACTTCGTAGCTTGAAAGAACCAGTCCTTTTCCCTTTTCCTATGCTGAGGCAGTACCAACAAATCAATCCATCGAAGTTCATATTGACATACATAAATCAAAATATGGATGCCGTTGCTGATTCGGATCATCTCAATCAATTCCTTAAACGAGTTAAAAAATGCTTGAAAAAAAATTATGCTAAAGCGGATGATCAGGGTTTTATTCCTTATTCCAGGTAAGCTTTCATAGTAGAGGATGCATGCAACAAGTTCAACTCTCCTTCTTTTTCGAGTGAAAAGCTCGTTTTAATCATTCAAAGCCTCTCCGAGGAGGTCGGGTCAGACTATGGATATAAGCCAAAGAGAGGAGTTTGGGGCACCAGTAAATCCATCGGAATAGAATAACGACAATCATAACGTCACTATTGATGAGAGTAAAGAGTATGATCAGGTCTCCTATCAACGCCCAAGAGGTATCTAACGTCCTTCTTTCCTTCATACGTGACAGATCTAGCTTCAGCTTCCCCCGCTTATAGCTATAGGTAAAAAACAGGTGCTAGTGAAATCTCTATCTGTACCTGGTACTAGTAATCTGTGTCCATCTGTACGAAATGCTAGCTGTGCCGCCGATTGGTCCCAGTAGATACTTTAACTATAGCTCTTTTTGCAAGTGGATGAGATCGTTAGATAGATCGACTTCATTTTTCCCTGACAGACCAGTTCTATGCCTGGATGCCCTATTTGATTTTGCTTACGATTGCCCGGAATCAGAGGTAAGCTTTTGGCCCATGGTCCTCAGTGAGGAAAGGACCTAGAAAAAGCAGAGAGGAGGGTTGGAGAGTAAGTAGCCGATAAAGTGGATGATGGCATGAAATTAAGGATCTAGCTGCCCAACGACCCGAGGTACAGCACGTTACAACAATAAAGTTGCATATTAATTCTTAAGGTATCCCACAAAAAGAAATATTAACGGCCGCGTTATAGTTTTTTTTCTTTACCCATAAAGAGGATTGGAGACCCATTTTCTTTTAACCATGCAACCCCACTACGTTGTCACCAAAGCCATGTGAGAATGCTTCTTTACCCTTGTACGCACAAATCTAGCTCATAGCAGCACTGCCGAGTTCAGTTACTTAGTACAGAGATTGGAACAACTTTGCGCGGGAAGGTATACTAATAGAATAGTGGTGCGGTATCTGGGAACTCCTCTTTCGAAATGGGAAGCGTAGTAAACAGTGACCCTCGGGGAGGAAAGCTGCTCTTGTTCTCTTTGCTCCTGTTGAAGAAGTAGTTTTCCTAGGACCTTCGCCTTAGATTTCCGTCAGTTGACCTATGGTTGGTTTCTGGTGGAGAGAAAGACTGCTTGACGGTGTTCTCTGTCCCGATTTCCCGGTCCTAGAAATCGAAAAAGATAAGATAGGTCGTAGCCTGGTTGGTTATCAATAGGCTTGGAAGAGGGGCTAGTAGAGAAAGCGGCGCATTCATGGTGTCTGGAATCGAAGTCAATAAAATGAATCTATGACGTAGGGGCTTAGTTCTATTCAAGATTAAGGCGAGGGAATTGACTCTGGGCCCCGAGGTAAGATATAGAGTGTGCTGCGACTGCCTTCTCTCTTTTGGCAAAAGATTGCATGCAGTTTTCCCGATTTCTTTCGTTCTCCTTTTCGCTTTATTTGATTTCAATTCTCAGATAGATACTATGAACTCTTAGTCAGACTGTAGAATCTAATAGGAATAGGCATAGACGACCTAACTAACTGGATTGCTAGCAGTGAGAATAGCCGAAGCTGATAACCCGATTGAATCAGCTCTTTTAGGAGGAATTCCCTTTGTTATCGGAATCAGGGTACAAGCTGCTATCGAATAGGCGCTGTTCACACGTCTTGGTGAATAAGCTGTGATCACTCTACGACTTTCTGTTCAGCACGCTAGCTTGGCTTATGGCTTTGCTCCTTTTCTTCTGTTGTCGGCATAAGGGTGAAGGCCTTTTGCTTGGCACGTTGTCGGAATAGGCTGTGATGCCAGATAGTGAAGTTCGAAGGGCCTTTCTTTATTACCGTAAGTAGCAATAGACTGATTGACGCCCGAACCTACAGATTGACGCTTTGACGCCCGAAAGCTAAAGCAACGTCGTTCCGCTGGAGGGCTTACTGGCTTGAAGCTGAGCTTCTTCTGCAACTGGCTGATCGGATGGACTAAAGTTTCACTTACAGACTGACCGCGTCAATGAAAAGAGGCTTGCTATGCGATATCCTTTAGGACTTACTCGACTGACGATAGCCTTTGGAACCAATTCCATTAAGAGAATGTCCCTGGGCTAAAGGTAGTGAACTAGGATCAAATGAAATGTCGGGAAGAGCGTGACCTGCCACCTGCCTCAGAGTGAAACCTGGGGGATGCGAATCCTATAATAGCCAGTCCCAGCAAGAAGAAGAAAGGAGAAGAGAAAAGTCCACTTCCGCCCTACATAAATTGAAGCATCAGGAAGAAGCAAAGATGCCACCGGTTAAGAGTTGGAGATTGTGCTTCATATTCTTGAAGAATGTATTATCCAAACATTCGGAATGGAAAAGACATACATAAAGAGTATCACCATCCCTTATTCTAATGAATAGCCCATTCTTCCTTCTAGTAGATGTCTTAATAGTATTTTAATGAAAAGTTTCTTGGTTGCACTCGTAAAGTGAGCGGTAGCTTAAAGAAATGCCATATAGAAATGTCATCTGAGTCTTCTAATTTAAAAGAAAGACGGCCTCAAAAAGTAGCATCTGCTATAGGATAATAAACCTCTCTTGCCACGGCTGTAGGAACGGAAAGAAGCAGCTGAAAATGCTTTCAGTGGTTCTTCCTTAGTCTTTCAACTAAGCTCTTCAAACCTTAGCGCAAGCACTAATATGAAATTCATGACTCTACTCTAAGAAAAGAAGTAAGCAAGCGCTACGCCCCTTGAAAGCGAAAGCGAGGAAAGGAGTTTGTCAAACCCTATTCTCCGAAATAGAGTCTCGAAGTAGATAGGATGCCGCAGCTTACTTCCACCTCTCTCTTCTTCTTATAGCTAGCCTGATAGGTCACTAAAGGACGGATTTCTCTTTGTAGTTTAGTTCCTTACGTGCGTGTGTGACGAGCGAGATAAATGCTCTTGCTGCTTGAGTTCTTGTAGCTGTTCCCGCTGAAAGTGCTGATTTCTCTTTTTTCCTGTGTAACCGGGCCCGAAGCCAGGGGAGACTACTTTTCTTCTCTTTCTGTCTATCAGAAAAAGGATTCTCAGTCTTCTAAGTCGTAGAGTAGAGGCTAATCCTTTTCTTTGAGGTATAGGGGCGGAATGTCTATCTGGCTGTGTTCCCATTCGCCGTAGCGCTTATTGTTGTCAGTGGTCTATCTAAGGGGCTTGGCAGCTGTCTATTCCGTCTTTCCTTATGTTGTTATATCGGTCTCAGTTCTTGTCGTAGAGCGAGTTGCAGTTGAGGATGGTCAATGCTCTTTCTTTTTCTCTTTATTGAGCTCGGACGATCTATGAGCATGAAGGAGATCCAACTCGTCTTGACTTGAGAGGTAGAAAGCCCACAAGCCGACGCATTAGCATCTCTCCCTTCGAGTAAGGCCTTGAGAGATCATTGGGCGAGCCTTCCTCCTCCTATGTTATGTGCCCATTCATAGATCTGGTTGGTGATAGGCTTTTTTTGATTGAAGGACTTCAGCAAAGAGGGATGGGATGAAAAGGCCTTGATTGAAGGATCCCGCTTCTTGATCTTTTCGCTACTCCTCCCTCTCTTTGGAAATGAATTCTTCATGCCTCCCCTTGCGCATCCTTCTATAGTAGGAATCCTTTTACCTCTTTTGATCATTGGCATACCGATTTGCTAAGCCGTCCGTCCATTCGAGGTGATCCCTTACAGATGGGATCATTGGAGATTGATATTTGGACTTCCTTAGCCAGTAGTTTGAGGATGCGTCATGGATGAATCGGGCGGTGAGTTAAGAATAAGAAGACGAAGGAAAGCGGAGTATGCGGAGTATAGAAGCTCATAAGCTACTTAGGATTCGGTTAATGCCCTGTCTTTCCATATGGGCACGCCCTTGTTGAAAGGAGATAGGATAGGCTTTTCATCAACGAGAGAAGAAGGGTCTCGATAGGACGGCATGCTCTTATTTAGCATCAACCACCAGCTGGCAAGAAAGAGAGAGGCTTTCTTTGCTTGCTCAGAAGGGGGTCTTGCTCCTCTTAAAGAAAGAAGATAGACCCATGTCGTAATGGGAAGATACCGAAGATGAATGCCTTCTTACCTAGATTATCCAGAAAACATACCAAATGGTCTTGGTACTTTAGCTTTAGGTCGAGTGGGCTCACTTCCCGGCTTCCTCTCCAATTGAAGAGAATAGATTCGAATGCTCAATCAAGCAATAGCAATTCGAGCTAGTTACAGCTAGGGAGTCTCACTCTATCAACCCAATGGCATGACGTTCTGCTTAATGGGCTTGTTCTCGCCGATGGACTGAAGAAGCCGGGTGCCCCCGTTGCAGTAGCAAGGCCCTTGAACCCGTGTTATCAGAAGGAGGAGCCCCTGAAGGAAGGGCTCTTGAGAGGATGCTTCTCTGACCGACCCATTGAAGGATTTGCACTCTATTTGGTCGAGCTAATTCATACCCTTGCCTAGCTGCCATCCACACACCCTCCTCTGTACCGGGCTTAGGCTCACTCGCTTTAGATCAACTACTTTCCGGCTTAAAAAAGAGAGAGGGGTATGACATCCTCGAGAGGCGGGGATTGGCACAAGCGTAGATTCACGCAACCTAGTAAACTGTAAGAGCCCCCTTGTTGGAGATTGGTTGCTGAACAGATGAATAGGAAAGAGAATGTAATGATCGGGATTAGCAGCGGTATTTCAACCCAGTATAGCCCGTGTTCTAGGCCTCGCTTTCGGCTAAAGCTAATAGAGCTAGGATCGAGGATTGAGACCCACTCTTCACGATCTATTATCTATTAGATTACGAAAGAAAATCACCAAAGAGAGGAATCCTAATTGAAGAATAGCAACATGGGCAAAATAAAGATCAGGGACTTTTTCTGCCTTTCTCGTCCTAGTTAGCCAAGCACGGCCTTCTTACTAACCAGATTTCCGGCGGGGCTGATTCACTGAATGGGATAGAAGGAGGGCTGGCTTAAGCTTAGGATGGAGCCTAGCCAATGCCGTTATTCTACATTCTACAGAACGAGAGATATAGGGAGAGCGAAGGAAGAATCTTAATCGATCTGGTAGCCGAGATGACTCCTCTCTTCGAGTAGCGGCTTTAGACTACCTCCCTCGTCTGATTGACTCTAATACATACCTAAAAGCATCAAAAAGGGCTGATTGAGAATGATCCGGGCACCACTATAGGTCCCTTCCTCTTTCTTTTAGGTAACGACATATGGCTTCTTTTTTTGGCTCTCTTCTTAGATCATACTGGCATACTAGGACAAGGACTCTTTCCTGGTTAAAAGCGAACCATCCCAATCCTTATACAAAGAAATGTGAAGTTGCTTTGTCGGCTTTTTCACGAGTTTGTAAATGATGAGTTCTTTTCCCGAAGCACCGTATGGTGGGGAAGAAGCGCTATCGCTATATTTTATTTTCTGGAATACATGGTCTATTGCTATCATATCACCTGGATCGCCTAATTGATCTCTCATGCTTTAATCCTCCCAAGATGTCTAAAGTTGCAGGTTGAGGCGTGAGAAGAGCAAGACCATTTCATCTGCTTCTAACTTCTCCCTTTCTCCGTCTTCCCCGCTCAGGAAAGGAGGCGAGGCTCGCTGATTTCTAGTTTTTGAATAATAAGAAATACGACTAGGCGGTGCTTGCTAGAGAATACCTTCTTTTAGGAATAAGCCTGGTGGCGTCTAAGCTCCCGGAGAAGACCAGGGGAGATCACACTCTGTTCAAACGATAATGGCCGTAACTAAGCCCAAACAAAACAAAGGCGGGAAGCGAAGGAACTTTATCGAGTAGCTATAGCAAGGAAGGTTAGCTTTTACTTTGAATAGGTTCAGTTCCATATGGATCGACTGGGGTTGTAGGCCAGCAGCCAAACTTGCTTGAGAAGGCAGGCTTCATTCCATCGCCTAAGGCTAACGATGCCCAATCAACCCTCTTTTTTTGGTTGACAGATGGATGGTCTCCCAGCTAACTGTATGTATTGACCTGCGATCCCTAAGCTAAAGGAATTTTCGAAGCATTCTCTCAATAGCATCAATGCTTCTATAAGAGAGCAGAAAGGAGCACATCCTATTATCTAACTACGCTGTTTACGATGATCAGAGTCTATGTGGCCTATGCTTTCTGCTGCCCTTCCTATCTGGCGGAGCAAGACATTGTTCGGTTCTTTAGTAACCTTATCCACTCTAGGGCAAAATACTTTTTCAAAGCCCATAGACCAAAGGACTACCTTCAAGAAAAGCTAATTCTTTTTCTTTTGTATGAGAAGCGACTTCCTCCTCTAATAAAATGAAAACTATGCAAAGACGGATGCTTCAAAAGGGCCTAACTCTCCTAAGACTTAGGGTCATGTGATCGCTTAATTCGTCGATCATCTAGAGTCGATTTCCCCAGAATAAAGCGTATTTACAGAATGACTTCTGGTCCCTCTATTTTCTCGCATAACCAATGGTTGGTTAGGCTTTGCTGCAATTGCTATGTTTTATTTTCTTTTCTTTTTCCATGAGCTCCGGCTAATTTAGCAAATGTAGGACCAGAGGGGCCTATATAAATGAGAATGGAATTATTGGTAGACATCTTGATGAAGAAAAGTCGGCTTACCGTGCATCGACGTCAGCCGCAGGCTCCCGTCAGGATGGCAACCTGCACATGCGGGAGTCGCGTTGGTGCCCTTTTTTGGTCGGACTGAATCTCTCCCCACCTTTTCTGCCCGCGGTCTCAATCCCCCGTACTTTGCAAGACCGTGGTTCATCCTCTATCCGGCAGAGTGGCGCACCCATGGATGCAAGTGTGTCAGCAGGAAGTCTACTTTGAAAAAATGTCTCCGGGGTCACAATCCAGGCCAAAGGGGGGGCGTCCGTCTATCTATTACGTCCTCTTTCTTGCGCTTCTCCTTCTCCCTTGGCCATAGGACGTCCTCTTTTAGCTTTTCTTTGGCTAGTGCTGATGCTGATTCTGCAACAGTGTGAGTCCCTCCGGTAGGTTTACTTCCTCCTGGTGCCCCAGTAGGGCTACAAGTGGCTTTGCAACTTTCCGCGACTTAACTCATTTTCTCGTGTTCGGCTTAGCTGAGTAAGCGAAGGATCTATCTACACTTTGGCCCTCCGAAAATAGGTTGACTGGAGCGTGGTGCGATCGTAGCTCTCATTGTCGAAATGAAAAATGAGCAAAAGGCGAATGAATGTACGATCATTGCGTCTTGCCTTTTCGTCGAAGGGCATTTGCGGATAGTTAACCTTTCTTTCTAATTCTAATTGGGATAAGTATGCGCGGCAAGTGCTTCTCTCTTTTCCTTGAGATGCTTCCTGTGCGCTTCAGGGGTTCTCGAGTCCGGGAAAGGGGAAGGACAGAGAGGATACCATCTAAGAAGGACAGGGAGGAGACCGCCTCTAAGACTACTCTCCTGGATGAGAAAAACTACTCGAGGGCTCGAAGTGAATGAAGAATGATTGAGATGATAGCTAGGATGAACTTGAAAAGATCACAGCGCATTCTTTCAAAGAGAAGAAGCGATTCTAGCAAAGAGAAGAAAGTCTCAAAGAAGCCATTCGTAAACCTACAACTGACTTACTACTATCTTCTTAGAAGACAGACTGGGAGACAGAAGGGAGGCTCTATTCAACCATTCTAAAAAAGACTGGCTACCGTATAAGAAGAAAGAAGAGACTGCCTACTAGCAATATAGGAAGAATCACTCTCCTACAGTACAGATAGACTAAGATGATCTCTTTAATAAGGAATTCCTTCCCCCCTCTCCTGAAAAACTTATTAGAAAAAGTGAAAATAGATTATTAGAGGAGTAGTCTAAGACTAAGAAGATATTGCCTAGCTTAGAAAGGGAATAAGATGACAAGAAAGAATAAGAAGAGGGTACGTACTAAACGTTATAATAAAGCACTTTTAGTAAGCTGAGCTTTTGTCTCAAATTGAGCATATTTTATCAGATAAGAAAGGAGGCAAGGAGACTCGGTGCGGACCCTTGCAAAGGAAGCAGAAGCATCTCATCCCGTCTTAGGACCTTGTGATGAGCTCACTTCTTGCCCTTCGCCGGCTTCTGGGTCTTGGCTTATAGCTTAACACAGCGCTTTCATTGCGCATGGCTGCTCTCTTCCGGACAACCTCGCTGCTTCTTTCGAAAGAAGCACTACCTTGAAAGATAGATAATACCTTTCTTTTAAGCTCTCTCGGTCCGAGTGGTAATTTACAACCCTCTTATCTGGCTTCAAAGCAGGTTACTACATTCTTTATTCTTTCTAGTTGTTCCAAACTATATTCGAATATATATGAAAAGAGTAAGCATAGAACCTTACTAAGAGGCTAAGAGGAGTTTATACACATATTAATTATACTACTACTCAGTCTTAAATTCTAATTAATAGATATTTTTGTTGAAATAAGAATTTCATTTTGAATTCAGAATTCGGAGTGAGTTCCAGTCCTAAAGGCCTCATCTAGTCCCTCTCCAGTATATAGATTCTTTCTTATTACTAGATATCCCTATAGCGGAAGTCTTTCCCGCATCAGTAGATAGATTCTATTTCCTATCCATTCCCAGGCTTCCCCCTGGTTAACTACTATATCAATGGCAACTGGGGGATAGAAGTCCTACTGCAGGAAAGTGCATTAAGTTAACTGTAGATAGTATCTATAACCTAGGCAAAATAAAGCATGAAAGTTGGGTAAGGGAATTGAAAGCAAACATCTTTCCCCAGGGCAAAAATAGGTCAATCAGCTTTCATCAAGGCGGTATAAAAAAATTCTCTTTACACGGCTTTACACGGAGCAAAGGGGTCTTCAAACAGACTTTTTGCGATGGGGAGATTTTCATTGTGTCAAGTGACATCGTATATAAGATAATAAAAAGGCTTTCATTTAGGAGTTTCATCAAACTATAAATTTATAAAGAGAAGAAAGAATAGACAAGAGCCTATTCACAAAGTCAAAAAGCTAGTTCACTGGCTCTGAGCTAAAATACGAGTCATCAGTATTTCAAATAGGGCGATATCCGTCTGGTAAATAACTGCCCTTCCTACTTTGTACTGGCTGGATAAGAGGAATCTTTAAGCAAGAGCTCAGGGAGATTCCAAAACATCAAAATAACGTCCTTTCTTTGCCTCTTATTAAAGTAAGGAAGAAAATGAAGGCTAGGCTTTCCTTTCGGGTAAGGAACTAGGAATCTGTGGGAAACAAGACTCGAAGCGGGCTATTAGGCTAAAAGACGGATCTAAAGGCTAACAAGAAAATTCTTAACACCACACCTTGTCCTAACAGCTCATATGAGCCAATAACAGTAGATAATTTGAGTTTAACTCAATCACTCCTCTCCTGGCGATGATCCGATTATCCCTCTTTGTAAGAGTAAGATACTTGAATGTCGTCAATCCTAAAGTGCTACACAAGGGGACGTCGGCATTCACAGCTGAGTCAATAGCCAAGATCCTTTACTTTATTTTTACCTCAAAAAAGCTCCTGCAATCCCTAAAGCAACCAAAGAGGGAGGATTCTAAGCCAACCTTGCGTGGATATCTGAGCCAGTCACTAAACCTAGCTCACTTGGATATTTCTTTCAGATTTCATTATCATTAATAGAATATTAATCCTATTTAGGATAAGGACTTTTTGACAAAAGAAAGGATATACAGAGAGAAAAACCTTTAGACTTCTCTTCTACGATTAGATATATCTTGTTGAAAAGAAACCTGTTCTTGCAAGAGCCTATTCTTCTTTTTGATTTTCATGCAAAGACTACTAGTTCCCCTCTCACGGGGAAAGTTTTTCACTGACCCGCATCAAGACGCTTGGGTCCTCCCCGGTTAGATTCTTTAAATGTGGCTTGATCTGCTTGGTCAGCGAGGTCAGCTACTGGGTCAATAAGCAAAGAGACCTTAGTTAAATCTATACCGACTACAACTATCTTTTGGGTAGCGATGAACAGATCTTTGCATCTCATTTCATGTAGCTCATTACAGAAAAAAGTAAACTATTGGTTGATAGAACCAGCTCTTACGCTAAGCGTAAGAATTTCCCTTTTTAGATAGTTAGGGCTCATATTACCTCGTTTACCTCCTTTAGGTACATAGACTGAACTATGAGACACTTGCATTTGCCGGGGTATTATCCGCTCTTTTTCTGTCGTCACACCTGTTTTAGACTACCTGAAGTAGAGAGTAAGGGCTGGTCTTCATCTCGGAAAGAAGCTGGCATGGGTGTCTCTTCATTGTAGTAGCTTACCTGGACCGGCACGAACGGACTTTATTTGATCACCATTTTCCTATGCGAATGCTCGATCTCCTGCTTGTGTTGAACGATCTCAAAACACTAAGCTTTTTTAGGGGACAGATAGATCTGTACGGTGCAAACCCTTTTTTGGTGACGGATAAAGGGCAACTAGGATAGACAGGACGAGCGACCGCAAATCTCTCTTGGACGAGCATGTCCACTAGGAAAAATGTTGATAGGATACGACCAGCACACCTAGTGGAATAGGCCCTTCTGGTGTGGTGATAGCCTTAGAGAAGTTTTGATCTTAGCACTCTCGTGAATATGGTCAAAGTGTTATTGGCGCATCGGATAAAGAACAAGAGTGAAAATATTCGAAAGCTGCTTCCCTTATTCCCCTTTTAAAGTGGTAAAAACCATTATTCTTATCGTTGATTCTATACGAGATTTTTCCCCTAAAAAAAAACGAAATTGACGAGTTGCTGCTTGAATAGCTAATGCTGTTAGGTAATAAGCTATTGTTGATACTGGTACTGGAAATTTATTCAAGCCAGTCGGCTCTAACATATGGTATGTGGCAAATCCCTTCCTTCCAGCAAATAGAACTTCAAGTGCAAATACTATCTTTAGTTTCAATATCTTTCTTATCTGCCTATCTATTCCTTGGCTTAAGCTATTCTCTGTACATAAGCAAGTAGGAAAACCAACTACAAGACTTAAATGAACTTCTAAGAGGAGCCGAAGCTTATGGAGTAAAGGGAACGTAGATAAAAGATAACTCTTGTTTAAGTTTTCACTTATAAGTTCTTAGGTTATACTACGGCTAGTAGAATAGGAGGTTTTATCGGGATAAGTAGGTTTAGTGCCTGAACCTCGCTTGCCAGTAGTTAGTAGTTGGCCTTGACTCACTCATCCTCTTTTTTGTCAGTATCTGGTAGTAATGTGATCCTTTGCCAACTCTGGATCTATCTACAGTCTGTGCTCGTGCAAAGCTGAAACGAGTCCTTAACCTCCTTAATTCTCATTGCCTGATCAGCATGAAATCAACAGATCTTAGACTGAGAGTCTTTCGAGTAGTTTTCATCATTTGTAAATTGATCATAAAATAGGTTCCTGAAGCACGCGTACGCGTAACTAGCGAAAGAAAAGAAGCAACCAAAGTTTTGAAAAGTAGTTTATGCTCTATGTTATCAAAGCATCCAATGATATCGGATTTTATTAACTCCTAAACCCGTGAGATTGAGGCAAGAAAATTTCCTCTCTCCTCATGTTTAGGTTTTAGGTAAAGTGCCTCTATAACGATGCCTTTGTGGGGCTAAATCGCATCTTTTTAGGCCTGTTCTCGTTCGGTTTTGGATTTTTGAATCCAAGATCGGTACATAGAGGAAAAGTGCTGACTAGAATTCCTATTCTCTTGCTTATAACTTATAATCGGACTTGGTCTCCCAAAGAAAATCCACTATGTCTGAATAACTTATCCATCAAATTATCAAATTCTTCCAATACTTATTCAGTAAAGATATAAATAACCTTTTGTTGTAAAGATATAAATAACCTTCACTCGCCTACGGCTGAGCTTGAACCAGAGACGATGGCTTCTCTTACCCCTTATTCATTCATCCCTTTACTACTTTGTTTGATGAATTCCGAAATCTCCTTGGTCCTACTAGTGAGCGCATCCTGAATAGGATCTCGTCGATCCTGTGGTCGGGGATCACCAAATCTTCGTCTGTTGGCCAGTCGGAAACAAGATCAGCAGTTCCACTGGTTGCTGATCCCTCAGGTAGTGGACATACGAAAATGGAGGTAGATTAATTGGGGGGAGGAAGACGGAGGGTTGAAGTGAAAATCTCTTCCCTATGACCAGATGTCAAAGAAAGAAGATTATGCTTGGTGTCTGCAATTGCTCTCCTTGAGCTGCGCGTCCTCGGCCTTCTTTGATGTTGAATTAGACATTCGTCTTAGTAAAGACTTGAACCTGAGAGAAGGAATTGAGATCCCCTGTGCTGTTTATGTTGCAATCCACTTAAAGCATTGAAATCCAATTCTTGGTTCGTATTAGGGGTTTTGATTGAGGCGATACGATTGGGAATTCTCCTTGAAGAAGTTTTGACTAGGTTTTTTAGTTGACGCTGATGGTTTAGCCACGTGGCTGATTCCTCTTGCGACGCCTGTTGGGAGGTAGCATCAATGGTCCGAAAGGCCTTTGTTCCGACCCAACAAGCAAGGGATTGAGCTGCGCATCCGTTTTCTTGCCCTCAAAAGCCGCCGGTGAGTGTTCTCCATAAGTAGTCTGATTTTGCTATAGTTACCTTGGATGGTATGAAGTTTTGTCTCCACTTGCTTTCAGTTCAATAATGCCCTATTTCCCCCAGGGACCATTACATTGCTCCAGTCCCAAAAGAAATGAAACTTTCTGCTCGTCTATCTTATAACTGACATCCCCAGGACTTTGACAATCAGGGCTCTACGCCAGGGCTTCCATAAACTTATGCACTCCTCTTTGGTGATAGTGACCCTAGGCCATGGACCTTTCTTCTCAGAGTCCGCAGATGCTTCCGTCAGACTTGGCCTCCTTCATCTTCTTCATCATTCGAGCCAACATAGATCGGGCTTTCTCCTTACCAAACAGCAGGGAATCCTTTCATAATATGTAACTCCAACCAGTTGGGATTGGGGGGCAAGAGGTTCAATGTCTATAACCTGGGACATATCATGACAGCCAACCAAATCACCCGGCGTTTACACTTGTTGGTGCGTAGAGAGAGGGGATACTCCTCTTCGGTTGCAAGCTACCACAGATTGGATTTCTGACGACATGGGAGCTCTGATGGTGCCGCTGTCTCCCTTATAAGGTTCCAGGAATTCAATGAGGCCGCTTCGGATGATTGTGATTGGATTGACCTTGGATTTGCTTTTTAGACTTGGACGAACAATCGACAAGGCTTAGCCAGAATCCGGGAACAGATTGATCGTGCCTTTGTCAATCCTAGTTGTCGATTACTTTTTTCTTTTCCTGAGGCAAGGGAATGGAGAAAGTCGGAAATTCAAGCATTTACAGAAGGGATTAAACTATTTCCAAAACAATAAAGAGATTCTTTCGAGATTTTGCTTTTCGGATGCCAAAGTCAAGCTTACCTCGAACCCCTTGAAGCTATGTTTGGAAAAGGATCTCATGGGGCAGTACAATGAGATTTTCAGACAAGAAGAACAACTTTTTTCATAAAGTGCAAGTATTGGAGTATGACGACCAGAGAGGGTGCAACTGCGCAGAATACGTGCTCCTTGGGTATCGTCAAATTACTTGGAAAATCTATCGCTTTATTTACAGGATAAGATGAAACTGATCTGGGTAAGGGGGTTTATGCATTATTTCTTTTGAGTGTGGCTATTATTTAGTCCTATTTTTTCTGAATGAAAAAGAAAATTATGTCAAAGTAATTTCGGGCGGCCCCTGGATGATCGCCGGCCATTATCTCACAGTACATAAATGGCGGACTTCATGGAGGCGAATGATCGGATTGCAAAGACCAAAGCTTGGTTGAGGTTTTCGGGGATGCCAGTAGAGTATTTTAATCGGTTTTCACAGATCTGGGAAAGAAAGTTTGAAGATGGATGCTCGAACGGCGGGAATTACAAGGTTATTTATATCAATACTTAACAAGTATTGGTTATTTATATCTTTACTTAACAAGTGAAGGTTATTTATATCAATACTTAAGAAGTGTTGGAAAGACCAGAGATTTTGAAATCATAATCCAAATTAGTATAGGAATGTGGAATAATGGGCGGGTGAAACCCCGGGTAGGACGGGGAGGCAAAGAGAAAGATGGTAGGCACAGTCAGCCCTGTAGGTGGAGAGGCACACGAAGACCACACACATATCTTTTTTGAATCTATATCCCACGCTCATCAGCTCTTCAGGAAGAGAAGGACTCAAGTCAGGAGGATCTTTCTGAGTGCATGAGTTTAGTTTTTGAAAGGTTTTTTACCATGGGTAAGTACACACCCAAAAACTCTCCAATGAAAAGTCTCCAATCAAATCAAATAAATAATAGGCCTTTAATGGTAAGGGCAAGAGGTCAATCCTATCCGGTACGTTCGCTTCCTCGCCTTATTCTACATAAAAGAGTTGGCACCAGAGGTTGGTTGGCGCATTCGGTCAAGTCTGTAGCTAGCTGGCGGATAGCAAGAAAGAAAGCTCAAAGCCTTTTGTTTTGAAGGTCCATGGATTCGTGTGAGTGGCTTTGTCTTTCGTGAGCCTAGGTGTAGGCAGTAAAGGAACGCGTATGCGCAGGTGAAAGCTCAATCCAAGACATGAAAGCGGAATCACAACTGTCTTTGTAAGTAGGTCAATGAAAAAAAGACAATAGGCGAATCATCCATCGTTTCGGAGAGATGAGGGTTCGAGGAACTTGCTTTACTCAAGCTTGAACGTGCCGACTGAGTCCATCTCTTTTTGAAAGGTGACATGCATAGAGATCGAAGTAAGGCTTGAACGAGTTCCAAACCAGTAGGAGAGGAGTCAAAGGCGAGTTTGTCAGTCTCCAGACCCTATTGAAAAAGTGAAGTTCAGTTCAAGCACTTTGCTTTGAATCACAAACAGATATTATTAAGATTTGGCAAGTACCGATGCTCAGAACTTTGTTACGTCGCCTTCCAGACTTCGTCCCCCCTTTCAGGGTCCACTATGAGTGGATTGTCTCACACGACGCTAGTGAACGAGCAAAGCGAGTGGGGACGGCGTTGAAGAAAGAGAAGACTGGTTGTTGTTGAAGACGGTAACTTCTCTTACGATATTTCTTTTTGCCTGAAAGCCTGAGCGGGGAGTGGAAGTTTCCCTTTTAGCTCTGGTGAAAGCCCAATAACGGCTGGCTTGGTGCTGTAGTAAAGGATCCTTATCTTAAACATTTGATCTCTTCTTTTCTTTCATTGCCTTAGACCAGACGGGAATGGGAATAGACCCGAGCTTTCTACTTGTAGCGTAAGAGCGAACGAGTGGTTGATTTGTAACGAGTAGCTCTTTCTTCGTCTTAGCTCTTATAGCTAAGATTCCGTCAGAGAATGGATGTTTTTTCCTTCAACAGAAAAGAAGGATGGAAATGGGTCTTGGAGTATGGTTAGCCACTCATGCTCTCCTGCCTTCCACTAAGGCAGGTCAAGCAGAAAACTCATTCTGAGGTAAGGATAACCTGCATCAAGCCTATTAATTAGCTCAGGTAGGCTAGCTCGTACGACTTCGTGCTTTCGACTTCCGGGGACTTAGCTCTACAGTCCTGGCTTACTTCTTCTAAAGTATGACGAAGGAAGGGAGATTCCGTGGTATTATTAATATGTAAACATCTATGAATAAGAGTGAATCCCAAGAGAAAAGTAATGGCTATTCGAAGAGGGGGAGAGGTTAGACAACTCAATACTCTTTTTCTTCCCGTACCCGACCCATAAGGTCATAAGTTTATTGGCTGTCCCTATAGCGTCAGTCAAGCCAGGAGTTCGCGTTTTAGTTTGAGTTCAGGACTGTGAAAGATTATATAAGCTGTTGAACTGCTTACTCTTTAGAGTAAGGTCTCTGAAATAAAAGAATTGACTCTTTCATGGACCAGATCCCAGCAGACAGCGATCATATTACTTTGAAACCAACGTCTAATGATGATATACTTTTTTCGAAAGAATTAGGCTATTCATATCGTCAAAGCTAATGAAGTTTGACTCAAAGCAGCCAAGTAGGAGAAGCAGCCAAGGAAGGAACCCAAGCTAACGCAACTCTATGCAAACTAGCTGCAGTTGAAGGCAAAGAAAGAGGAAGAGAAAAAAGGGGGAATATCCGTAATCAGCAGTTAGTTTCATTCCCGGTACTTCAGTTCTCGTATCCGGTCAACCAGTAAGCGGTGTGGGAGTATGAGAATCCGCTGTTGGTGCAGGTGCAATAGAAGCTCGTCACGCTCTTGGTCTCCTCAACCGCAGTAGCTCTTGTTAGAATGAAATTCCGTTGTGCTCTGTTTGCCATTGAATGCGCTGTGGGACGTCGAGGAATCTGGGAATTGCTCTTTTACGACTGCCCTCCGCCGTAGCATTTCTTCTCTGCTCGTGGCTAGGTCTTTAACCGGTTCGGAAGATAAACTATCAGTCAATGAAGTGGGCTTAAACATAAAGTAGGGTATTGTATTGAGATGCTCGCTTGGCCGGAACCCCAACAGTGCTTTTTATTACCCCCGACGTGGTGGAACCGCCTGAAGTCAAGACTGGTCATCAATAGCCAAAAGAGAGGGAAGTTAGAAAACCGAATTCGTCCTGTTACAGAGAACCATGTTGGGATTGAGTTGTGCCTTTCCGTTAGGCGCAGTGTGCAGAGGACACTAATACAAACGGAGTCGTTAGATAGTGCTAGCAACTTCCTTTGCCGTTGATAGCTACTTCGACCATAAAGACGAAAATCGAGAACATTGCGTCATTGTTAGTAGGGGGAATCACTAATCAGAGAGCATCCTAGGAAGAGAACGAAGTAGGGATGCCTCCGTGGGAAACCCGGTAATGGCCCGTGAAAAGTTCTCAACCAGGCTATTGCCAATCTCTTTTACCATAAAGTAGACGTTCCAGCCATTGAGATATATCCAGTTCTTTTGCCCGGGAAAGACCTTGACGTATACGTCTCCTTTCCATGAGGAATTTGCCCCGTTGATCTTTTCTTCTTTTTTTCCCGCTCCGCCGTTCCTCCTAAACTCGGGGTCTCGAACCAGATTATCGTAAGAGAAGAGCAGCTTTCTCACATCGTACTAGGGGCAGGTTGGTCTGACATGAAAAGAAGACACCATTCCGAAGCTTCAAAACTAACTAGTGACGGCCGCTCACTCGACGAATTGATACCAAGCGAATCTTCATTTTTTTAGTGTTAAGTTTATCGTTCCATAGTAAGAGGATGGGTTTTTCCGACGCTTGCCTCACCTCGGAGGACTCAGGATGGAATCCTGCCCCAAGCTGGACCTCTTGACAACGCGGATCCAACTCTTGGAGGTCTGCCCGTCCTTCCCAATCTGTCAATGGACCCCGCTTTCCTTTTCAGAGTACCACCCACTCAAAGGATAGGGCCCTCCTCACCACTCCCTACCCCCCATTGCGTTGGGCCTCGTCCTCTTCCTTTTCCTCTTTCATAGGTTGAGTAAAGAAGGGAAAGGCATCATCCTTCTTTCGTTGAGTGGGGCGGGATGACGAAGAAATAAAGGTTACGTATATTTGCATTTTGCCCCTATCGTAAAAGCTAGCTCACCAAGTTCCCTATAGATGGAACCACTTTATGGGGTACCAGAGACTGTCTTTTTATCCTTTAGCTAACCTGCTTGCTGGTACAATGAGACTATACCTAAAACCTGCGGACGAGAATGGTTTCATTGACAACCACATTCAGAGTAATAGTCAACATGATTCATCCGGCCGATTGAGTCAAATCCTCTTTACGCCGGGTTTTCTGCGAGACTTTTCGTCTGCCGGTCCGAGATAGGCCCAAACAGATCTGCCCATTGTCAAAGGTGACATTTACCTTTCACTTTTATCCTACTGAGGCTAGATCCATCTTTTTTCAAAGATTTCCTCATTAGGAGGAATGCCAAAAGATTGGCAATCCGCAGCGCAGGCATTAAGGTAAAAAAAAAAACAAGGGGTGATGCTCATCACCACATGGGAAGTGCAAACTTTTCTTTCTTTTACTAAAAAATTTGAAGAAAGAGCTATTACCTCAGGCTTGTAATCAAAGCGTGCCTATCCCTATTCTTTGATATCGGGACCCTTTACTTGTCCTTCGAAGAATCCCTCACTGACGAACTTGTGGCCTCCGACTCTCATCCTTGGCCCTATTCTTCTTGGACATTTGTGATAACTGGGTGGAGGATGAATCCTAGCTGGGGCCACCTCCTCTTCCCTTTGTCTATCCCTTCTGTCATTTGTCATCTTCTTCTCAGAAGCCCTCGTACTCCCTTGAAGTTCTTCCGTATGTCCTCATCTTGTGCTTGTAAAAAACCTCTTCTCTTATTGGGATTTTTGGGAACTTAGATAGCTAGGCTATCCAGAACTACACTCGGCTTGATCCTATCCAGGAGGCAGGTATGTAGGCAGATCTATCATATACTATAAATGTTAACGGAACTCCATATGGAGATAAAGTAGGAGCTAGCTAGGGCAGTTCACGAAGGGGAACAAAGTCTCGCCTTAGGCTATTTACTATTTCACTATCTCTTTCTCTTTCTGTCTTTACTCTCTGTCTTGTTGAAGACTTATGGTAGTGGTATCGTTGCTTGGTGGATTGAATATCTCTTTCCTTGAAGTCGCCTTCTTCCTCTTCAACAAATCCATTATATTATTCTTAGGCTCCTCTAAAACGTTGACTAATGCTTCTACCGTTACAGATATGCTCTCCTAAATCAAGACCTAACCATTTACATTGGTAGTTGATCTTGACGCTCTCATGTTCAAAATCTTCTGTTAGAAGACAACCTAGGGCACTTCAGGATGCGCAAGCATAGAATCAAAAGAGGAAGAGGGAATCATCTTTCACTGGGGCGAAGCGCTTAGTGGAAAGTAAAGGACTATAGCCAGAATAGCTTTCTATATGGGGGAAGGGGACTCTTCGAATGCCATCCGTCTTTTCTTATGAAATTGAGCGCCCCTATTCTCATTTTTTTCTCCTGTTCAAGACACAGAAGCGAAAAGAAACCTTTAAGCGCTTTATAACCTTCAAAGTGCCTATGGTCATGTTCTTGGTGAAGTTTGCTCTAGGAGCATCATATGATCATGTCTGAGGTTCCTTGGATCATTTTATTCTCTCACAGTTCGTCGATGGGATCTCGATTGCAAGGCCACTCTCGATTTGACATCAGGTTCCCCGAAAGGAATCCTCTGTCTTAGAATGACGATGTTCTCAACACCTTTGCATCATGTATGGGTACTCCGGTGAAAATAGATAGAAAGTCTCACTACCCGTGGTTTAGCCGGGCGTAGCGGGGCTATAAGATAAGGGCTGCTTTAACGCGATTAGAAAAGTTATTATTCCATCGGTGGCGTGGCTTTGATTTAATCTATGTATAATAGAGCTTACTTTCTCGTGCTCTTATTAGGATTGGATCTTACTATTCTAACGACACTCTACTAGAGCCAGACAACCTTCTCTTCCAGGCCAACCAGACTCTTTCATCCATGGTGAGGAAGTTTAGCCCAGTCCTTATTCCTTGGCTACGGATGCCATACCACCAAGAGCGGATAGGTCTCCATTTGATCTTAGTAGTTCAGCTCTCCACAGAAGTAGCTTTCTTTCACTCGGAAATCAAAAGTAAGTAAAAGCAGGCGGGATCAACTACTTAATAATAGGATCTCACCAGACGTGCTCCTGATCACTCTTCTCGGCCTTTGCCGGGACTCTCCTGATAATTTCATGGCCTTCAACAAGTCTTGGAACTGTTAAGCTATTCTATTCAATTTTGATGCCGATGGGTGGCGATGAGCCCTCAGAATAGGACTTAGGCAATGCGTCTATGAAGTCATGGGAAGAAAGGGGAGAGAGGTCGCTGCATGGGCTGAGAAAAAGGAAACTACCTAACCTTAGACCCCTTCACTAATGGGTCTGCTCATCGAGCCTACTTTCATCCTAATCAGAGTTGAATCGTCAATAAATAGACAGGTCCTTCTTCGTATAGAAAGAAAAAGCAAACGAGAAGAAGCACAAAGTGTTGAGGGCTCGGGTGCAGGCACCGAAGAGAGCTGTTGGGTTGTGGAAGTGAGTTTGAAGATGTCAGAGATATAAAAAATGGGCTGAGACAAACCATTGGGAGCCAAGTTCTTAAGCGACGGGTAAGGAAAAGTATTTTCATGAAAGCGGACATGACTACTTATATAAACACGACCACTTTTGGGGTCAAAACAACGATAACCCTTGGTTTGAGGGGCATAGCCCAAGAAAACACACTCAACAGATCGTGGTTGTAATTTATTTGCAGAGGTAGCCACTTTGGAAAGCATGCACACCCAAAGGGTTTCAAAAAAGAATAATCAGGCAGCCTCTGAAATCAAATTGAATATGGAGATTTGTTTTGCAATAATGGTGTAGGTAGGCGATTAATAGTGAAAACCGCCGCATAAGCAGCATCAAGCCAATATTGAGATGGCATAGAAGCCTCAATCAAAAAAGATCGAGTCATCTCTAAGGCGATGCTTACGTTCAGCTACACCATTCTGTTGTTGAGTGTCAGGACAGGATTTGTTGAAATAAATGCCATGTTTTAGAAATAAGTCTCCCATAGGAGTATTGTCAAACTCCCGTCCACCATCACTTTGAAACATCTTAATCTTGCAATCAAAAAGAAAGCAAATTAAAACCTTAAGCAAAAATGAGAATAGACTTCCGATTTATGTTTCATTGGATAGATCCATGTGAAGCGAGTAAAATCATCAATGAACGAAACATAATATTTCAAACCTTTATTAGAAAGCACAGGACTCTGCCATACATCAGAATGAATTAATGCAAACGGAACAGTAGTTCTGTGTTCAGCTGAATCAATTTGAAGTCTATGTGACTTGGCTAAACGACAAGTCGTACAATCATTAGAAAACGATGAATTCAAAGTAACAGTTTAGTTTTTCCTAAGCAAACTAAGAACTTGAGCTCCACAATGACCCAGACGACGATGCCACAACTCTCCAGACTCACTCAGAGCAAGGTTGGCAGGAACAGGCATGGACTCAAACTGAATCGGGTAGACATTGCCGATACTGGGGGCCTGCAATAGGACTTCACCCGTGGTCTTGTCCTTGACACAAAGACTTAAGGCGTTCAAAACCACACTACAGTTATTGTCACGACACAATTGTCTTACAGACAGAAGGTTATGCCGAAGTTGAAGTACATGAAAAACGTTTTTTTTCAGAGTTCAAGGCCGAGAAGAAGTAGGTAAAAATATCATGCCAAAAAGTGAAATCGGTAACAGCGTACCATTACCAAAAAGAACCTGGGAAGAACCGGAGTAAGGGGATTTACAAAGTAAATTACCATCCTCAGGTGTCATGTGTGAGGCAGCCGCTGAATCAGGGTACCAAACTTGTTCACTTTTGAAAAAAGATTTCAAGTAGCGAATGCAGGAAGCACTGGTTGCTGACGAGGTTGATACCGTCACGGACATGCATCAGCAGAATGCCCCGGAACATGACAAATCTGACAGACAGTGTTAGGATGAGATCAACAAATCCCTTCTGAAGAGTTATTACCTTATGATAAAGAGTGAGTAGTAGAAGTAGAGGTGCCAACAGTATTTAACAATGAAACAACAGAATCACGAAATACAGAACAATAAGGCATGCTCTTAGCTGAAGACTGATTCTGGCGGTTGTTGTTGTTCCGGTTGTTGTATCTACCTTTACCCCCTTTGTTATTCTTTCCATGGCCCCCGTGATTAGCACCCGATTGATTGGATGAATTAACGCCCCTTTGGTCAGAACCTCCGTGACTAGTAGCAACAAACGCCTGATGAACCGGCGTATCTCTCCCTCGTTGATACTTAAGGCGGTTCTCATAAAAAATCGACTTCGATCTCAAATCATCAAAAGAATACGATCCAGGCATCATTGAAAAGGTATTAACTTTAGTGTCATACTCAGGAGGTAAGCCTGCTGTGGTGAACTGAATGAGTTCAAGATCTGAGACAGGTGATTGAATAGCAGCTTTAGAGTCTGCTATTGTTTTAATGACCCTCAAATAGTCCTCAACTGATTGATGGTCTTCCTTATTAAGATTAGTAAGCATACGTTTCAAATCTTAAGCCAACGCGCAGCTTGCAGTATTGAATCGGGACTCTAAACGTTGCCAAAGCCAAATATGATAACTATGAGTCAAATCTAGAATTTCAGTCAGGGTGTCCTTAGAAAGAGTAGCGAATATCCAGGCCCTAACTTTTTGATCAACACGAATCCATAGACCATGAACAGGATTCGGTTGTTGCATGCCATAAGACACAACAATATGACTCACAGGTTGAGGAATAGAACCATCAATCATACAAGGTAATTGATGCATCACCAAAAAATACACTGTGTCTTCCACGAAAGGAAATCATCAACGCAAGCACCGTAGTGACTTTTTCACGTTGAGACTCCATATGCTCGGGGAAAGAGGAGGCAAACCACCCATGTCCAGTTGCTGAGAGAAAGTTTACGTCCTTTTCGGGTCTCCCATCGGCCCTGAAGTGAACCCTGCTGAATTCGGATCCACCAGTCCAGAAAAAGGAGGGAACGAGAACGAGGGTATGTAGCCGCCAGAAAAGGAGGGAAACCCTGTGTAACCACCGTAGAAGGAGGAAAACGGGATCGTCGGCTGAGAAGCAGGCCACGACAGAGGCGGAAAGGGGCAGGGACGAAACAGCAACAGTAGACGGCACCGGCGGAGGAGGAGGAAACGCAAAACCAGAGGAAGTCTGGGTAGTCATGGTCGACGTCTCCTGGGTTTCAAGCGGGGTGCTTGTCTGTTTGGGCGACGCCGGAGAAGAAGAGGTCGAGTCTGATGCAACCGAGGAGGCCCAGGTTTTGAGGCAGAGATGTGAGGACGTCGTTCGGGGTTCGTGGCTAGGAGTCAGTCACTTCGACAAAGAGCGTCCTTAATTAGAACTTTAACAGTTGAATGAAAGATATTATGATTTTCGTCTTTCCCCTTTGATATGATGAATAGAACGAGTTTACCGGTGAAGTGAGCGAAGCTTTGAGCCTGTGTAGGTTATTATTTGATTCCAGTCTTCCCTTCCTTTGATGACAGATTATCATCATCAATAGCTACAGATTCCCATTCTCAATGAATGGAAGTTGGCACCTACTAAACCTTTTGCCTTTCTTTCCTTGTTATTTATATCAATACTGAACTTGGATTTGTTATTTATATCTTAACTTCAGAAAGAATAAATAGAATAATTCACCACTCCCCCGTGTTCCGTTATCTGCCCCTCTCTCGCTATCTTCCCCGCTGTCAGTTATATAGGTAGGGGGTTCGTAGTTGTTCCCATTGCTTCGGAGTGTCCATGCAGGCCATGTCCAGGATCAAGGAGGATTGGCCAAGTAAGTGTATAATACGGTGGAGCACAGCTCTCTCCTCTCCGATTGGTTGACTTCGAGCTGGTTCAGTTCGTACAGCTCGGAACGTCGTCTACGTCTCTGATTAGGCGTATCGATCTCAGCAACCTTTCCCACATCTTTTGAGATTAATACATTTTTTATAGATAGGGGGCACCCGAGCAAGAAAAACAAACCCATTTTTGAACCGGGGAGGAGGTCGAGTTCTCTCTTATCTTATATACATAGTCACAACATTCACTGAAGATGTTGCTTTCAAGGTCGAGGACAGAACGCCGGAAGGGGAGCGGTTCCACACGTTCCACTATTTGCTGCGGCACACACGGACTCTCTGCAACCAATCAATATCTGAGTTAGGCCGGGGTGGGAAGGATAGTTTCATTTGTACATAGTGAGTTTCACGCACGATCTCCGGGGAATGTACACGGTCGAGCGATCCAATATGGAAATGCCAAGAAGGTGGCTTGGGGGGAAGGTGGAACATCTCGTTTGTTCATCGTGAAGGCCTACTACGTAAGGTCCATAAAAGAAAAAGATTTTGCACCTCACCTCAAAGTAGAGATTCGTGGTTAAGGTTTCGGACGACACGTACAGAAGAGATAGTTCCTCTTGCTCGTAAGAATGGGTTTCGTAATAGGTAGACCTTTTGCTTGCCCCGGCCGGGTCAATGCTAGGATCGATCTTTTCCCTGAATACACCAAGAATCTGGATTTGCTTATTAGATCTAGGATCTCCACGGTTGATTCATCAGTATGCTATGTACTACATTAGCAAAACTCTGATTGACTATGAAAAGAAGTACACACCGTTGGAAAAGACTTGCCAGATTAGGGATTGAAGACGTAAAATATTCTGATACAACCCTCCTTTATGAAATTGTTCATTCTTGAGGTGAACTCGCTTCCTCCCCCTTCATTCAGCCGGAGCTGGTGAATTCAATGATAGATTCTTTAGCCAAAAGGCGGGTGGCATTTTCCGGAGTAAGCTAAGGTATCTTATTACGTTTATAATGTTCCATCCCCGCTGAAGCAAACACGCCCACTTGAACGCTTTGTTAATGAACTTAATCTAATAGAAAAAACGAAAGAGATTTCTTTCTTCGTTTCCCCCGCAGCTATTCCTCCTTTAGACTCATACAAGCAAGTACAAGATGGTATTGGGAATAGAGGAAGCCAGTAGATGGTAGTTAGGTAGTTGCAGAAAGCAATCGGAACTAGGAGGGAACGGGAGGGGCCGACAAGCAAAAGCAATGGCAATCAGCCGCCTAATTACTTTTCGACCACTTAGCGCAATAGTTCATATGTTGATTCATGAACTAACTAAGGAGGCTGCCTTTATGTTAATATGTATGCCAATAGCATGAAATATAGAACATTGAGCAGCAGTCACTCATTATGTACGCAGTTATTAAACAAAGACTATTAAGACGAGTCGTGTGCGCAAGACTTGGGTGGTCTGATCGGGCAGCATTCTGTTCCACCAGAGAACGACGAGGTCAGGTCGCCTGGAAAGAGCTGCTTTGTCTCGGTTTTCCATGGATGGACAAAAAGGTGAGGTGAAACGAAAAGTAGGAAATGAAGGGCAGCTTACGCTTGTCTTCGACCGATGAGGGCAAAAACTTTGTTTTTTTTCCCTTACTTGTGATCCTATCGGAGCTGTTCTGAACGATACCCTTTCTCCTCACTTACCCTATCTAGTCGAGCGTCTACGAAACTCTCTTTTCAGCCTATGTGGTTTTTCTTTCTTTCCAAGATGCTGGAAGCCTTTTTTCCTTTTGACGCCCGTGGGAATAACCTATTGATGTGGAGACCTCTAACTACGGTCGAGTACTGCTTCTGTTCCTTTGCCGTTATACTTGGCATCTACAGCTCCTACTCCTTCTACTGCCGCTTCTTACTCTCGCTCCGACTGCCCATCTCTTTAGTCGACAATGCCCTTCCTGAACATCCGGATTGGGATGAATCATTTACTCCTATGGTCTTAATAATTAATAAGAGGAGGTAGAGTGAAAGATTCGCCAGGTGTGAAATCCCATCGTATTCGAGGAGTCAAGGATTTGCTGGGAATTCCGAATCGGCGGATCAAAATATGGTACAAAAAGACCTCAATCGATATGAACGGAGGAGGCCTATATATCAATATGAATGGGGAGTCTATGGAGCGAATCTTGACCGATAGCATGGAGGGTCATGTCGCCTGTCTTGGATCGAACAATTGCGTACTACAAAGAAAGCATGTATAGGAGATTGACGGATAAGTAGTTTTTTCAGGATAAAGATCAGAAAGAAAGTCTAGTCCTTTCTTTTGTTTTGAATAATGGGGTTCAAATCTTCCTTGATCTGTGGTACGTATTTCGAGTCAAGTGCGAGATTGGCATCGAGAAAGGGGGGGTCCAGTATGGCCTTATAAAGGTCGGTAACCTGACGGGCTAAGATCCAATACGAGCTTGACGAGCGACAAGCACTTCGCCCTCAAGCAAGGCTTAATTGGATGCTGCTTTTCACGAGCAAGAACAGAGATCGAGGAACCTGCGCCAAAAGTGCTTTCGCGCAAGCCGCGCCTAAGCCGGTCACCGTTTGGCTAAGATCCATTCCTGCACGTGAAGGGAGGCAGGCCATTTAGCTAAGCTTTGTGAAGGGGAAGAACAGTTACATAATATACACACATAGGAACTAGCTGAACGAAAACATTGATTGAACGTATTTAGCAAGAAAACTGCGCGAAAACAGCCCTAAGCGTGCGAAAACAGCGCGCTAAGCAGGCAAGGGCGGTGGGGAAGGGCTTAAACCGTAGCGCGCGAGTACGCACGTCTATCACGTTTTTCAGCTTGACTTTATGAATCCGCCAGGTCTGTTCATTGTTCTCAGTGTTGTAAGGCGGAAAGACCGAGTGAAGTTGACCCGGTGCACTGGTTTATTCACAACCATCTATTCCTTGGCATTCCCGTATCCGTCCAACCTTGATCTGCTACCTCTCCACTATCAATCTGATCTGGAAACTTTCCTTCGTTTGGTACATGTGGACTAGTAACTGACACAGGAGCATCTCCATCTCGATCAAAGTTTCATGTCTCGATAGCAACAGCCAAACCCTTCTCTTTGTCAGCTCGATCCGCTCTTGTTCCTGTAGAGGAATGTGGAACAAGGATTCTCACTCACAAGCAAGTATAGAACGGAATGCCTCTTGCTTGGTCTCTTCCTTGCCACTATCATTTCAATCCGCTACTTCCATGATCAATGTGGCAGGGTAAGTTTCCTTGCTCGGTATCAGGTATAGCTTGCTTTGCTCACTCACTAGGGCTGGAGGGCAGGACAAGAATGGTATGGTAAGACCCAGTTCCATGTGGCAAGGTATGCTTTCTCACTCTAGCTAGGGAGAAGTAGTTGGATGCAGTGACAGAGCAATCGGGATCCTACTTTGTCATCGATCCGAACCAAGTAATTACTTCGAAAATGGGGTGGGTTAGATCACCGACGGATCCTTTAGCTTTTGCTTGAAACCCTTGGCTAGCTTGGTTGTTTACCAAGGTAAAGCGTATCCAGGAGAGGGAGGGGGAAACGATCAAGTCTTGACATTTTAGGGGAAGCACAGCCGTCAGACCAGGTATATGCTGAGTTGAGCAAGGGAAGATCCCGGATTCAAGGCATTTTGAATCTCCTAAAGAGAAAAGATAAGGATTGTCGATCCCACCAGCCCTAACTTGCTTTACAATGTAAATCTGGCATAGTAGAATCAGACGTGGGTCTATTGATTCGACGGGAAGGTGTTATGAAAAGTCTTCAAGCTAAGTTGCATTGGTAGTTGTAGAGGTGAAGTAGGGAAGCAATTCTCAATCCTCCGAATATTATTAAGGTTATGAAAGATCCTGCTATTGAAAAAACTAGGATTGTTTAAGCGCTTCTTTCTTTCATCAATTCAATAGAGGGTGGCTGAGTCAAGTGATGTTTTATCTTTAACTTTCACTATTTTAACTATGAGAATTCTCGGTTTTCAGTAGATAGAGTGAATATTAAATCAAGGCAGCAACCCCAGCGGTCAGTCACTCATGAATTCCTTCTCGAATCACTACTGGAATGACGCTTCTAGAAAGAACAGCTTGAAGCAAGTGGAAATGCGTCAAGGGCATTTCTTTCCCAATGGGAGTGGGAAAGCCTACTTGAGTAGTGCGTTGGATCTATGCTTGGGCAGCTTAATCGATACTTCACATACGTAGATTGCCATGTTTGTATCCGAACGAAAAAACCTTCCTGATGTTCTTGCCCCGACCAAGTGTTCCAATCCACTCCAGACCATGTCCCGAGTGTTCGCCATCCAATTCATTGGCTATGCTAATGTCGAAGCTATAGTATGCTGGGCTAATTAATCCACCAATGGCTAATAGCTAGTTCGAGTTGTGGCTATGCTAATGTTACGGCAGCTCTCTATGTTCTGAAGCAGTTTCTGCTTTCCTCACGATGTCTTAGTCTTGGTAGCAACCACCAAACCAATATAAAAAGGGTGAGCTCTTTTTCGTGGATTAGCATCTCGAGGTTCTTTGATGGGCAAAAAGACTAAGATTTGATTGCGCGGCATAAGCCTCTAAAGCCCAATCGAGGATTTCTCGTCAAAAATGCATTCGAAGCACTTGTGAAGGAAATTGGCGCTATCTCTTCATCAACAAAAGGGTCCATCCCAGAAACTGTAAGATTTAGACTTGACTTTCTACTGGATTCTCACTATCGACTCCTTTGCCAGGATCGAAGTCTTCTTTTGAGTTAGCCATTCCTTACCCAAAACTAGATATTGATTGATTCGCTCTCATCCTTCCTTCTCTACTTCCCTCAAGTCATTCCCAAACGCAGTAACTTCTTCACCGGACATGAGAGGGAACCTTATTCCATACTAGAGACAGGTCTCCACTAAGAGCTTGTAGGCCCTACAGCCTCTCATCCTCACATTGAATCCACAGCAAGGTATTGCAGCCAACAGCAGCCCGTATTCAGTACTCTTACCTGACATTCGAGTAAAGCATAGTCTTTACTATAGCCTTCCCGGTTGAAGGGCAAAGACAAGTTTCTTTCACCACGATTACTGGATTTCCCGGTTCTACATAAGCCTAGTATAATAACTTCTGGTCAAACCCCAATCCCAGAATAAGCATCGTGACTTGATGCCTTTATTGACCGGCTTGGGAAACTTCCCCGCTCAAGGTCTTCCTAATGTGAGAAGGTAGAAATGGAATTGATGTGGTGGTTTCTATTTAATATAAGCCAATTGAAGCAACCGCTGCTGTTGGCGAATACATATAATCTAATTGAATCGGATTTGCTTCACATGGAAGTTGTGGAAGGATGGGCATTTTCGAATGCTAGTAGAGTACCCATGGAACAAGATTACCAAAGGCCCCTAAAGAGAGAGACGAGTGCGTTCAAGCGGCTAAAGCCCGGCCCGGTTGAAAGATAGATAAGAGATCCGCTATTATATGTACACTCTTAGAGGAGAAATAGCCCAAACGAACGAAATTCTTCCTGCTCCCCCGCATAGGACAGTAAGAAAATCACTTTTTAGCATTAGAAAGGTTCGAAGCCTTGAAGCAATAAATCTTCTTTTGCCTCGAAAGGGAGGGAAGTACCCACGAAAGGGCCCTCCCCCCTCTCTGGCTTAAAAGTCTAGCAAGCATCCCGCTTTGAATGAAAAAAAGCGCCAAAGAAAGAGATTATAGAAAGATATTATAATCAGGCTTGTGACTTGGTTGTCTGCTGTGTATTCGGATTGGTAATCCATGCCCAGCCAGAGATATAGATCAGTCATAGTCTTAGTAGGATGCGGGTGTCCTTTCATTTTGAGATCAATCTATTTCATAGGATACATTCGATCAGTTTTCAAAGTGTTGGAAAAATTGAAGTTCATTTACCGCTGATTTTTCATGAAAATCGTTATATCCTTAACCCATTGCAGGAACCGGGGAAGGGTCTGACCCACCCAGTAAAAAGGAGTCCTACTGGACGAAAAGAGATCTTATCTGTCTAATTTACCAATGAGTACTGAAATCTACCCTGAGTGGTAACTTAAGGATAGCCTATCGACATTCCTAAAGCTGCCATGCAAAGGAAGAAAACCAAAGAGAACTCAATGATAGAATCTGGATGAGGCGATAACTCAATATTTCCGAGATCACTCACTCCCTTTTTGTCTCCTCGCCATCTACCATCTACGAAGACAAAAAGCTTTTTGATAGATTATCGAACCGATTACTGATTGGGGACGGCATCCATCCTCTTTGGCAATAGCAGACGTTTCAGTAACTGAAAGCAATTCAACTTCAGCATCTGATGAAGTGAAAGCCATTTTCTCATCTGCGGTGCCAGATAAAGACTCAGTGAAGGAAGTTGTATCATCCGCAGACTCCGATTCTGCCACAAAAGTGGTATAATCTACAGACCCCGACTCCATGGCGTCCTTTGTCTCATCTACTTTTTATGATTATGATTCCGGTGAAGTGAAGGGAGTTCTCTCATCTACTTAATAAGACTCCACGGTGCCATACTATGCTATCACATCGTCCGATGAAGTGGCAATAGACTTCGATTGAGCAAGGAAAAGCAGTTCCGCGCTCAGACTATCTTCTACTCCTAGAATCGGTTACCGATCGGAGAGAAAATATGACTTCGCGGCAAAAGAAAAGAAGAGTATATTTCTGCCAAGTCAGCTTCAAAGCAAGAAGGCAATTTCGCTGAATACAAAGGGGAACCTCAAAAAAGGGCAGTTGAATCTGCAACTAATTGTTGACCCCATTCATATACTTTCTTTTTATTGTTGGCCTGGCTTCGCCAAGGAGGCTCCCTTTCAAAGAATTGATTCCACTTCTAGATCTCGAATGTGGGGAAAGTCTAAAGTGAAAGTCTCAAACTATTCCTTAGGCGGTTGACTACTCTTTACATTGCAGAAGGGAAGACAAGAAAGACAAGGGCATACGAGCCGACTAGCTATTTAAGCTGACTCTGATAGGCCTTCCTCTTCTTGAGGCTGACTTCCAGTTCCAGGATGCCTCTTATAGGTCTCATCTTCGGCGAAAGAAGTTTGATCGTCTACGGAAGATGATTCCCCGGTATCAGACTCTACTATCACATCATCCGATGAAGCAAGCTACATCGGTTACCAAAGCATCTTCTGACTGAGCAGCAGAAAGTGATTCGAAAACAGAACCCGATTCCGTGGCAACATCCGATGGAGAAAAAAGTGCTTTGCCGTGGCCGACTTTCATTCAAATGGTGAGTCCAGACATTCTTCTAGCCGAAGCACACCTTATAGAAATAGAAAGGAAAAAAGTCCTAAAGGAAAGACCCATACCGTCTTCCTCTGATAGTAATGGATATTAAGCGATAGCAGAAGATTGGGAGATAACAGAAGATCCCGTGATAGCAGACCTTCTTTCACCAGAAGATGCAGCGGCATAAATCGTCAAGGGTGCTTCCTCGATACTAAAATCAGACGATGAGGGGGCACCGAATCCAGATTTTCATTCAAAATCCCGGGGTTCAGTTCAACTGAAATCTACCCCAAGCTGTGGTAATTTTTATAATAGATTACCGATTTGGAACATCGTATGACTAGGAGACATCATACTATCCAATAAAAGCAGGTAATTAAGCAGCAAGCCTTATTATCTAATTATATCTTTCTTTATCGGCAAACTCAAAAGGAATGAGTCCCATGCCGCTTCCCATTTGAAAAGGGATGGGCAAAAATCTTCAATACGAAGAAAGCCTTTCGCTCTTCGTCTTTCCCAGTATAATCGGAAAGTGGATTTCTCTCCTCCTTCGGTTCGTCTAGACCGATCGTTCTCTTCAGTCGACCTTTCTCATTCGCCAACTTTCCACTTCAAAATGTCTTGTACTAGAGCGGAATACACCTTGAAAAAGCTAGTTCCTATCGTAGAAAGCTTTGTTCCCTTGTATGCTTGCTGTTAAGCCGGAGTTAGGATGAGCCAATGTAGGTCTGTTCAAGGTCTGTGTAGAGGCTGGAAGCCATCCTTTTATGTCAGTCTTGTTTTAGGTTCGTTCCCAATCGATGGAGAGGTAAAACGATCTCTTTCCAATCGCTTGAATGTGATTATACGAACAGTTTCCTCCTTAAGCGCAAAGAGTTAGAAAATGCACTACTAATATGTGCCACCCTTGTGCAAGTGAATCAAAAGGTTTTTCCGGGCCCATACACCTGTGCTTCCGCTGTCTAAACCACTACACCAGCTTTCCTTAAATACATATCTTCCAAAGAAGACTCGCCTGACTTTCATTGGAAATTATTTTCCGGACGGCTAGCCCTTTCATGCTCGGTAGGCTTTAAGTCCGGGCCTAATTGGGGTAAGGCGGTCACTCCGAAACGAAACCCACTCATAGCTAGCAACTTTGTACCTTTACCCAGACAGCTAAGCTACTACGTTCTTCAGGTCAGTGAACCTCTTGGCTGATTCATTTCCTTGCTCACAGCCAACTACGAATCAATCTTTTATGTCTTTCTATAAGCCAATCAATGGGTAGCCTCAATTTACTTATTTCAGACATGCATCGATCCTTGGCAAGATCCCATGCTAAGAGGGGTCTCTTTCGTTGATTGACTTTGTCAGTAGCGGTCTTCGAGTGTTCAGTGTGGGCTAACGGAGCCAAACTAAGCCAAGTGCTAAGTCAGCTAAGCACCGGTTCGGTTCTATACTATAGCAAAAACCTCGCTAGCCAGGGAAATTTTCTTTTCGTTTTTGAGCCGTCAAAAAGAATAGAATGGTACCTAGAAACTTAAGGTAAAGGTCCATCTTATGGTGGGAGAGAGGATGACCTATAGTTTCTAGTTGGAGGAGATGTATACTCATACTCAAAAATAGTTGTCTGATGGATCGATTGACTGATAGAAAGCTCCTTTGAAAGGGATTTATCCATTCACTAGACAGGCATACGGTCTCGATTCTTTCGAGACCATTTTTCCTATTGCTAAAATCTAACTTTATTCGTGTTGTTCTTTCTGTAATGGAGAGATTCGGGAAGAAGTCTTTATCTTACCGCCATCTGAATTCATACCACAAGAAAAAAAGGGGAAAGTATGTCGATTGAAGAAGGCTATATATGGGGTGAAGCGGCCTCCTTCCACCGTCCTGATGCTTTGCTTGCCCGGGAGCTCCAGCTTCCACTTGTTTTCGCTTCCCACTTTCTATGCTATTGCTTTAAGAGTGAAAACCCAGCTCCTGGTGGGGAGTAACCGCCTCTTTCCTATCCATCCATCTATGCTTGCTTCCGTCTTTCCTGGGACTATAAATGGGCAATGGCACTCTTCTTCGAGATGCTAAAGTCAATAGTCGTTTCCCTAAACTCCAGTCGATTTGAAGAAGAGCGAGCTTCTGACTGTAAGCTATCAACATATCTGGGCATCGAGAAAGAGTAAGACCTTTCAAAACGATTGTTGTGTACTAATAGACTGGCTTACCGTAACCGAAAATAAAAAAGTTCCATCTTTTTATCTATAAGAGCTTGAGCGCCTTTCGAAGAAGTCGCTTCCGAAAAGATAGATTTTACTCTGATCCACCACCATCCACTACCAGATACCAGAAAAGAAAGCTCACTTTTCGCCTGCTTTTTTCCCATTCCCATCGATATGCCTGAAAGAATAACTTTGCCCTTTAGCGTCAGCCTGACAAAGAGAATGTTTCACTTGCCCTTCTCTAATCTGATATCACTTTCTACCATGGGTAAGTTCGCATACTCATAACTGGGTGACAGATTCTTAAGGCATGTGATAGAATATGCTTTCTTTCTCAGGATCTTCTTTCTGCTAATGCGACTGTGGCTGGTTGAGGTGCCGCTCTTCTTTCTGATGCGGGACCCTCTTTTTCCGTAAGTGAAAGCACCGTCTGACTCCACTGGTACTATTCATCTATATATAGATCGTGTGTGCTTTCTCCCCGATTCACGAGCAGGACTGACGAAAGTCTCTCAAGTGATTAGGCGGGGGCAGGACAGGGGGTAGATCATCTGGGAATACATCCTTAAACTCATGAATCAATGGTTCAGCAAGGGGATGTAAGGGTATCACTTCCTCTCCTTCTTCCAACATAAGTAAGGCATAAACAGGTTTACCTTTACTTATGGATCTCTCAACCCGTGTTTCACTCAAAAACAAGGCTTTCTCACTTCCCTTCCCAAGGCTAGGTTTTATGCTTTGAATCTGGTCAAGTGGTAAGGGGGTAAGGGTATAACTACGACCTTTTACTTTAAAGGTCTAAGTATTGGCCGTACCATTATGAATAGCACCCTTATCAAACTGCCAAGGACGACCCAAAAGCAAATGACATGCATCCATAGGCAAAACATCACAAAGTACCTCATCTTTAAAGTTGCCTATGCTATAAGGAACTAGGACTTGTTTGGTGACATGAACCTCATTTCCTTTCTTTAACCATTGTAGGGAATAAGGTCTAGGGTGTGGGACAGTAGGTAGCTTAAGCTTATCAACCAAATGAATTGAAGCTACGTTGGTGCAACTACCTCCATCAATAATCAAACTACATACCTTCCCTTGGATGGAGCAACGTGAATGGAATATAAGCTCCCTCTGATTTGCTTCCTTAGGACTCTCCATGGTATGTAATACTCTTTTAAGCACCAAGGATTCACCAACTTCAGGTTCCAGAATGGTTTCCTCCTCCTCCTCTTCGGATTCATCTTCATTTGGCTCGAATGTAAGTCGATCAATCTCCTCAATTTCTTTGATGGTTAACACTCTTTTGTTCGGACATTCAGCTTGGAAGTGACCATAACCTTGACATTTGAAACATTTCTTGCCATCAAGCTGTTTAGGATAGCTTTTGGCAACTTCTTTCCCCTTGAACTTGGTCGGATCAGGTTTAGGGGTGGTTTCGGGTTTGTGGGCAGAATAGGGTTTGGGAGGTGGGTTTGGTTTTGAGTATGAACTTATGAAAGGCTTTTTGTTTTTGGCATACTTTTCAACCTTAATGGCAAGCTTGCAAACATCCTCAAAACGAACATAAGGTTGAAGATCAACCTTTTCAGCAATGGTTTGATCTAACCCTCTCAAAAACCTCACCACGGTTTGCTCCGGCTCCTCATCAATGCCACTTCTGATTTTGAGTTGTTCAAACTCCCTTATATATTCCTCAACACTCATTCTTCCTTGGGTTAGGGAGGACACTCTAAGATAGAGATCCCTCTTATAACCTTCAGGTAAGAATCTCTTGTTTAGCAACTTCTTTAACTTGGACCAAGAGTGTATCCGCGGCTTCCCTTCTCTAGCTCGTTGCTTTTTGGTGTTTTCATACCAAAGTGAAGCATACTTTTTGAGCTTAAGAATGGCTATTTTAAAGGACTTCTCATCACAATGGAACTTCTTCCTATCTTAGTACAAAGGAATGGGTCTCAGTGGGTTGTTTAACCAAAAGTGACCTATGTGACCAAGCCAAGAAGCCTTATTAATTGGATATTTTCTCCGGTAAAAAGACTTCAACGACATCTCTGGACTGATCGGACCCCATTTCTTTAATCTTTTACAAAAGGCCAGCATCGAGCGAGGGATAATATGAATCGAAATGACTTTCGTTATATTTAGAGTATCCAGCGGAAGTGACTTTCAACTGATCCACCGCCAATGTACTTAAAGCAGTTGACAGAGGCGACCAATTTGCCTCATCCCGATTTTCTTAATAGGCAGTGACCACATCCCTGTAAGGCGAGGACTCTGGAAATGCCATTAATAAACTGTTTTTGGGCCTTAAAGCGATTCCCTTTACTATAAAGGGCTCTGTAATTTCTCTTAGATCCCGGCAACTACGATATGATTTATTCCTGGATTTGCGTGGTTGATCGCACCAACATGAGTCGGTGCTTGCCGGTTGGGGATATTATAGAAGGCGTTCGTTCGTCGATGATGGCTTGTCCCATATCGCCAATATCTGATATAGGGATTAGACCCTTCGCTTCGGGAAGAACTCATATACCATACCTACAAACAAAGCGTAGTTAGACCGATCCCTTTACAATCGTACTTGAGTTTACTATCCTTTAGCAAGGACAATCACTCCGAAAGCCTTCTTCCTTTAGTAATGGGTTCACCCAGCAACAGCGTCATCTTAACTAACGGGCGAGGAGCAAAGACAACAGATAGCAGCACTCTTCCTTGGCTTGCGGGCGAAAGCAGGCATGCGAGGCCCGGGAGGATGTGGTTCTTTCTTCAACAAAGGCAAGCACACCGAGGCAGATTGGGCTTCCTTTACCGATACCGAAGTCGGGAGATAGCGCGCCAGAACCCGGCGATTGGGGCTAACTCTTTCTACTTAATCTTTCCCAGCCTGCCCCATTATACGATGCTGAGGAGAGGATTGGGGAGCTCTCGCATTCTGCTCTTTCTCCCTTTGTGCTAATTGCGGAAAAGGCGCGTCTCTGGTTCAACTGCCCTTTGCCTATACTCAAAAAGCGATCGGAAAGCGAAGCCCTTCCTTCCAATCCAAGCCAGCGAAGCCGCCTATTTCTTAGGGCAAAGGGCGCTCCCTCCTCCTAACTCCTTTCACTTCTCCGAGGGACAGGGACTACGGCTTGACCTTCGGGGAAGAACTCCGTGGGACCCCTCCTTCTAGGGCGCCTAGATAGTGAAAGGTTATCCCTTTGCAACGCTGGAAGCTAAGCAAAGTCACGAAGCTGGCTGACTACGCTCGAGCAGAGCTCAGGCCCGGAGGTGGTGGCTGAACTCGCCGCATAGTTCAGGAGCGAGCAAGACGATCTTGGTGAATGCAATAAGAATCGGCTGCTTGCCGCAGTTGCCCATGCCGCTATCCGCCGCCGAAGCGCTCAAGGGATTCGTGCTTGGATGTCGAGATCAGGGGACTCTATCCAACGGCTAAATTTGTGGTGGAACAAACTTGAAATCAAATAAAATCTATCTATTTTATTATTTGATTTGCTTCGATACAAGAGATCGGCCCCGAAGCAAGGTATGGTGGGTGCCAGCAACTTTCACTTGTTAGGAGTAGGGGCTGAAAAGAGCTCTTTGTATAGGTTGGGTTTTCTGGGCTTGACTTTGATGCTTACCTTATAGGGAAGGAAGGTTTGATTGAGAAAGGAGCTTTTAAGCCCTTTTGCTGGATTGTTGGTCCGCAGCCCCGCCCTATAGAATGAATAAGGAGAGGCCTATCGATGACCGAGCCACTCTTATACTACTCCTTACCTTACCCCCTTGTCACTTAAAGGGCGAAGTCGCTGAAGCGAGTCTAAAGGCCAGGCCAAAGAGTTATCTTTGAACGCTACTACGCATCCTTACTTTTAGTATAGTGTAAGGTGGGTTTGGGTATAGCAGGACTTGAACCCGCGACCATTAGGTTAAAAGCCCAATGCTCTACCAACTGAGCTATACACCCAAAAAAAGATGTAGTAGTAAATAAGGATTGGTGCGGAAAAGAAAAGAGGGCGGCCCCTTTAATATGATGAGAAGAAGAGGAACGAGTTCTAAAACGAGCGAAATACTTGTAGCGAGTAAAAAAGGGGATTCCTATATATGTAGTTGCAGGAGTCGTACTCCCCCATTGCTGTATTCTAGTCCCCCGTTGCTGCGGGATGGGTAGGACCTTTCGTCCCTTGCTTTGTATTGTATGACTTCTCGCCTGTTTCAGTTCTTCATTTGTATTCCTTCCTGTCTTTCCTTTGTTCTTTCGATTGTAGTCCTCAGTTCTGCGAATTCAAGTTGAAAACAGGAATTGTATTTCGTTTTGAAATTCAATAGCAGTTGATTTGACTGCTTCCCTTGGTCTTGGTGTTGCAGCTGCGCCTTTGCATTCTATATTTAAAGGAACCCCTTCTTTATCGGTTTTCCTACGCTTCCATAGGAGTTGTATTCGGAAAGGGACAAGGGCCATAGCCTACAGGGACAACCCATACGAGTATTGTATAATAGGAGTTGTAAAAGGAGTTCCTTTGAACAGACGAATCAGAGGATTACAAGGTGAGGAAAGAATAGTGGAATCTGAGGCGGGGGAGGAAGTAAAAGGTCCTACCACTCCTGCAAGAGAGACCGGTTCCATAGTTGTTAAGCGGGGGTTCTGGGGGCCTAGGGAAGAAGAAACATAAGGGAGAACCCTTACGGGAATGGACCAATCTACAGCTATGTCAGCTACGGATTACCCTAGTTTCGAATCTAGTCTCGGCATCAAGATTGGACTAGCTAGGCGAAATGGCAGTGAATTTTCTCCGTGAATCATTAGTAGATCCGAGTCAGGATAATCAAGAAGGCTCTCTATCTACTTTCTTTGACAGGAGCGGACTGAATCGTGTGCGAGAATCATCGTGACGAAAGAAAAACTGAGAGGGCCTGTACCCCGTTGAGGGTCTGGGGCGCTTTTACTTTCACATTTGAATTTATCAAAATTTGACTTCATCTCCTAATGTTCTCACTCTTAAATAAATGAAGGGCAACCGTTCCCTCCCTTTTTCCTTGAATTTTCAGCAATAGTTTTGTATACTGTTTTAGCTATTATGATAGAGATCAAGCTTTATAGGTGGTGTTTTCTATTGTTGAATTGGTTAGTGTTCAAGTTGGAGTTAGAAATACATCAAGATTTCGTGTGCTTACTTATCTTGCTTTTGGTTTTCGTATCATGGATCTTGGTTCGCACTTTATGGCATTTCTGCTATCAAAAATTTGCAAACATGCATCGTGTACCTATAGAAATCGTTTGGACTCTGTCTCTTTTTCTTTCGTTGTCTTATGTCCTTTGGGCATTCTTTTTGGAAACTGGGTACTGCGCAGGAAAGGATTCGGGTGAGGGAGCGTCTACCTCCTTTTCCAAGCCTGAATGGAAAACCGCGCTTTCTCTTCAATAAAATCAAGTTGCGCCGGAATGTCTACGCTCCCATTATAATTGATCTATCGAATATTGACTTTCTATACTTTCTACAACGTCCTGAAGTCGGTAAGGGGCGAGAGGGCGCATGTGCTCCTCTTTCCTTAATTCATTAAGAAGATCGCCCAATTCGTTTTCACGGGTAGTAATCCAATCAGCGTCCCAGTCAGAATTCAAAATTATGTTATTCTGTCGCTTTACCCGATCGACACTATCCCAAACTTCATCTTGGCTAACCTCTAAGGGACCTTTCTCTCTGGAGCCTGAAGCATTTTCGAAACCAGAGTGGGCTTTTTCATTTTGATGGGAGCCATCATCTTACTAATGGCTCCACCCGGTTCGTCTGGATCGGAGAGCTCCTCCGATATGGTAGGCCCTTCTTCACCGTCGGATTCCCTTATCGGACATAACATAAATCCTCTGAATCTGAAAGGGATGAAGACAAAGAAGAATTTATTACAGCACCGGAAAAAGGATCATCCACGTCGGATTCCAGCTCTGCTTCCAATTCCGATAATCCCCCCGCCGATCTTAATACAATCTTTCTATCGCAAGAAGGGAAAAAGGCTGACGAAGATCATTGTATTGAAAAAAGAAACGAACTCTTAATAGAAATAGATCCACGCGGAAAGATTGGAAGAATTCCCGAAAGGGAGATCCTAGATGCTTTGAAAATTGATGAGTTCGTAACCAGCAAAGGAATTATTAGAGACCTTGTGGCGAAGACCATGGCCAAGTTACGAGGAAGCCGATCGAACATCAATATATCACCGGATATGGAGCCTTTTCGAAAAACACGAGAGGCCCAATCCCTATGTCGGTACAACGAGAAGGAGTTGACTATGGTTCAAGTTAGATCCTTTCTAATTTTTCGGGAGCAGCTATCGGTCTTGGAAATGTCCTTAGTTCAAAGATTCATTCGGTGTGGTATAAAGGAAAGGGGATTCCTCTTTCTTATTACTCTGCTACACGAGCATAGAAAGAAAGATAGGATCCCAAGTCAGTTATGAAGGGCACGGGTCACTAAGACCTTTTGAATGAACTGTTGAAGTGAAGACTGGGGTCGTACCCTTCACATCAGGAAACTCTGGGAAACGTTATTCCTCCTTTTCCGAAAGGTGTAATGCAGGCCACCATGCAGCACAAAGGCGCTCAATGCCCTGTGGCATTGAGTCCGATTGCCCCCCCTTTTTTTTTTTCTCTTGACCGCTTGCCTGCGCCTTTCCCGGGCGCCCCCCCCTTTTGCTCCCTGGGATCAGTCAGTCCAATTAGATGTTGCAATCGATGGTTCCCAACCCCATTTCCTTCCATGATATGATATGGGAAATTGTTGATTGACAGTAGTATCCGTTTAGTCATTCGCAGAAGCAGCTCTTTCAAAAGCAGAAAAATCTGATGAAGGGTTTCTTTTTCATTCGCTGAAAAACGCACCGCACCGAGAATAAGAAGAATCCGATGGATGATACATAGCACAGGCATCATCCTCAGAAGCGGAGCCTAGGGCTGCTCTTTCCCTCTCAATCTGAACCGTATTTGCCTTCCCTGTGGATTGAGTTCTCGTCTTGATAGCATATTAGGCGAGGACTTTCAAAGTGGAAAGCTTAGTATGCTGTTAACTCTGGGGATACCCTTTTTGCTTGCTTTTTGGCTTCAAAGAGACTCCTTCCCTAACTGATATCTCTTCAGATATCTCTCCGACCACATACTGGATTTACAAAAATCCAATTGGATTGGGCTTCTTGCTTGCCCTCTACTTAACTAAGCTTTATCACAATAACTTATTTATTTTATTACTAAAAAATGGCAAAGACTCTTATGAAGATGAAGCACGAAGAAAGGCGGCTTGCTATAAAGAAAGAAAAGGATTGAGCGCCGCAATCCCGAGGAAATGAAATCCTTAGGGCCTCCCCCCTTCTTTATATCTTTATATATAGTGTTCTCTTATGTCATTCTTTATAATTTATATGTTTCCCCTTTAGAAATACTAATTCAATAAATTATCTTACGTTATAGAATGAAAAAAAAAAAGTGTACAATCTTGCTTTAGAATCCGCTTGTGACCTTGCCATTACTGGCTTGATCACTGGAATAGAACTCTTGGGCAGAACGCTTTCAAAATGCCTGGAAGTGAACTTACAATGAATGCAGCAGAGCTCCCATGAAGCTACCTACAAAAAAGAGAAAAGGACAGCAGTAAGGTAAGGCTTTCTCGTATCTTCCTGTCCCCAAAAAAGAAGGAAACTCCCACTGACTGGACTGGATAAATAGAACTTCCTGCCCTTGCCCTGTCCTTTAGGCTTACTGCATTTCCCTTGGAAAGATAAAAAGACTTATACTAGGTATAGTCAAGTAAGTAGAAAGCTCAGCTGAATCGACAGAGACTTAGGATTGCTTAGATAGACTTCCACTGGTTAGCAACAAGAAGAAAGGAAAGGGACTACAACGACGAGATACTTTAAGCGTAATGTGTAAAAAAGGTCAATATTGTATTGCCTATGATTATGCCTTCTAGTCTTACTGATATGAAAACCTAAACATATTAGCCTTTCCCGAGGAGCTCTTTATAGGGCCATTTTCGTTTTGCGTCAAGGCGTAAGAGGAAGGTTGGGACTATGAGCTCGCCCGATGCGATCTCTCCTATTCCGGCTTCTACCAGGGATACTGCTCAGCCTGTTTATCCTTATCTATTGATTCGGTAAACGAACCACTTCAGCCCTACAGGAGAGAGTAATAGGTAATGAGTCGGCCTAGGGGAGCTTTTACTTTCTCCCGCTGATTCTATTTTATTTTTGAATCCCGATATATCTTGTTCGATTCGATCGGACTCTGACAGCTTATGAACAATGAACAAAGGAAGGGATGGGTCGCTAACCGTCCACGAAGATAGGCATAGGGTAACCGGAAGGAATTCAAAAACTTATCGATAGATAACTATCCTTCTCCTTCTTCAGAGCAAGCTCCGGTGGATTTCCAGGCATAGAATACCAGGAAGTCCAGGGAGTGCTTTCTTCTCAGCATTATAAAAATAAAAGAGACTAGGCTCGGCGTGTAACTAAAACTAAAAACTAAATCTAAAGACTTCAGTCTTGCAGCTCATTCTCCTCCGGTCGGGCTTATATGTATCAGTACGGGCTAGTCTCGAAAGAGAGGATTCTCTGCATAATCATACTTTCCATTCTTCGAACTTACAGGCCTACAAGATCAGAGGAAACAGGGTTATAGATTATAGACCGGAAATTAGAAATTAGACACTGGATTCTTTCAGTTACTTGACTTGCTTCTAATTCCAAGTAAGGGATTCTAACTAAACCTATAACTTGATCCTCAAGCTGTAAAACACACTAAGTCTTTTCTGTCCTATAGAGGGGAAGACCAGTGAGGGAAGAGGAATGGATTCACCGGGATCTGACTAATGCCTTAAAGGAGCGACTTCTGAGGAGAGTTAGGACTCATTAGGACTGACAGGCAGAAGCCAATTTCCCCTCAAGCTTCAGATCTTGTAGAGGCAGAAAGGCAAGCTAAGTATGGAATAAAGCAACTAATCTGACTATTCCCGTAGATTCACCGATCCGTGGGAAGTTAGGGAAAGCAGAGAAGAAGCTACTGATGAGGAAAGATAAGCCTGAAAGAAGTTATTCTATTTGTGTTCAATCTCTTATTTTGAAAGAGTTGAAAGCAAGGAAGTCTAAACCCATTGATTCTCTTCCCCTTCGTCTCATTCCTGATAGTGAATAGTCCTAAAAGCCTTAGAATGGAGCAAACGACTTGGGCTAAAAGGTAAGTCAGTCAGAAGCTGCAAACAAGTCATTATCTTGTGTTACGAAAGCAGCAACTAATAACATCAAATAGGAGGAACCCATATCCAACAGATTCTCTTCCCCCGTCCAGCCCATTCTATTCCAATTCTCTGGGATTCTATTCCTAATCTTAACCGGGAACATACTATAGAATATCAATCCGAGGAAAAGCCATTTAAGGTAATCAATTCCTCTCTTTCGAACTCTTTTGGTGCATTATTACAAAACCCTCTGAAAGAGAAGAAGGAGCTGCTTCCTATTGAGATGTAGGTGCTTTCCCCTTAGAAGCAAGTCAAGTCTTAAATACCTTCTGCGTCTAATAGGTAGTAATAAAGACAAAAGTCTCGTCTTTACCCTGCTTCAAGAGATCAGGCAGCAAGCAAGTATGATTAGAAAGGTTAGGAAGTTTCCTAGTTTGCATGACTTACGAAAGCAGGAAATCAGTCTAACTATTTAGTTAGAATCCCAACCTGTGAAGGAAAAGCCGGAGAAAAGCTTCCTCTTTCTTTCTCTTTTCAAGCCCTAAATGAATCTTTAATAGGTAGTCTTTAGTAAGTCTAGTTAGAAGTTACAGGAGATCTAGTGTCTTTTGAAGGAAAGCAATTAATTCATCTGATCGGGGAGGAAAGGCAGTAAGAAAGAAGTTCACACGTCAGACTGTTGTTGATCTCATTGATGTAGAGAGATTCTTTGACTCTTCCACTTAGTCTTAGTGTAGTCAGGACTATGTAAGAGCTTACTTGAGCAGATCTGATAGTCAAGTCAGTCTAATGCCTGAGAAGGAAGTCTGACTCATTCTATTTTCTTGCATTACAGTCCGGAGGAACAAGCCTTTGTTGATCTATGATTCTGCAGAAAGATGTCTATTGTCTCAAGGTATTTTTATCCTAAATTTTAGGTTCTATGCAATGGTACGATCCATTCTTTGGCAGTGGACAGGGTATTATCCAACGATCTTTCTCCTTCTGTTCTTCTTATTGCGATCGATCTAAGGCTTTTCCATTCTATAGAGGCAATGATTATTGTTTTAGAAAGCCAATGCTCAGTTCACCTGGGATCGAAATCCGATCTCTCACTTCTTATTCGCCGACGACCGAATTTTCTTTGCTGAAGCTAGTCAACATTCAGCCCTTGGAATTGCATAATGACTCTCATACTTTGCAGAAGAAGCGTAGGGCCACATAGTATCCTACTTAACTAGTGGCCTGAAGGAAAAGCCAGGAAGTCTCTCTCCTCAACTCACTACGAAAATCTATAAAAGAGGATAGCTCTTTCACTCCATCTTTCACTACTGGAAAATAGAATCTTAGTTCACGAGTCTAAACTGGCCTAGGTTATTCAAGACCTTTCACTTCATCTTTGAAAGATCATATGTCGCCTTAGTTAGAGTCTGACAGTTCCTCCTCATGCCTTACAGGATCCTAGCCAATTCTCTATATAGGAACTAGTTTACCTAAAGTTTGAAGTTTGCAGATTCAAGCGAGACAGAAAGTGTGAAAGAGAGGAGTCGTATACGAAGCGTAAAGACTGAAAATCCTAGATCTCATGAGAAGGAATGTCAATAGACCAGGTGTGATACACGAGAAAAAACTGACTAGTTAGAAGGCTGCTTTAGAAGTGAAATCCTCCTGACTGAAAGCGCTTAGTATTAGTCAGTCAATCTCCTAACTACCCTTGTTCTCATTATGGTGGACTTGACTATGATAAGCTGGATGAAAGGCTTTCGCCTCAAAAGGCAATGGCCTAAGCTACTTTTCTTTTTTGGAGATATTCTGTCTTATCAACCATTGATGAAAGTCCGGGAAGCAGCTAATCAACATCTTCTTCTTCCACTCTTCTTCTCTTTCCAAAGCGTAGAATAAAGATCTTTAGTATTAGTAGTCCCACTGTGAACTGAAAGCCTTACTCGCTCTCCTTTCTCCTTGCCCCCTGAAGCCTTGTTATAATTTCGTAAGAAGTGAACAAGTCACTTTCTACCCCTTGTTTCCCTCAGGTAGTGGGTACTTTTTGGAGTAGCAAACCAGGAAGGTTTTTCTAATTGAATGCATGGGTTATCCGGCGAGAGTGTGGTGAGTCTTTTTATCTAGATGTCTTCAGTTTGAGGTCTTTTCCGCGGGCTCAATGCGCTAACGAGATTCACAAGGCGCCTCCCGCAGGCGGATCGTATTTCATTTCAAGAGTGCAACTCTTTTCGCAGTTCGGTGTCCCGCTTACTTTCTTGGGCTTCTGGGTGCTGTCGCCTCCTGTCTTCCTTATTGTCTTCCTTATTACTTATTAAATTATTACATTACTGGTAGAGAAGCTTGGTTCTTACATGACGAGAAAGGTTGGGTTCTTTCTTTATATATTTTTTATATTGATTAAGTCTGGCTAGCCAGTTCCGTCTATCGGTCATGGGAAAGCCAAAACTTTTATATAATAAGTAAAGACTGGGTCGGTCGAGACTCTTTCTTAGTCAAGTGGGAAGACAGCACCGAAGAAGACGGACACAGAAGAAGATCATCCGACCGGCGAGATAGTTCGATTTCTTGTGAGCCACTCAATGAGAATCTCAGGCCAATAAGCTACGACTACGAAACGAATTGGGATCGGGTTCAGCGCTTGAAAGCTATCGAAGAAGAGTCAATTCAATGCTCAAGTCAAGTCAAAAAGTACACTTATTCAATAGAAGACTGCTTCATATCTCAATCTATAGATCGCAATCCGTGGGTAAGAACCCTTCAAAAGAGAAAGTTTATCAGTCGAAGGATAAACTGAATTGAAATCTCACTTTAAGCCGGTTGTTACCCGTATCAGTAAGGCTAGTGAGCAAGTTTATTAGGTTTAGGAATAGGAATGATTCTTAGGAAGCGAAGCAACCTCTTCTCTTTGCGAGGTATGTTTCAGTTCTGCGGGCAGAAGAAGAAGTTTATGCTTGCCTTTCATACTATTCCGTTGATTATATTTGACCTTCTTAGGGCGTGAAGCATTCCATCGGGCTTCCCGCTGAAGGAAGTGTGAAAGTCGCTTCTTTTCCGCTTTCAAGCTGAATCTTTTGGGTCAGATGGGAAGTCCAGGTCAAGGTTGATTGATTAGTTATGTGGTCAGGTGAAGCTTACGCTAGCTAGTTTCCATTCCTTCTTACTTATGGCTCAACCAAAGCAAACCTCTCATAGGGGACGAATTGCAAGGGGAGGAATCTTTATCTTTTAGTGATATCTTTGATTAAGGATAAGGACACTTTGCTAGTTTCTAATTACATGAGAACTAAGCTAGGTTCCGTGTTCGACAGTCGTAGTAGCGCTCCCATGTTTTCTTTTCTGGCCCGGGCATGACTTAAGAAAGCCAAACAAGCTAATAAGGTCCACTTGACAACTCCTACGCGGCTAGTGGCCTACGATAAACGATTGGAAGATTCGAGCTTGCCTTTTCTTTTAGGTGGGTACTACTTGGAAACTTTCACTTTCTGATGAGGCTTGCTTGGCCGTAGTTCCGTCCGCATCCCCTGTTAGCGTCTTTAATGCTTTCGACATCGATCTTGGGTCGGGCCCTTTACTCAATTCAATCTGGTCTTGAATGGCTAGCCGAGCTGTGAACTCCTTGCTTCTGCCTTCAAAGCCGGGTCAGTGATCCCACTCCCTCTTTCTCTGATAGAGATGCTGGCCCGCCGATTGGTGAACCAAGTGCTTATGCCAACAATTCCTCCGTTTCGTTTGCTTCTTTCGGTCCGCTCTCTTGCTTCGGTCAGGAAGAGTGGGCTGACAACCACTGACTGTCCTGTCTCGCTCTTTCCCATATACGGATTACAGAAGGCAGTTCAAACAAGGGATGCGTACGGAAAGGAATTCACTGAAGCAGTGGGCGGGGCAGATGCTGCTCTTCCAGCTGGCTACTAGGTTGCTTGGGCTAGGGCAATCATCCGTAGCGTGTCGTGTCTAATCGGCAAGGGACATGGCCCTTTCCTTTTCTTTTTATCTTTTTCATTGCTGGATGGCCTGCTTGAATCGGTAACTGGGGATCGAATAGGTCTCTCTCACTTGACCAGCTAGCCACGAACTAGGGAAATCAGGAAGGACGAAAAGCTATGAGGAAAGAAGCGGGAAGAGCGGAATGATTTGATTATAAAAAGAGATAGAATCCATTTTGATGATTCGAAGGTATGCCTTTAGAATGTTTGAATGATTTTGCTCCGCCTATAAAAAGCTCATCTTAGAAGCCTTTCTCAGTCAAAAAAACGCTAGCGATATGCTTACAACTTTATCTTCTTACTTTGACTGGTATATCTGGTGCCGCTGAAACACATGATAAAGGTTAGGCCGGTCCCCTATCACGCACCTCTTTACCGTTCCTTAGTGGCTTGATCTTATCTCCGGACGCACAAAATAGCATGGCTGGCTTTATCCGAAAATGCCACATCTGATTCACCGTAGGACGGATACACGTACTGATGAATGCTATCCATCCCATCCTTGAAATGCAAGATAGGCTGCTCTGGTGTGGCTGAAGCTGCTGCCATTGATGCTATTGGCCTAAACATTCAATTCCAAGATCGGCTTTCTGCTGCTCAAGAGGTGAATGGCGGATGCCTTATACATGGCTTTCGAGAGTTGAGTTCAAGAGAGGAGACCTCAATAAACCATAGGAAGATTGATGCAAGTCCTATACCAGTTATAGCGGACTTGACTGATTCGCTTTACTTTTTTAGTAAAACATCGAACAGAAAACATCACTTTACTTGGAAGGTCTTACACCGACCCGTAATAAGATAGAGAGAGAAACCCAACGGGGGAAGTGGGGAAAGAAAGCGCTAATCCTAATCTTGGAAATTCACCAAGGGGAGATCCCGGGAAAGCTTACTAAAAAGCGGATTCCCTCGTCAAATAAAAAAGTAAAACAAGTAAGAAAGATACACTTGCATTTGTTAATAATGTGAATAGTGAAGAAGATAATAAAATCAGAAAAGCAGAAAGAATCCATATCTGAAGTTGAAAGTCAAGTCTGTGTTATATACGACAATCCAAGCTAATCAACCGGGTTGGACTCCAAGAGTTGACAGACGAATATCTTTTAATCCCTTCTTTTGCTGTCTAAGTGTACTACTGGAGATGTGATTCTTAAGCCTTTCCAGCTCTTAAGCTTCCTTCTTCATTGAGTCTGCGCCGTCTGAAATACCAAACCCCTACCCCTTCTTTCTACGCCTGTTGCTCTGCTCCTTATCCCTTTGTAGACCTCAGCTCAGATCATTCTTGGATGCTAGCGATCCTTTCACCGAAGAACTCTTCGAAGAGGACACTTGCTTTCTATCTTTGAATGGTTTACCCACATACCATAGGGTTAAGGCTCTCACCTGCTTTTCAAGAAGAGCCCTTCGATTCGGTACCTTCCCACTCACAGGATATCCAAGGTCTATTTCGCCGATAAGACAGATCCATCGATCACGTTAAGTGCACAGAGCTAGACCCCTCTCGGGTTGGTCGCTTTTCGCCCTACCTCTTTCGCTAAGACCCCTGTCCTGCCCCTAGATATAGCACGAACCTATCATAGAGATTGTGTGCCAAGAGTGGGACATTTCTATTAATAGTAAAGGCGTAAAGGCTCAACTAGAGATCTTCTTTCGGTTCTTCCTTTTTATAACCTGAGAGACCCGCTACTAAGTTTTTTCCATTCGCTACTTTTTGTGATTGCTGAAATTGGTGGAAATGGATCCGTTTAAGCCGCTCTTTATCAGCATCTGGCACGACTTGCTTGAACTCTTTTTAGCTTTCAAAGGTGCGAACGAAGAGAGCTAGTCAGGAGTCGAACAGAAGCATGAGTTGAGTGGTGAGCTAAAGCAGGGTAGCGAAACTAGGAACGGAGTTGGCTTGTTAGAGCTAGGCTGTTGAGTTCAAGTAAGCGAGCGAAGCGATCAAACACTTCTTCCTGACTTCACTCTCCCTGAAATCATATATCTGACTGTAAGCGGTAATTGATTTAAAGAGTAGGGTCCGAAGGAAGCTCAACCTAAAGAGCGAGGGGTAGTCTTTCGGGTAGTTACAGTAGAGCAGTGGAGTTAAAGCAACAAGTTCCCAAGAACAAAGAAAGCGGGAAGGCACCTTTCAAGCGCGAGCACCCCAAGAAGTCTGATATCGATTAGCGCTTTCAAGAGAAGTTTACTTTAGAAAGGGATTTTTCGTTGTCAAAATCAAAAAGTTAGAACGGGGGGTCTTTGTTTGTGCTAGTACCCTCTTTTCTTTGTTGTGTTTGCATATATGGTATGGGCCAAAACGACGTCTAAAGTGTTCACTACTTATGTGAATATAAATAATCTTCACTTGAAAGTAAAATAAGCGTCTGGGGTTGGTTTGGCATGTGGAAATAATATCCGCTGTTATACTTGACTTGGCCTAGAGGCGCTATTTACGCCCATACCATGTGAGGCAACTTCAGGACCATCTCCCTATCGGTCGAGTAGGTAAACCCCCTAGACTTTGAAACAGTCTTAGTAAGCAAGGTCCCTTCTTTAGGGTTCTCTACGAAAGCCAACTCATAGTAATAGGCAGGACAGGAGATAACTACGTTAATGCGAGTTAGGCTCCTCGATAGCATTCTCAATTGAGAAAATGCCTACTATCCCGGAGGGGAAGGAAGCATGACGGAACTGATGCTAAGAAGCGCTCCTGCGCGCCTATACTATAAGTAAGGGGGCGGAACTCCATTCAAAGAGTAGCCCCCCGTTCTGTCAGGGGGCCGAAGCTGCTACACTGACTTGTTTAGTGATAGGCACCGTTCCGTCATGTTCGCGGGATGAGCCGTATCTTGCTTGCTGGGGCAAATTCGCTGGTAAGAAGATAGCAACATGTGTTGGGACTTTCTCAAAAGAATAAAGACTATGCGTATAAGAACTGCAGAGTGGTTCAAGACAAAGGAGAGATGCATGTAATAGGGGGTGGTGATGGGAGATTACATATTAGCGCTGCTGCCTACAAGGATGTCAGCCCAAATATAGAAACCTCGGCTGTTTATTCATCAACAAGTGGTTATGCTACAAGTGTCGTGACCAGAGATAGAAATGCGCGGGTGGTGTTGCCCAAGAGGCGAAAGGCCAAAAGCTCCAATCCAACAGGATTAAGCCAAGTTACGTGGAATGGTATGACAGATTGAACAAGGGTGCAAGAGATCTTCCAGGCAGCTGGGGTAGCAGATGCAATAGTTGCATCGATCAAAGTTATCCCGAAAGATGTATCACTGTTGGAATGGAAAAGATTCCCTTTTTAGAGGAAAACAAGCACTTTAGTATTTCCTTGGGGAGTCTGTTCTTGGGACACTGGAAGATGCAGCTGGGGGGGCAACAGGGCTAAATCCGCTGGCAAAGCAAAGACTGCTTTAGACTTTCCTTTCTTTTTTAAGGCAAGGTCCGAAGGAGTGCGATGTCTTCCTTGCGAGAAGCCTAACAAAGAGAGAGGGTTAGACGGCTTCAGTTGGTGTTCTCCCTTGGGGGCTAGTGGGTCTTTAAGCGACTGCTTGGATTAGTGTCTGGAGTTCCTTTCTTTCGGTGTAGTCAGGAGCTCAATCGCTTTCAATCAAGGAAGTACTGAAAGTGAGCTCCTTGTCAAAAGAGCGTGGAACTTCCTCCGCTGAATTGGCCCTAAAGAACTAGCCCGGTTTAATTAAAAGATGCGATAATTGGCCTTTTAGCGGCCTTATCAAAGATATCCTTATCATAATCATAGTCTTTCTTTTAAGCACAGCTCTTATAGGCTTACTAGGATCTAAAATCATACTTTTAGTATGCTTGAACTAAGTCCCCCCTCCCGGACAAGACCTAGCTCCTAACAAGCCAAAACAAGCGCTAGGGCGAAGGCTGCCATAGTTGTTGTACGAGTAATAGGAGGTTGAATCAGAACAAGGAAGATGACATCGAATAGGCTCTGGGACAGATGACTTGACTTTCTGGTGAGTTCATTGCCGGTGTTACAGATAAAGTAACTGTGAAATCATCCCCTGTTGTCAAAGTCAGCGGTGTTGTTACAGAAGGGCTTGATAAATAAGAATCGGTTTTCCTATAATCTGGTGCTTGAGAATCGGCTGTTAAAGAATCTTACTCCATCATTCATCTTACTCGATAAATCACTTTCGAATCGACATCGGATATGTATTTTCTACTCCTAGATCTCCTCAATAGGAACTGAACAGTGAAGGGGTGATCCAAGAGTGGAGTGGGCTCGGGCGGAACAGCGTAGCCGGAGAGGGAGAATCAATAGCGAACCAGGAATAAAATATTTGAAGGAGGTTGAACGGTTCTTCCACGATTCTCCGCCATCGGTAAATCGGTGCTTAGGGCTAGCTAAGTGGTACCATCCGAGTCCAGTTTTTTCTGGGTTGGGAGGAGCCGATGCATCTTTCTAGAAATCCCTCAATCGAGACCTTGCCTTCTCTTCCCGTTCGGTGCAATGGTTTGGAATTCAAAACCACCGGAATGGGGCATGAGCTGACCAAACCACGGTGCTTGGTGTCCCCAGAGCCACCTCCGAATGAGAAGATAAACTATACTCTGTATAGCAACCGATAGCAACTGTAGAACGCTTGGTTGATCAACAAGACAATAGAGAAGCTAGAACATGCTAAGCCCGCGCCGCAATAATCCCACTGCACACCCCAACGAGTTCAGCTTCTCGGTCTAATGCTAATGTTGACCTTTCATAACGAGACTACTAAGAGTCTCTAAGTAAGTGGGCGTTAAGCACAGTTCGTTCATTCTTTATTACATTTTGGTGTGTGTATAGTAGGACTTGGGATGAGCACTTGGCAATGTATGTATTGGAGGTCTTGCAACAAAAAAGTGTCTATGCTAAGAAATCGTTGTGTGAGTTTGGCATGAGCGAAAATATTTATATTGGTCGAATAGTGTTTAATGGTTCAGTCTTTATTATGATGATCAAGATTAAGGCGATGCGTCAGTGGCCCGTTCCAAGCCAAGGACCCTTACACTATTTTGGGATTTTATGGGCTTATGCAGTTATTACTGGACTAAAGATTCATCAGAGGTTTGTTGGCCCGATCTCACAAAGGGGCTTTTGCATGGCCTTATCTCAGTAGGGCAGCGCTGCAGGCATTTGATAAGTTAAAACAGGTGATTACTTCGGAATAGGTTTTGGCTTTTCCAGAAAAGTCTATTCTTTTTATTGAGTTTGCAGCATCAGGGATAGGGGTTGGTGCAGTCCTTATGCAGAGAGGGAGACCATTAGCATTGGGGAGTCGCAAACTGGCGGGAAAGATGGAGATCTTAATACCAACCGCCTGCTAAGTAAGTGCCTTCTCTTCTAACTGGTATCAATCATAAGCTTTCCCTCTATAGCCTGCTAAGCCAGTGCCTTCTAACTGATATCACATTTAAGCCAATGCCATCTATCGCCTACTCAACTGAGTGGGATCAGTTGGTCTCTCCTCAGGAAGCCTATTTACCGCTTTCCTTAAACCTACTTGTTGGTCTTCCTCAACATTAAATTAAGTTAATCGTCTTGTCTTATGCCGGATATGATTGAGATATACATATTAGCCAAGCTGTCTACGAAGCTGTGCCTACCACCTACGATCCACTAATACATAAGCAACTGCCCTCTATCGCCTTAAGCCAGTGCCTCCTATCACCTGCCTATGCGCTTGCCTTTACTACCTACCCATATGGAAAGAAGGAAGCCCCTCCCCCGTCAGATGCATGCCGAAAAATAGAGTATACATACCTGGAGAGAGAGGGCGCCCCTCTTCGTCTGAATCCATAACCTAAGCCCCGCTTGCTCCGTAGTTTCTAGGTGTAGGACGGCTTCTTGACTAAGCCCCGTTTGCTTAGTTGTTTGCTCCTCGGTTTGCTAGGTTTCTTGTTCCACCGTCAGCATCCTAGCCTAGGCTTGCTTCTTGGCTGACTTCTCCTTACGGTTAGCTCGCTTGCTCTTAGTATAGCCGGTAACCTTCTTCCCTTTATGGTCTATCTGTGATTGAACTCTTTCATCTTACGTAAAAGAAGCCAACCCAACTCTTTCTCGAAAATCGGATGGAATTGCTTCGCGCTACTAGTCATAAGTAAACAGGTCTCCGTCTTCCTGTGCATCTCACTATACCTGTAGGAAGCCAATGGGAATGGGTTCCAACCTAACAAGAGGGGTGCCATTACTAGAAGAGGGATTGCTTAAAACCGGAAGAAATCGAGTTCACCCACACAACGACCGACGGACTCGTGGTACTGAAAACCCCATTAGATGAGAAGGTAGTTGACTGGCAGACCCCTTGAACGTACGTTAGCCAAAGGCCCCTATCCACTCAATCTGGAAAGGGAATAGACCGCCGGGCGTCACATAAAAGTGAAAAGTGGTGCTATCTATACATTTTTCCCCTGGATTCCGACTAGTCTTTCTCCTCATTCCGGTTCACGTACTCTTCGATCGCGGCCTGGTCTATCTGATCTGAAAGAGTATTGAAAGAGAAAGATCGTCATTCTTTTCCTTCGGATTTAGGGAAGCCTTGCAATGTTCGCACTGGAATTTATTCTTCGTCTTTGTACTCTACTTGGTTTTGGTCTATGGTGGATGGTTGCCCCCGAGCCTTTGCTCTTCAAGCCGGAAGCCCTATCATCTAATGATTTTGCTTTTGCTTACCGTAGCTAAGGATACCTTTATTGAAAAGTAGTACCCTACCCAGTAAAGAGCCCAATAAGTTTTGGCTCTGAATAGTACTTTGTAAGCATATGTTAGATGTTGATCAGGAAACCTTTGATCCCCGTTGGTATATCTGAATCTGATAGTTCTACACGAACAAATCGTGTCAACGCTTTTGCCATGTAAATGGCTGCTATTCTTTTCAGTATAGCCCTTGCCGAGTCCGTATCCCAGAATGGAATGTATATAGATCTATCCACGTTGTGAACTTATCTCTTCCAAGAGGCTCTTCCCCGAACATGCCTATAAAAGTGAAGTAATGGTGGGCTTATTATTATAAGTACCTAAGTAACTTAGTGCAAAAGCCAATTCTAATAATAATAATTTAGATTATCTATCATGCTTTCTATATAAACGACGATATATAGGATATATAGTAATAAGACTAGTCAAAAGTCAATCTTATAGGTCAAAACCTGGTATTCCATCTAGTTCAATAACTAGACTGCCTATTAATAATAAATAATAATAGGTCTTTCCCATCACTCAACATAAGGAGTAGCAGACTCTGAGTGCCTGAGAGTAAGCCTATGATGGCTCCCCTCTTGTCTCCGTCATCCAGTCCTGCTTATGATTTTATTGTCTGTCGAAGGCTGCCTCATCGTGATCCATTGGATATATCTAACAGAGTCCTTCTTTATGATATAATGGCTAAGAGATCTCTCAGAAATGAGAGGCTTTTGAATCCTCCTATGAAGCCTCCTGCCGAAGGCCAAAGTGTAATCCATAAAACACAGCTTAATACTAATCTATCGAATTCATCCTCTGTTAGATATTAATTTAGAACCGCCCGAAAAGTGATGCTAGCTAAAATAATAAAATCAGATTTATTCCATTTACATCATATTTTGCCAACAAAAATTATGAATTGGTTATTACGCGTGGGCAGCATTACCACTGGAAATTAGTATTAATGAATATTAACGATCAAGCAGTGGATCCACAAGAAGTTGCTTCGTCTAGCGAAGGGAAGGAGTGATTGATGGGAATACGGCCAGACAAGTAGAAAGATCAGCAGCATCAGAGCTGTCGGAGGAAGAATCATCTAATGAAGCAGCCATTGCGGCACCTGAACATCTTCATAGTAGTAAAGTAGCGCTTTACATATCTGGTGTTATACTAGCAAGGGCTATAATGACTTTGAAGCTGGTTGTGAGTAGGACTCATGGCTTGACGGCTAGGGATCTTTGTTGAATACCTTCTCCTATTATATATTAACAGATATGAGAGGATAACTTAATGCATTTGTCATTTTTAGCACCCGCCCTATACAAAAACAAAGATTGGGTACGCCAGACAGACATCGTCAGCCTAACCCTGATGCATTGGTTTTCTCAAGCTTCATTCATTCAGCAGGGAGGGGAAAGTCCCAGCTGACATCCTGAGCTCTACAACTACCAGTGTGGCCTTTTCAGGTTCTGGATACTCGCATTCTGTTGAGCTTTATTGTCCTTCCAGTCGAATGGTCTGCTTAAAGAAGGGTAATAGATATAGCTTACTGATAAGCTTCTGGTTTTCACTGGTCCTTTGTTCAAAGTTATATGCCAACAACCCTTGCTTTGCCTGTAATGGTTGGGCTTATGACCAAAGCATCGGTATATTGGGCTATGCATTCTGTAGGGTATGAGCGTTGTGCGACACTAGTCCTGTCGTCTGAGGAAAGATTGATGTACGGGGCTACCACGGGGAAATCGCTGCCCTTTCTTTTCGCACTTTGCGGCTAACGAATGTGGGAATGAGTTCGATCCTATGAAAACATCCATCGGGTCTCCAAGCAATGATCACTCAACTCTACTCGGCATTCGATCATTACTTCCCGATCATTTTGAACAGAGCTTTTTTTCTGCCTTTCGTGTTATCTGACTAGCTCTTCCTCACTCTGGCGCTTGGTTTACCTTTTCAGCCACTGACGAAGCCTTTGCAGCCCTCCTATAGCTTATAATATAACGTAGCTTGTTTCGAGCCATGAAGTTAAGGAAAGGCGGCGCAGATCTACTTTTTTCATCTGCTTTCAGCCTCTGACTCCGACGATTGAACCTTGGCAAAGCTCGTCCTTCTGAAGAAGAGCTAAAAGGAAATTAAGGTCAGGTCAGACTTTACCCAACCAACCTGAAGAAGCCTTTTAGAGCAAGCTGTCGGAAGCAAAAACCTCTCTTCCTATCGAACCTCCGTAGACCGGCCGGGGATAGAGTTGTAGAGCGTCGGCTGCGATAAAATGAGAACAAAAGATTTCGGGGGCAGGGGAAGAGAAGTAGATCGAGTCAATTGATCGACCCAAGCCAGTATTTGATGGATCCCCAAGGCCAGGGTCGAAGACCTGCTTTCTAAGCTCCAGATGCTCAATATCCATTACACTTTACTTTTCTTTCAGGCAAAGCCCCATACGATGTGTCCTTCTCTGTCTCTCTGTCTGAGCGAAGCTGCATTTTTCCTGCTCATGGTGTCGTGGCCCATGCTTCCCCGCGTCAGTCCAGCCCTATTGGGTCTTTGCCAGCTGTTACAGATACGGCCCATGCTTCCCCAGGTCAGTCCAGCGCTTTACCTGCCCATTCTCCCCTCCCTGTGTCGTCAGCTGTTTTGTCTGGGCCCAGCTCCACGCTAAGCCCCAGCCCTTCCCCGGTTCCTCCTACCTCCTGTCGGATGAGCCAGCATGATGGCCCAAGCTCTACTTTGGATGCTCTTCAGTCTTCGGTGTCTAATTCTTTGGCCCAACAGTCGTCTCCCTCGTCGGCCCACACGTCCTCTACCCCTGTGTCCAGTCCTACGGTCCCAGTTGCGGCTTCTACAGTGCGCAATATTCATCCCATGTTAACTAGGGCTAAAGCTGGTATAGTCAAGCCTAAACGCATTTTGTCTTTGTCGACGTCGGTTGCCGAGGTTGAGCCCACCTCTTTTTCTCAAGCTTCCAAATCCACCTTTTGGAAAGAAGCTATGGCCGAAGAGTATAATGCTTTACTTGCTAATGACACATGGGACTTAGTTCCTGCCATTCCTGGTCATAATCTAGTTGGGAGTAAATGGGTTGACAAGGTAAAGTATCGCTCCGATGGTGCGGTGGAACGGCATAAAGCTCGTGAAGTTGCTCAGGGTATCCACCAGTAACCAGGTATTGATCACCACTTCTCTCAGTAATGGACTTCCATTAATTCTTCCTTAGCCTGTCATGTCCTATCATAGATTCTCGAACCTCCGACAGACAGAATCCCCATGCATGCGTTCTTTCTCTCCTCCCCTCAGCCATACATCTCTTTTTTTTTTTCTTTTGGCCGTTTTTGTTAGGCATTGAACCCCACCTTAGGTGCTGAGTGGTGTCCTCCCCTCCCTAATACCTAAAAAAAAGTTCCGTCTATGGGCTTAAACCATGGCATTAAAGTAAGCAGTAAGTTGGCCTAGTCTCTTGCCCAGCCTTCGCCTTCTTCAGTGGCCAAGTTGAAGCGTTCAACGGTTCTTCGGCCTACCACCTTTCTTTTTCCTTGTTGAGCTTGTTCAATTGAAGCTAATGCTATGCTGCCCTGTGAACTGTCAGTTCACAGCCGAGGACTTTCTTTTTTTTAGCTACCGGCCCAAACAAAAGAGAGACGCCTTAAGATCGATCGATTGATTGGATTGCAGTACGAAGGGGTTGATTGAAGTGTGAGATCCGCCCAAGACTAAGGCCGAGCAACTAGCTGCTGCAGGATTGGACGTCTATCTATCTCACCACGCTCTCCTACTCCTATAAAGGCCTTAAGAAGGAATGCTCTGCTCATCTTTCTTACGGCTCGTTACCGCAGCGCTCGTTCACCCCGAAGGCTTCTTCAATTCAAAAGGGTAGTGTCTTTTTCCTTTTTTTATTGGTAAATAGCGTGAAGAAGCGAAGGCATATTTGTTTGAACGAAAGAGATGCCGGGTCGGTCAATTGCATTAGGTAGGAGATGCAGGACCTGTCTTAACCGCTTTTGCATTCGCTATTCGATTCCACCAAATTATTCTTCCATTGAAAGTATTTATTCTTGACTTTGAAGTGAAAGGGGGGGTGAGAAAGGGTTCTTCTTCTCTATGTCGCCGTCTCATCAATGAGCGTAGATTGATAGAGATGGCTTTTGTGCCGGTCAATCTGTATCCCATTCTTCAGGTAGAGTTTTGTTTGATCACAGATCGGCAGGTGATCCGTCCTTTCTCCCCCTTTCGTCAGTCGTCTTGATCCGCCAGAGGGTCTTGAGCTAGCTTCCTTGAAGAGGCTTGATGGGAAAGAGAGGTGAAGAAGGAGAACCTCCGGATTGACGGGAAATTTTGGCATTAAGGGTGGTGCTAGGGCAAACATTTGGAAGGGGGAGTTGGATCATAAAGAATAGTTTTTTCCTTTGTTTGAAGAGGAACAATCCTACCGGACTCATTTGAGATAGGAATGGCTAAACTTATTGTCTGAGGAAGAAAGCTAATGAAAGCAAAGGTCAAGAATATGAAGGTTGAACATTTTTTAGTCAAGCCGATTCTCATTCTTTGTTTGATTGGGCTGTTGTGCCTGACTCCATACTGACGCAAGAGAGAAAACTCACACCACACGGGATACTGAAACTTCTGTCAAAGCGGATTCTCTTCCTGAGCCTTCAAGCTCCTCTCACGATGCCAGAGTGCCTTGACTTCACCCTTTTTTTTAGACCATATGATGACAGAGAAAGGGGTCTTTTCCTGGCCTGAACCCAACCTTCAAAGGAAAATTAGGAACCGCTGGCCCCTGAGTCACTCTGATCCCGAATCAATCAATAGCTTACGGGCGAAACTATGAATCTATAAATAGAACGTCCTCCCCCCTAAAATTTTGTAGGATCCTACGTTGATTCCTGACCGTGCCTGTGGGACTGCTTAATCTTTGAGATGACGTTCTCGAACCGGGTGAAGAGAAGACTCAGATGAGTATGCCTCGTATGTCTTGATAAAAGTCCTTTTTCGTTCATTTCGTGTCTGATACGAGTATAAAGGGCTCCCCCCTAGAATACATCATCTCCCGGGCTATGCTTAACCACATTCAATGAGATGCATCCTCTTTTGCTTCCGTGATGTAATCTAGGTGAAGGTATAGAAGGCGATCTCTAATGGCTGATCAAGCTGCTCCTTTCTTTCCCTGAAGTTAAGGAAAGGCGGTTGTCGCTCCCTGCTATGCCTCTGCGTAACCCTCATCCATGATAGGTAGAATCGAATGTTCGAAATCAGACATGGTCTCTTTTTCCCCCGACTATCCCTTTGGGCGATTGTCAGTTTCAGTTTCAGGCACGGAAAGGGGCCAAGTCACAAAGCCAGCCGGGGCCACTAGTAAAAGAACGGCCGGTGTCGAGGTCAAGAAGAATGGTAGCAGCGGTCAGGCTCGAGCCAATATCTGATGCGCTTTTAGGCAACCAAGAAAGCCAGCCATGAATGAGTTCCATCGCACTTCGAAAGGGGAATCGAATGCTTGACGGAGTGATTCTCCCCTGAGATCATGTATGAAGTCGAAAAAGAGGTCTCTGAGTGCCATCGGGAAAAAAGAAAGAAAAGAGTGTATAAGGCCCACTCATTAGAATTAGAATGAGTACCACTTGGATCAATAGAAAATCTTTTACAGTCATGCTGTCACCTAGCGAAGTCTCAAATGAGGAGGTAGCGCTGGTGATATTAGTAGAAGGAGAAGGTGAAGGATTCGGAATAGGACTGCTCTTTCGTTGACTGTTAGCGCTGGTCTGACGCCACCTAGAACTACCAGAGACTCGATCCACCTCAGGAACATGAAAAAGACTAAAGCCACCTGAAACTCACTGATTGTCTCATGCCACCTCGGAAGAGAAGACATATTCTCAGACAGAAAAGAAAGGACTTACCACTTGGCCACACTCTGAAGCCGGAGTCTGAGCTAGTAGCTAGCCTCAGGTATAGAACTGGAGTTCTCTATCAGGGAATTCCAGGAGTGAAATAGTCTGGTTTGATAGAACCAGGTAGTAGTTGGTCGGAAAGGAAGAGAAAGATACTCCAACGGACAAGGGCAATACCATTAGGACAGAAAGGGATTGGGCTGATTGACCCCTGGTTCCGGGACGAGAATCAGGTAAACAGTTGAAGTACCAAAGAGCGGTCCCAAGGGACGGAATCAAAGAAGCAAACTAAGATTCCGTCGAGCTTTGACTCTTCCTCCTACTAGCTGCAGCCAAAGAAGAGATATAACAAAGGAGATCAGACAGCACCTGACCCTCTGTCTTTGGTAGGCAGAAGAGAAGCTTTCTCAGATTCCTCATCTCTTGGGCTTTCTCCGGTTGACGTTGAAGCCAAAGAAACGGGGGGAAGGGCACAAAACGTAGTTACCACACCCATTCCCATTCCATTATTGATTCGAATAGCTAAGCGAAGGCTTAATTGAATGGACGAGTTTGGGAATACGAGCTCCTTCATCTCCTTATATACGTCGCCATGTTCCGATCTGTCGTTGACGGCCGATTTCAGACAAGAAGAAATGGTAGCGGGGGTCAAGGGAACGAATTCACCCGCACTTCATTCAGCTTCCGGGGATTGAGTGGACGAAGGGATCACAATAGAAGTAAGATGTAAAATGCATATATAACTAGGTTCCATCATAGATAAGCGAGATCTGATCGCGATATATTTGGCATCATCTCGTTTCTGGTGAACTACACTCACCCGGCTCGAACCTTGCAGGGGGTTCGACCGAGGCCGAATAAGAAGGGGGGCCAAACAGCCACTTGACGGAAGTTTTAGGGGTGAGAGCAGACCCCGAATAGGGTGAAGGGGATGCAAGACCTCTTGACCCCTCATTGGCAGCCGAGAGCAGCCTCCCAAAAGAAAGATTTTATGACAAATCTAAGATTTTTTAGAATAAATAGGACAGCACTATTTTTTTTTAGTGCTTATAACAGACGAAGAATTATATAGGGATATAACGGAATTTATCATGGCAATATTATGACGAAGTACGAACTGACCTGGAAGCGTGATTCTTCCTATTTTCATTTTCTTTCTTCGATTGTATATACACACTAGGGCTGCAATTCAAATTCACAATAGCATCGGGGCTCAAGTAGAGCATGCTCTGACCAAGAAGAACCAACAAAATAGAGATTAAGAAGAAAACCTAAGCGTGTTCAAGGCGAAGTCATGTCAACGTAGACTCCGTTCTCCGAAACTGATTCAGCAAGGGCGTTAGTTAAGACTACGTAGGCTAAACAGAAGGCGATCGATGCGATCTTCGCTTTCCTGCTTGAGTTGTCTATATCTCGTTTGGATCAAAGTACGGTTCGCTCAAAAGAGCTCTCGCACTATTATTCAATGGCTCGCCACAATCACATGGATGCATAATAGAATATGAGGTTGACTACTACAGACATTATCAATAAATGTATCTCGAGCAACCCGGTCAAACTTTTGAAGGTCAGGCGAGGATAGGACTGCCGGATGAAGAAGCAAACGTTCTGGGGCAAGGCTCCACCATAGGGTTACTCCCAGCAAAGAACACACTAACAAGATAAAACGCATGTCAAAGAAGTAGGAATAGCGGATCGCATACCTCAACTCTTCGGACTTTATCCTTTGAGATGCTTCCCGAGTTATATCAGCCAACCCTGCCATTCTATCTGGAGATCGAAGTAATGGCGTCCGTCCTTAACAGACTTTGACAGGTAGCAGATTCCATGCTGTCAAGGGACTCCAATGCGAAAACAAATATACAGCAGACCACCCGCCGCACTGACTAAATTCAATACGATCTTTTCCCATTGATACAACGCGCTTAATATTATCCACTTTGTTCGGCAGGTTATGTGGATAGATTGTAGGAGTCGTCAAGGATGAAACTTTATCTGGCGCTATAAGGCGAAACCACGCCGGAGGTCCCGAACCTTCGCGATTAGCCAGATTTCAAGAATTAATGTCACTACTACCGGGGTCCTGATGAAAATATTGATGTTTTCTAACTAAAGACGTACCTAAAGTTAATTGTAAAAATAATTGAAACATGTCTTCTTTTTCCTTATTATTTCAAGAAATACTAATTTGATCACCGTCCGCCGTAACAGGGGACAGGATCGCACCCCGGTCCCATAGTGATGATATTACCAGATAAATTGAGTCTATTCATTAACTCAAAAGCTTTATCTGAAGAGAATAAATAACAACTTTTATACAACTTTGAAATTGAACAGTGGCAAGGTTATTTATATCAACACAACACTTTTGTTGGGCACGAGACAAGAATTTCATTTATATACCTCTTTGTTATAATATAGTCCACCAGGGAATACCTTTGGAAACTCCATATCGAACTCGGTCAATGCGAAATTGAGTAGTACGCTTGTGAAAAGTCCTGAAGGCGGGATACCTAACCCCCCAATCTAACTGAGGTCTTTTCCATTTGGATCCAAGATAGGCGAGTAAAGAAATGCTACAATTAATTCCATAACGTCACTATCTATAACTATTGAAGAAAGCTTCATCAATAGAGTAGTGCGAGAGATGGTCATCAATGATCTTGGTAAATCAATTTGATTTAGATAAGATACTTTATTATTTCTCAAAACTGATTTACCCTGTGATCTGTGCGAAAACAATAAGATTTATCCGAGAAAATACCTGCGCGCAGAAAGGATTGGTTTAGCATACGCGCGAGCGACATTAAGACAAGGCTGTCATCCACATTGGGTCTTATCCCTTAAACTCTATTTGGTAAGCGAAATGGATGATGTCTAAATATCCCATTTCTTCTTCAGGGCTACTCTTGGTGAGGGCACGAGCTATAAGCGGAGACAAAACATATGTACCATTCCTAACTCTTCGAAGAATTTGTATTACACGATCTTAAATAAAATTCGAAATTGTTTATTTTACAACACACACTTTTTTTTACATAAATAATGACAGCAGCCCGCTAAACAAGCACAGATTGGTAAATAAGCACAGAAATAGGTTTGAGAATGGAAGCACATCTTGTACCTTCTATGATCCATTCAACCAGCTGGCAACGAGAGTTGGCGCTTCAAGCCAGATAGAAACGAAGGGAAATGACAGCAATGAGTTGATCACCAGATCCGGGTACCGCAGGTTTCGGTCCTTCATCCGATTAACGAACGACTAGAATTACATAACCGAACGAAGCAGACGAAAGAGAATCAGTCGCATATACGCTGCGCTGAAGAATACCTAAAAGAAGTGAGACCTGTAGGCCGACCTTTGAATCCATACCTTCGCGGTGTGCTCATAGATTAAAAGAGGAAGGGGATTGCCCTGCTGTGAAGGAAAATAATCCGACATCGGTGTACCATCTAATCTCTAACTTAACGAGTCAATCTAATTTTTGAAGCAAAGCAACGATGACTGACTTTGAAGCTTCTTTAAGACAGTCCAGTAGTTTGAACCCTGTCCGCTGCGTCACCTATTGAGAAAGCAGCTTCACTCCTCTCCCTTTCGGTCGAGTTCTTACAAACCTCTCAAAATCTCGTAAGAGAATCTTTTTTGGAGGTGAAAAAAAAAAGAAAGTGTGAACGGAAGAGGCTAAGAAGTTCCTGAGTTGCTTCAAACGCAGTGAATATGATATCGTGGAACAAAAGGAGAAGATGCCAAAGAAGATTTCCTCTCTCTGCTGCTTGCCTCTGAAAGCCACCTGCCCTCTTTCTTTTGTTTGAATGAAGCTCACGTCCCCTTTGATGTCTCTGTATACAAATTTCATAACAAAGTGGGATCGATTCTAGCGACAAACTACATCACCTTCACTGATGAGGAAATGACCCCAGATGGAACTGGGCATGTCCGCCCATTATATATCAAATTCAAATGCAAAGACATGATCGTGGCACGGGTTCTTATAGACAATGGTTCTGCCCGTCATGTTTGCCCAAGGGCGACACTTGACAAACTACCTATAGATCAGACTCACATGAGGAAAACCTGCATGGCGATCAGGGCTAAAGATGGCACTCGCAGAGAATCCCAAGGAGAGATTGAGCTGCCCCTCGAAATCGGCCCATGCACCTTCAATGTTCATTTTCTTGTTTTGGATATCACACCGGCCTTTAACATGCTACTTGGTAGACCATGGATTCACTCAGCTCAGCAGGGGCTGTTCCCTCCGTCCGAAAGGAACTTACGAAAGCCTGACAATAGGACACGAAGGGGGTGCCGAAAGGGGCTTTGACGCTAGTGCGCGCATCCGTATGCTGCTTGTTTACTTGGCTCCGCCAGCTCTACCATAGGCTCCGGAGCTTCCAGAAGTGTAGGGAACTACAGCCCCGTTGTTATCAGAAAAACTTTCCGCTGTAATAGAATCCATCCGTATAATGATGACACCTGTTGGATTACTTCCTCAAAGCAAGGAGCGGAACCCTATGATGACTCACTTTTGGTTGAACCTGATCTGAGATCTCTCCCGTCTTCAAAAACCAAGCAATGAAGCCAACTCTCACCTTCGATTGCTAGATGAAGAGCCCCGCCAAACCAATTACAGTTGAGAAAGATCAAGCATATGGAAAGGCAGCTAAGAGCGCATCTGGTCTTCACGCAAAGAGCGACGGGTTACGGGCTCATCTCAGATGTCCGATTCAGGCATCTATCTTATTGACGCAAAAAGAAGATCCGGATTTGTCCCAGCCGCTCAAGCGGGATCAGATCGGGCTTTAGCGAGAACAGCTGTAATTGAATCGGGAACGGAAAGACTTCAAGTCATAAAGTCAGCCTGAGTTAAACCCTTTTCTTGATCGTAGATATTGGAAGAGATTAATTGTGATCTCTTATAGGCGGTATCCCCATCGCTTTAACGATTAATAGGAGGTCTCAAAAACAGCTGATATGCGACATCTCTCTCTTACGATATTTCGAGTTAGAGGATCACTCCTAAACTAAATAAAAGCAGCCTTTATCTTATTATACGATTACGATACCCACCAAATCAGAGTAGGCAAGGTCAAAGTTCTCAATTGATTGAAATCCAAAAAGTTCGCATCGATCATATTAATCTTAATCTGACTAAAGCTTCCTGGCTAACATGACGGTTTCCAACGAATCCGCTTCTCTCACCTTGTAAGAAAAGAAGCTCATTATCATATAATCTTACCAAACAAATAGAAATAGGTTAATAATGCTACCGTAACTAAAGTCCAGAAAAGAAGAATATTAATATTCATCCCGGGAACAGACCCTACCAAACTCCTTATTACTTAGTTATTTATATACCGCCTTACTTCCAAAAACTAAGTTGATAGCTTGGTAATAGTTTGATGACTAACTCCTCCCTCTTTGGAGTCAACAAGGACGGGAACAATAAAATAACCGTGGTGCAGACAGAAAAGCCGCCTTACAAGCAAATTCTGGGGAGATCTTTGAGTAAATTCCCTAAAACTCCCGGCTCGCGTCGTATTCAATCATTATACTCCTGCGAGGACTAACCATGTTACGTTGGATATCTATCTACGAGTTGGTACGTTAGGAGGCTTAGACTTTCCAAGAAAATTCAAGCTTGTACATCAAAAATAGATAAAATAGACTTGACAGGAGATGAACAATTTGCTATCCACCGTCGGGTAGATAGTTCATCTGGTCGTTTTAGAATGGGGCTCCTTAACTAGCTAATGATAAGTTGCTTGTTAGCCAAAAGGGAGTAGACTAAGGCACAAGCTCTTCCGTACCTTTCCTTGCCCCTGAGGACACTTCAGAGATTTAGCTCACTTCCGTTGTTGATAGGGCTAATGCCGGTTGAGTGCCGAGTTGGTAGCTGGATCTTGCGTCTTTAGTGGGAGTTGATGGACATCTCAAGGGATGTAAGGCTAACTATATCCTAATCCTACTAGGGCGACTAGAGCTCATGCCGTCTAAATATCCTGGGTTAACCTTTTTCGAGTTAAGGAATAAAGTAACTTATGTATCAGTAGCTGAATCACTCTTTCGACGCGTTAAGGAGCATTCGACTGAGATTAGATTCGTGGGTAGCAAAAGTTTAAGTTTTGAATTACCTTTTCGTTAGTTATAGAGTAACTAACCGCTTCAATTGGACTCCTTGGCTATTGAATCAACGACCAATTCCCTGTGTTATCGGAACTGGGATTGGGATAGCCTCGTGTTTTTTTTCTTCCTTTGAGAAGCAATCTCGCATCTGAGAGTAGGCTTTCTTTTTCTTCGCCTTCTTTCCAACACTTATGAAGTATTGATATAAATAACCTTCACTTCTTAAGTAAAGATATAAATAACCTTTATTTCACTGAAGTTAGGTAGGTTAGGAAGTAAACCTAAGAGCAGTTAAAAAAAAAGGTTGTATTCAGGAATCACCTTCATCTTCTCGTGTCAAACCACTGCCATTTCAAAAAGATTTCCTCGCACGCTTCAAGGTAATTTATTTCAATACTTCTTAAGTGAAGGTTATTTAGATCTTGACTTTCAAGGTATTGGAAATGATTTTTAGCTTTTTCAGTTTGTTTTCAGGTTTCGGAGCTTAAGTTGGAGTCGAAAGCACACTACCTTATTCGGCCTGTTGACGGGCCTAGGCCTAGCTACTAGTTGAGCTATAAAGAGTGAGATTTCCTCTACCTCTCACTCTACTTTCAGTCGACTATCTATCGGTCGAGCAAGACAACCTCTCCCTACTTTAGTAGTTAGAGCGAGTTAGACCTCTTTAAGATCCTCGAAGAAGTGAATCAGAAGGGGTTGACGAAAAGGATAAAGCAGAAAGGAGGTTCAAAGCGTAGGGAATTCCGGAGTCAAATAGAAGGCGTCACTCCTTCATGCAAAAGTTGACCTCGTCAGAACTCCAATTGTTGACGATTTTCAACATAAAAGGGCATTGCAATAAGTGGATCAGATCGACTTTCTGCTCCCTTGAAATGGGAATCTATCTTTCGTTGGTCAATCGTGGAAAGACGTCAGTCTCATTGGCGAGGCTCCTCTGACAATAGGACCGGTATACTGTCCCTAGTGGATCTCCATGATAAATATAAAGAGTGGTAATTTCCCTTGCTTAATTTCCCTCCTGACCCGAACGGTGGGAGCTCCGTTCCTGCTCATTCCCTTATGTTTTTTTTGTTTTTAAGTCAAAGCGCCTTTACAGCTTTCCTTTAAGGATTGGCGATGGATTCTTCCTTCTCATATGTGTCTGTTGAGTATTCGATATCGAAAACCTTCTTTTGCCTAAGTAAGAAATTGAAATTTTGTCTTCTTTGGGAAATAGAATAAGCTGAGAAGGGTCGAATCGCATCCTGCATGATGACTCAGGTATAGTAACTGTGAGCCCCCCTTTACATTCTGAGAGAGGTATTGGCTCTAAGCTCCTCACCAACCCCCAAAATTCAGTTTCGAGCTAATCAACTGACTACTTTGGCTGGCCCATTTCTTTTAGTTCGCACCTGAAAAAGGATCCGCTTCTTCCATCATTGAAAAGAGAAAGCATAGAAGTTACGTCTTTTCCTGCAGGAAAACCGAGTTACCTGAGACAGGGATCCTCATCTCGCTTAAAAAAGGGAAGACTAAAAAATATCGAAATTGTTTTCTACTGGCTTGAAAGAAGAGAAGGCTTCTTCTGATTGATTTTAGCAAATAGGAAAGAAAGATCCCAAGCTTATGTTGAATCGAGATTGGCATTGACTGGGTCTTCTTTGAGTTTCATATAAAGGGAGTTTAGTTAGCCGACCATTCAGTGAAGCTGTGAAAGAATCTAATGACAACATCTGCAAAAGAAAGGCGAGGGCGGAAACGAAAGCACTCGCTAAAGAATTGAAAGGTCTCTTAAGAGAAGACAGGCCCGTGAGGAACTCGACTTCCTTCAGGAAGAAGATGACGATCGTTCGTAAACAGACGATTTTTCACTACCTGAGGGAGGAAGAAAGATCATTACTTGCTGCGGGAGATAAAAAAGGATAAGGCGATTACTGATTGAGACAGAAACGATTTCACTCAACTAATCAGTCTTAGTCTTATTCCAACAAAAGTTCAGTTAAGATATAAATAACCGACGGGCGAAAAAGTAAATAATCCTAGCATCGTTAAGAGTTCTGCCTTATTTGATTCTATTGATTGAGACCCTATCGAGGAATCAAACTTAAGCCATGCCTTTCTTAAACAACCCATTCTCGACATCCCATATCATCAGAAGAATGCGATTCCCTTGTTGGCTTCGGGGGAGCTGAGAAAAGATCATTGATAGAATAGAAATTTGCTGACTTTTAGGCTTTGACGCCCTTGACCAGCGCATTCTCCTACTTCTCTATCCGAAAGATCCATACTGACTCAATGGAAGGGAAGGACATTCAAGATTCAAGGCATGCTACTTAAGCCGCGAACCATAAAAATAAAAAGACTGAACACTTTCACAAGTCCTACTGCCAAGGTGGCCAATCTCAAGTACAAGCCAAATTAGGCCAACAAAGGATGAAAATAGCCCTTCCTATTCCGAATCCTTCACCTATAAGTTATGCCGAATCTTTTTCTTTATCTTTAGTTCGTCAACTATCCTTCGTCCCTTCTTCTGGAAAGTTGGAAATCTAGTCTTAGTACCTCTTCACACTCTTCTTTTCGTGACGCCCTTTTGAGGTAACTTAGATCCCGTCTTTGATTCAGTTTCCATACTAAGACTAAGGGCATCCATTTCAAGGCCAGTTACCTATAAGCTTGTGGATGAGAGTGCCCCGTAACCCATTTTTTCCTTCCTGATGGAACTTTATTTAATGCGTTAAGGTCTTGACTCTGGATCGCGCTTCCCAGCTTAGTCTAAGTAAAGTAGTGCTTTAGACGGCTAGTTCTTACGCTTGTCGTTTGGAAGGGGAGCACTAGTGTAACAGGTTATCACCTTTCATAAAAGTATGATATAAAAGCCATAGCTTGCTCACTTTAATGTTAGACTAAAGCTCACTTTGTTATCTGATCCGCCTTTATTTTACCTTAATAGGCCATATAACATATGGTTCAACAGACTCTAACTAATATTGATGGATTGACTAGCCTTCCCTTTGTAATCTTGCCTAAGATCATAATATTGAGCCAGCTACTCTATCGAAAAAACTTCTTCTTAGCCAGCCCTTCTCTACCAAAATTCTCTCGAGCCATTTCCCTAGTTTCGAATCTCTTTCTTTCCTTCCAGGAATGATTTACCGGTACAACCGATCCGAAAAAAGGTACTTCCTATACCCAACAAGTCCATGCGAGACAATTTGATAAAAAACAGGAAGAGTAAAAAAAAAAGTTCATTTTTTAACCTGCCATTGATCCAGTTTGAGTCCTCTTTTTGGGGGAATTTGAGCATACAAAGTATGTGCAGTATGTGATCGGGGGAACCTAGTATCTTAGTTAGCCAGTATGAAAGTAGAATCTCGCTGCTTGTTGCAAGAGATGAGTTCATAGACGCAGGAGAAGATAGAGTTCCCGTCTAAGCGCTCGATAAATCTGGCTTTAAGCCAAGGCGAGCTAGTTGGAGAAAGATTACATGAAGTGGGGGGTACTTTTTTCCTTCTATCGGGCATGCCTTGTCCACAGTTTCAGTTGTGGACTAGTGACAGATGGAGTGGGGTTTGACAGCATACTCCATTGGAAGTATGAAAGCCTATCTCATTTTAGTATCTTAGGCAACAAGCTAGCTTTTAGGATAGCAGATTCTGTTCTTGGACAAAAATTTCTTTGAAAAAATGTTTTTCAAGTAAAGATGAAAGCCAGCCATCCGCATGACGTTAACGAGTGGGAAATTTAGACCAATAGTCTGAGGTATTGACCTATAACCATCCCGAGTCTAAAACTGGGTTAAGGTTAGTTTCCTTGCGGCTGTCCTGCCAGCCCTAAAAATCTATAGGATTTATTCTGCTATTCCTATACCTCTAACACTTTTTCCATAGCTTGCCATGCCTGGTTGGGATATTTCCAGGTATATCTAAGATTCCATGCTTTGAATAAATTCTTTAATAAATGTCTGATTTACCTGATCGCTTAGAGGATGTATAGCTCAACTTTGAAAGTTTTTGATACAGATTATCCGTTTTCGAGGTTTTATCGGCGAACTTTTTCTTTCTTGGTGTTTACGTACCTGTGTTTCCAGTAATGTAAGTTACAAGAAAGGCATCAAAAAAAAAGGCTCTTTCTTCCCTGACCTAACATCATGTTTCATGTGGACTCTTTCCGGTATTCTTCCACGCCAGTCTATCTATCCTTGTCTAAAGAGTCTACTAAATAGTATTAAGTGCTGAGTGCTTTGATATCGAGCTTAATCTACAATTGCAGTTCAAAGGTAAGCCCTTCCAGCTGCTCTAAGAGAGTAAATCGCTCTATCAGTCCAACACTTCTTAAGTATTGATATAAATAACCTGAACTTAAGAAGTATTGATATAAATAACCTTCTATGTTCCAGTGAGAAAGCCTTTGACTTTACATCTCAATTTCTATTTCTAGGTCCATTGATTGACTCTTTCCTCAGCAGATGAGTGGCCGTATTCGACCGACACCTCTTACGGCTAGTGCGCTATTTTAGATAGTTGAAAAGGGGTGTATCGATAGAAAGTATTGAATCAATAATCCCTCTTTTGTCATTGCGTTTACGTTGAATGCATGCGTCACCTTAGGCCTCAATTAGCAGTCTACAGGCCGACATCTATTCTGAATAACGGAATTTATCTTGCTTTGCTGTCCTCTGCTCTAATAGTCGAAAGGAATCTTCCTTCCTTCACATCATACTTTACACACTCTTCCTTATTCCCATAGGGACCGATTGCAACAAGTTCTCGCAACTCGTCAAATTCTTCTTTCTATCACATTTCGAGTGTACCGCGTCGTGCAATGCTTTCTAACTCGTTCAATCTTGTTTTGTTAATAAGAGCACAGCCTAGGACTGGGGATGAATGAAATAGGATTACCCTTATTTTCATTGTCAGGTTCAAAGTCTTACGAAGTCTATATGAACTCTTAGATTCACGGAGTATAACGACGCATTAAATAGCTGAAGTAACCTTCCCTTCCGTATTTGATTTGGATAGGTATCGTGTACGTAAAGTTAAAAGAAAGAATTCTTTCCTTTCCAACACTTATGAAGTATTGATATAAATAACCTTCACTTCTTAAGTAAAGATATAAATAACCAACACTTAATCAGTATTGATATAAATAACCTTCTCTTCCTAGCATTCTTCCTGTCTATGCGACATGGAAAAAGAAAGCGTATGCTAACTCTTTGTTTCATTAACCATAAAAAGGAGGATCTGACACTAGCACTAGGATCTGTCTATGCTTGGACTGATTATCTACATCACCTGAGACTTGGGGTTCTTCTTCAACTTTCTAAGAAACCGAACATTGTTCTGTCGAGGATGAGGAGCCATCTCTTTTGTATCAAAGACAGATTCACGAGACCCTACTTCCGAAAATGGAATTCCAATCAAAGACTTTTTCTCAAGCTCTCAATCAAAGGAAGGGGCCGGGACCTTACATACTTTTTCCAGGAGTGGATTGAAATGCTCAGCCATATGGACGATCAGAGTGAAGTGTGGAGAGCACCCTGGATGGCTCCATGCGATCTGATATTCTGATATACACATATATACATATGTGGCAAACCCCTTGACTCGGGCTGTGGGGAGCCATTAGCTATGCCCCTGCCAATGGTTAGGAGGCAGATTGGATCAAAGCAATTCATCACTTCTGGTGGAGGCCTGCGAGCAACTATCTCTTCCTACCTACCTGTACACAAGGCCTTTACGCAAGATTCCACCCTTGATCTTGATATTGAATTCCGGGATTTCAGCTTAAATTCAAGCATAGAGGACAAATATGGAGTATGCAGAATTCAGGCGACAAGACATAAGAAAGATCAGATCAAGGAAGAAAATAGAGTTTGGCTAATTTGATCTTCGCCGGTGACTAAACGAAGCACTAAGGCTGCGTAAGCAAGCCTACCGAGCTCCTGGGCGGTTCTTTCTCCATCCGTGTAGAGTTCAACCCGGACAAATGGCTCTGCCTCTCCCTAAAGGACCTTTTTTTCAATGTTGGGTCAATTAGCGCACGCGGGATCAACTAGTTTCGCCTTGAAGAGTTGGATATGAGATGTGTTATGGATATCACCCCGGGCGTGAGCTATTGAATATTGAACAGGTACTGCATCGCGATCCGCAACAGCTATTGGAATTACGGATGCTGGTGGTGCAGGTAGCCATGATGCTAGGTAGCCGTGATCCGCTAGCTCTTGCTTATCTTTGTCCCCCTTTTGTTGCAGCTTTCAACCATATGGAGACCAATGAAAAGGATGGTGGCTACTATGGCGGTCTGGAGGATGACGAAATGGATAATTGTGACCTCGCATCTTAGATTCTCCCTGAAATGATTGAGATAATGACTACTTTCTCCATGCTTTTCCGTAGGTCGAGAAAGCGCCGCGTCCATAGGTAGAGAAAGCTACTCGAGGTAGTGGTGTTACCCGGTAGGTCTAAGTTTGTCCAGTAGTACCAGTACTCTGCAGACATATTCTTGCATCTGAACCGGAATCGGCGGTTACGGTGACTTGCCTCTTTCCTTTTGTGCCTGCTTTCTTTCCTATTCCTTGCTTACTAATGTGAAATCAGTTACTTGGCTCACCCAGCTTTCAGGAAAGAAAGTCCAGGCCTCCTTCAAACCCTATTCTGGCTAACAGCCTAAAGAATGGCGGGATGCCCAAGAGATTGCTAGGATGGCAACCTATTCTTATCTTATATATGATATAACCCTTCAGATTAAATTGCAATTGAAATCCGAGTATCTTTCTTTCTCAAACCCTTATTAAGGCACCTTTCTATAGATGGTGAAAAATCAATAGGAAAAGCTTCATTCTATTCGTATATCGGAGAAAAAAAATCCCTAAAAGGCCTTAAAGCGGGAGCAACTGATACAGCAAGCTATGTCTCTCTCAGATTCGCAGGATCCCAACTCTGTAAGCGATAATACACCTTCCATTATGTGCAGTAAAGAAAATCATACAATTTCAAGATGAGAGAGAGCTATTTCATTTAAGCGCTAAAAGCTTTGAAGAAAACAAAGATCAACCTATTCCTCTATCTACTAGCTCCAGGGTAAGATAAAGAGGAAGTTACGTAGAGAATTGAATCTTCAACTGATGAGGCAAAGCCTTAGAATGAAGTAAGGGACTTTCTAGTTACCGATGTTAACTATCTTTCTTCTCTCCAAAGTCTTCAATCAAGCCCTGCAGCAGAGAGATTTCTCTTGTGTTACGAAAGCCCGTAAGCAGTATATTAAGTCCTGCAGTCTTTCCTTCGTCTCTTTATTGACTGATAAAGGTCTCAGTAAGAAGTTCGAAATCAGTCAGACTTCCTTCGTGATCAATAGCCAGAATCTCAATCCGAGGAAAAGCCATAGGCTCTGAAAGCTCCTCTCTTCCGAATCCCGTATCTTCCCCTTTCGCCTCCGCTCCTGGTGAATCTATTCTATGCCTATGGCTCACTTCAGTCCTATAGAGGAAATAGAAGACTTAGAGCGGAGAAAAGTCATTCTACAAGCAATCCTGAGATTGATAAGTTCGAAAGGAAATTCTTGCTATTGGTCTTGTTACCCTTCAAAGAAAGCAACAACTCACTCTCTTTAGTTAGACGGGATCTAGTTAGGAAAGCAGGTAATCATATCTTCAGCTTCCTCGATCTAAGTCTTGTTACGCCTTATGAGTTGAGAAGCCGTAAAGAAGGCAGAGATGAAGACTTCTATTTAGGGTGAGCACTAAGAAGTCAGAATAATAGTTTCAGAAGCGGGACTGAAGTCATTCAATTTAGTTACAAGTCAGGATTGATGTATGACGAGCTGTAAAGAAGTCTTGAGATTTAGATTGACTTTCAAACTTACCTTGATTCAGACCGGGCAGTTTGAAAGAATCAATGCCTATCTGCCTTTGACTTTCCACTCCTGCTTCAAGAGATATGGTAGGCCTGGAAATATGAACCCGAGCTAGTAGTATTAGAATCCCGTCCGGAATAGATATTGAAAGTTAGAAGTTTCTCTTTAGTTACAAGCCTGTCCGGAAGATAGTTTAGGTACCAGCCCTTCCTTGAGATTCCTCCATCTAGCTCTGCATGCCCTCAAGAGGGGCATAGGGTAAGATAGGCAGAAGATTCATCTTTCTATTGACTTACACGTCCGTACTGTGATTGAGAATGCCTGGGAAGTCAGGAAGAAAGTAGTCAGATTTGAAGGGGTAATAGAAAATGACTAATTTTGCTGAGATTAGTCTTTCTCTTTAGTGTTGCCATCCCTTCCTTTACAGATCGGGGAGTAAAGTCAGTAAGAACCCGAACAATCAGTCTATTTAGTTACAAGGCCTTAAGCCTAAGAGAACAGCAAGTCAGTCAGAAAAGCAGTTTCCGAAGTTTCCTTAGGAGGGATATAAGGCACTACGACCTTAGAAGGAGAAGTAGCGGATTGACTTCTTTTCAGTCTTGACTTAGAAATGTACCCCTTCCCCCTTAGTCTTTATATTGTGTTCCAGGGAAAGAGTGTTAAAGGAAAGCGCCCTTAAATCAGCAGATATAGTAGGCGAGGAAGAAGTAGTCTTTTTAGGTTTCATTTGAATGCGTGGCCGTACTGGATTGATAGAAGCTCGCCCTCCCTTCTTCAGAGAAGGCAGTCCTGAATTAGTATTTATCTTGTTCGTGAATTCCCGTCCAGCTGTGATTGAGAAGAGCGGAAATTAGTATTTATCTAAAGATTTTAGGCCCGACCTTCTTCCATTCATCTATCGATCTAAAGCCCTTAGTTCATCAGATCAAGCTGCAATGAACTAGAACTCTGAAACTGGAGTTAACTCATTCTATGCGCCCGTACTGGAGATGAGAATAAAGCCAGGAAAGCTACAACTCTTCCTAGCGTTCGTGACCAATACCCATTACATAACTCCCTAGAAAGTTCATACTTCTTGCTTCCTGAAGCCAGAGATGGTCTATAGGCTATTCCAGTCTCTTCAATTCCTAAACACCGTGTGGGATTCAATTACTACTTCTTACCTAAAACTTCCTATGCACTGATCATCCTAGCTAGAGGATGTAGCCGCTCTTTCTCTTGTTCAAGTTAGTAGTCAAGTCTGGAAGTAGGATTAGAAGTAGTTCCCGGGGGAAAAAAATGGAATGTGGGCTTAGGGCAGGCCTTATTGAGTTGCTGGTCTTGAGTTAGAGGGCCTAACGCGGGCATCATAACTACAGATAGCTAAGGAGCTATTCCCTTCTCTTCCCCGTGGGAACTCACTGTAAGGAAAAGGTAAAAGCGAGTTAGAGACGGTCTTCCTGGAGGGAAATTCATACTATAATTTACGTAAGGAAGAAATGCGAGATTAAGAGTTCTATTATGAACCGTAACTCAAAAAAACAAATAGTCGGGGCCTCTGATCAGCCAATGTCCTTAAGGGATCAAAGCTTAACTCAAAACCCTCAAATAGTTAACCCTCTGCCCTCAGCCTTAAGAGTGGAGTAAGGTGAAAACTTCGATCTCAATAGTTTCAAACTACCTTTGAAGGTAAGAAGATCCTACACCCATTGAAGCAGTTACTAAGCCCTCTTCCCCGGGAAGTCAGGTTATAAGTTAGCGGGGGATCTACTAATGATTCCGTTTTCGAAGTCTTGATATTTTGTTACAAGCCACCCAGGTAAACTAGCTAGCAGGTCAAAGACCTTACTGTGGTAGGAAGGAAAGTTTGAAATGAAACTATGTCAGCTTATCTTGATGAAGATATAGATGGGAAAGTCTAGTCATCCTTCGCAGTTGAAGGTCAGATTATACCTGCTATGAGATCTGATTGATCTTCCCCCCTATTCTCCGGAAAAAAGGGAGATTCGAACAACAGTAACTCCCAAAACTACTAAGAACCCTAGGGCGCAGACCTTCCATTCCTCTTAAATCTCTTACTATGCCCGTATCTTCTCCGGGAGTAAGGAAGAGTTAAGACTGACTGCTTTAGGAATGAAGCGATCGGTGAGAATGATTTGACAGCCTTACTGGATTACATTCATCGATCTAAGTCTTGTTACACGCCCCTAACCCTCGGCCGAAAGCCTTAAGATCTGAGCAGGCGGAAAGAAGTCTTTAAGCTTAGCTTGAAGCGGTTTAAGGTCGTCTAGGCTAAGGCGGGCCTAGTCTTAGACTGAGTGAAGCTTTAGGCAAAGCGAGAATCTGCTACTTCCCTTCCTTTCCCACAGGCCTTGAAAAGGAAGTAGCGGACTTAGAAGTTAGAGGGGATATAGTAAAGCAAGGCATCTGACTTCGTTCCAGACGTCAAGAAAGAGTTGGCTTCGGAAGCTGCTTTTAGGAAAGCCGGGGAGAAGTCATATTTAGTTACGAAATCCACTAGAGGCAAAGCCTGATAATTGAATCTGATCGCTACTTCTGAGGTGAGGAAAGGCCTGAGAATTGAGTCTTCTCCTTATCGGCTAACAGATCAATAGAATCTTCTTAGTTGCAATCCCATCCTGCAGCTGTTAATGAAGTCAAGTCAGTCATCAGATCAGGCTGATCTTCCTATTGAGATTGTTGTCAAAACCCTAACTTCATCTGATCTGGGGGGCAATGCCTTTCCTCTTTCTTTTGCTTTGGCCGGACAGGGCCCGACTCCACGTCCATTCAAATCGAAAGCAGACAAAGTCCAAAGGCAAGGGCGTCCTCCTGTTGTTTCGATCTTGATCGGTAGATTTTGTCAGCAATCCGCGGCGAAATCAGGACTAACGAGGACGCGGAAAAGCTTCTATCTATATAATTGCCATCCCCGGTCTCACCTGCGGCAAGCCTTCTCCGACCAATTGAAGTGGCCTAAGCACGTGTATAGGCGTAGGAAGTTTCATTCCTAACTGCTCAAGCTTTGAGGGTTGAGATGTGTCTTAGACCTGTAGTTTCAAACTTCTATTTTACTAGAAAGTCAAAGGGCTTTACCAGATCGATAGAATCCTCTAGCAAAGGGGATTGATTCAAATTCCACTTCCTTGCTTCCCTCTTCTCTTGCCGCTTCCGCCCTTCTAGGCTTAACAATAGCTCCCCCTTTTCTTTTCCAATGCATTCTTTTCGATCTTGTACCCTATGTAGGCTTGCAAAGCATAGGCTAGACAAGCGGTACACTGAACACCAACCCAATCTCGACGATCCTTAACGGCCGCTTTCTTGGAACTCATTCATAGGCACTTTCCATTAGTTAGACTTCACACACTATATAATGAAGCGTGCGATAGAAAATTGACTATTGAGTGCAAGCCCGTAAATAGATAGACTAATAGACTATGAGTAGTTCAGGTGCGCTTAAAGTCAACTACAACTAGTTGTTTAGCTTTGTCGCTTTCTTTACTTCCGTTCGTGATTACCGGGTGGATCACGGTATACGGAAAGAAAGATGGCAATTATTAGAGTGGAAAGTGAATTTCCTCATTTTGTAGCCAGTAGAAATGAAAGTCAAAGCCTACCTTTGTCAGCTGTCCAAATTGCTGGCTCGGGATAGAGAGCTTACTCAAGCAGTAGGAGTAAGGGTACTAGAGGCGAGCTCAAACTAGCAATACTAGCAATAGAGTAAGTAAGCGCGAGTAGATTCATTGCTCACCAGAACCCGATTGCTCTTGCTCTACCTATGGAAGCTGCACAGATGACTCGCGTCAAACTATAGAGAGCGACCGAAGCTCGTCAAGCCCCGATGGAATGACCTAGTTGGTGGCCCCTTTTTTAGTATCTTTTTAGTATAGTCGTCATCTGGGAGACGGCGCGGCAAGGACTTAGGGATGGTATTAACCTTTTCTGCAATGCCCCGGCGGCATTCATTAGAGTCGTGAATGAGGCGACCCTTTTGTTATTATTTTATTTCTTGGTTGTGTAGTCAGATTCTATCCCTGTCTACAGCAAGACGTGGTCTGCAACATCTGCGATACGTACTGGAGTGGAGGTCTTTCGAAAGGAGACTCCGGGTGCTACAGCCCTCGGGCACTCACTCTCTCTCCTGAGCTTGAAATAGAGAGGGTCAAAGACATCCAAAAGCACATAGACTAGAAATTCATGACTTGGCTAATTGACGGCCAAACAAATGAAAGAAGACACCTCCACTTCCATCTACCGGCAAAGAGTCGAGCTTTGAGATCGAAGGAAAAAAAATGACTTTGACCGAGCAAGGGGCGCGGTTTGGTTATATGTCCCGTCAATCGGAAGACGACGAAGCACATCCATCACCCAATCATGTCAAGGTCGGACTAAGGCCTGAAACAGAGGATTTGCAATGGCAAAGACCCTCACCTTCCCACTACCCTGACGCTTTACTCCGACCCGAGGCGACCGAAGGAAGGAAGCGCCTTCTATACCTTCACCTAGATTACATCACGGAAGCAAAAGAGGATGCATATTGGTTCAGCATAGCCCGGGAGATGAAACGAGGGAAGAAGCTAGCTTTACTACGGTCGTTGAAAGCACTTGAAGACGCTAGCCTGAGTTAACCATCTCCGGAAAGCAAGGATAATGATTCTTTACGGCTTTCCAAGCGATAGAACCCTTTTCCTGCGCTTAAAGCTAGCATGAGTTAAAGGTATGAACTGCTAGCATGCCTTGAAAGCGTTAGTTGCTTGAAGCGCTAATACCCTTTAAAGAGTTAAAGCGATAAAAGGGATTCTCTTTCATGAGTTAAACTTCTCTTTCTTTCATACTTCCCTTTCATAGCATTCGTCTTTCCGGAAGGGGACTGGGTTGAGCTAGTCTTTCGCTATGGAACGAAGTGGAGCTAAGGTCGGAACCGCGTACACAAGAAAAGAAAACTCATTCATTCTGATTTCTTTTATTTACATGTTTTAAGTGTAATCTGAAAGGATAGTCTCTTTCGCTAGGCTTGAAGTCGAGTTTGACCTCTGCCCTCCTCTCTCGATAGCATGATAGGTGAGTCTGATCTTGATGAGTTTCTTTCTCCGCTTCTTCCTTTTCTTTCAGGATGGGAAGTGGAGCTAGCTTTCTTCTTTCAGGAAAGGTCGTAAGCTAGTTTCAGATAAGAGTTAGGGCGGGCGTTGGACTGGGCTGGCAAGGAAAGGAGTTAAACTTCAATCTGAACCGCAAGCAAGCGATAAAACATCTCACGCTGGGAAAGCTCTTACGAGAGTTGCTTTCCCCATTCCTCTTCCCTACCGGTCGAGCCATTTAATTCCTCTTCCCTCTCCTTTCAGTCGAGCCTCCTTCGGACCCTACGGTTGAGCTATTTCATAACCTTTCAATAGTTCAAGGTTGGAACCTCAAGTATAGCATTCCTCTTCTTTAAAGCGCTGGACCGCAGGCCAAGAAAACTCTGACTTCCATCCCGCTCTTCCTGTTGGTCTCGACCTCGAAACACGGACCACGGGTTACCTTGACATCGATATCCGACCTCCGCTCTCCCCCTTGAAATCATGGATGCTCTTAACGCCCTCTCCCTTGGGCCTAGCCCTCGAAACTCTTTCAACTCTTGAACTTGAACTCAAGATCCGGCTTCCCCGCGCTACTAATCGAGCAAAGAAACTTTCAAAACTATGACTTGTTGTAGGGAAGGAAGCTCAATCAACCCCTCTTCCCGTTGGAAATGAATGATAGGGGTTTTATGGATCTTGGAATGTGCTTTATGTACTCCTGAAAGCCGGGAAAGCCTTCTTCCGCGACCTCTCAACAAACAAACTCCTGAACTCTTATTACACTTGAAATGACACATTTATATCACTTTAAGCTGACATGCGCCTTGAAAGCGTTAAGGACAGCGGCGGTAGGAGCATCAGACTTCCCTTTCTTGAGTTCAAGGTCGTAAGCGAGCGAAGCGATCAAACAAAAGAATGAGTTAAATCAATGAATAAGAGAATCAAGCGACAGCGATCACAGAAAGCAAGAAAAGAAGAATCCCTGCTGTTTAACTCTTTCTTTCAGAACAAAGTAAATAAAATAAATATATATGATATTATCGAATTCTTTAACTTGAAATGAAATAGGAATAGCGCAAGAACTTTATAGCGATATTAACTCTTATTGCTAGCTTTCCTGTCCTCCGGAAAGAAGAGTTTCTTTGCTTGCTTGCGGTTCCGACCTTGAAGTTTAACTCATGCTATCGATCTTTTAGCTTTCGTCATAGTTTCCTTGCTTGCTAGCGCACTTCACTATTTATTACACTGTAAATCTTTTTTAAGACTAGTGAAATCTTTGTTTAACTCGCTTACGACCTTGAAAGGCTAGCAGGAAAGAGATTCATTGCTTGCTTGCTGGCTAGCTAGTGCAATCAACGATCAATTCCTTCGCCTTAGTAAGCTAGCTTTCTAAGCGGGCGCAAGCCCTTTTCTACGGGCACGTAGGTAGGACGTGGATCGATCATGACGAGAATGGACTTTTCCGTAATGTAATAGAAGAAAGAGTCACAGTCCAGTTCCCCCCTCTCTTTCTTCTTACGTAACAGAATCATAGATCTGAATGAAAGCGGGTAAGGGCTTGGCTTAACCCTTTGTTCTCTCCTAATCGGGTCGGAGGCGGAGACTGGCAAAGTTCATCATTCAATAGTCCCGAAGGCGTCGCCCAACGAGTGGCAGATTTGGATGGAGTCAAGCTTGGATGCTAAGGCATAAATTTATGGATAGAATGAAGCTCATGGAGGAAGAGTACGCGTGCTAGCGCGCTACGGCTTTGACAGTTGATCGGATCAGATAGCCAAAAGGGCAACCGCACATCAAATTCCGATCTTTTTTAAGGAGGTATGGCTGAGTGGCTTAAGGCATTGGTTTGCTAAATCGACATACAAGAAGATTGTATCATGGGTTCGAATCCCATTTCCTCCGGCACGGAAGTGGAACGAGCGGGCGAAATTACGAAAGAACCGAACCCCTTGGTGGAGTCCAGTCCCCCGGAGGACAGAATAGCACTACGACGTGACTAGGAGCAGAGAGCCCGTTGCGCGTTGTTTTTCTTTTTGACCGGCCGCACTTCTTTCTATAAGCAAGCTCCCTCCGGCCGGGAAGGGGCTGGACGGCTCTCGGTTCTGGAGCATGTTGGGAGAGCGGCAGTTGAAAGAGCTGCTCGAAAGCTTGATTTTCAAGCGAAAAGGGCCAAAACCCAAAAAGAAAGCAAACAGTAAGTCAAGGCCCCAACACTGAAACTGAAAGGGCTTTTCTCTTTCGACAGAATAAAGTGTAGGGCGCTCTTCGATGAAGAAAACTAACTTTAGGAAAGTGGTTCAGGTAGCTCAGCTGGTTAGAGCAAAGGACTGAAAATCCTTGTGTCAGTGGTTCGAATCCACTTCTAAGCGGGCAAAGGGTTCAAAGCGTAGCCGGGAGCGAGCCGGTTTCAATTCAAGCAAGTAAACAGACGATTTAAATGTGAGCGCTCCTGCACTATACGGCTTTTTGGCGTCGCCCTATGAGGAGGAAGATTTTCGAAAAAGCGGTTTCAACGGTTCTCGCGTCCTTGTGCCTTTAAAGATGAGCGAGTTCGGTTCGAGTGAAGATCGATCGGGTAGATCTATATGCTTCGGAGGGTGAGACGAGGTGTAGCGCAGTCTGGTCAGCGCATCTGTTTTGGGTACAGAG